TTTTATGTTTAATGGTTTGGTCCCAGTTGCACTGTGTGGATGTAGGCATCATGCTCGAGATGTGCGATAATAGATGTGTGCGTTCTTGCTTCAGATGACTGCTGACTGGCAACTGTTCTAGCACCAGGCTATCGGATAGGCAAAGACTCTGTGTGTTTGCTGTCTGTGTTGGTGTCAGGGTCAATGGATTGAATGCAAGCCGCGTGTTTGTTTGTGTCGTCTGAAGAGAGGAGAAATCTCGATGACAATAAGCCCTCCAAAACAAGAAGTAAGAGTTGTAGTCGAACGAGATCCCGTAAAGACATCCTTTGAGCGATGGGCAAAACCAGGCCATTTCTCTCGGACTCTCTCAAAAGGTCCTGCTACAACGACATGGATCTGGAATCTGCATGCAGATGCTCATGACTTTGACAGCCAGACAAGTGATCTTGAAGACATCTCACGAAAGGTGTTTAGTGCTCACTTTGGTCAATTATCAGTGATCTTTCTATGGCTTAGTGGGATGTACTTCCATGGCGCTCGTTTTTCGAATTATGAAGCATGGTTAAGTGATCCTACTCATATTAAGCCGAGTGCTCAAGTTGTATGGCCGATTGTCGGTCAAGAGATCTTAAACGGGGATGTAGGCGGGGGTTTTCAAGGCATTCAGATCACCTCTGGGTTTTTTCAATTATGGCGTGCAAGTGGGATTACTACGGAGCTTCAGCTATATGCAACAGCGATTGGCGGGCTGGTAATGGCAGCTTTGATGCTCTTTGCAGGCTGGTTCCACTATCATAAGTCAGCACCACGTTTGGAGTGGTTCCAGAATGTTGAGTCAATGCTCAATCACCATTTGGCAGGACTTCTAGGTCTTGGTTCTTTATCATGGGCCGGTCACCAAGTCCACATCTCATTACCAGTCAACAAGCTGCTGGACGCTGGTGTGGATCCGAAAGAGATTCCTCTTCCTCACGAATTCTTGCTGAACAGAAGCTTAATGACATCTTTATTCCCAAGCTTTGAGAAAGGTCTCTCTCCTTTCTTTACCTTAGATTGGGCAAGTTATTCTGACTTCTTAACCTTCCGTGGTGGATTGAACCCAGTAACGGGTGGGTTGTGGCTTACAGATACAGCGCACCATCACTTGGCAATTGCCGTGCTCTTTTTGGTAGCTGGGCATATGTACCGGACAAATTGGGGCATAGGCCATAGCACTCGCCAAATCTTAGAGGCTCATCGAGGGCCTCTTACCGGAGAGGGCCATCGTGGGTTGTACGAAACTTTAACCACCAGCTGGCACGCACAGTTAGCAATCAACTTAGCATTGTTGGGTTCGCTGAGCATTATTGTGGCTCATCACATGTACTCGATGCCCCCTTACCCCTACCTCGCAACCGATTACCCAACTCAACTCTCTTTGTTCACTCATCACACGTGGATTGGTGGATTTTGCATTGTTGGTGCAGCAGCTCATGCTGCTATCTTTATGGTGCGCGACTATGACCCTGCAACTCATTACAATAATTTGTTAGATCGAGTCATTCGTCATAGAGATGCTATTATTTCGCATCTAAACTGGGTATGTATCTTTCTTGGTTTCCATAGCTTTGGTCTCTATATCCATAACGATACTATGAGTGCTCTGGGACGTCCTCAAGACATGTTCTCAGATACAGGCATTCAGTTACAACCTGTGCTGGCTCAATGGGTACAACGTATCCATAGCTTAGCCCCAGGTTTGACTGCTCCAAACGCAGGAGCAAGTACGAGCCTAACTTGGGGAGAAGGGTTGGTCGCGGTGGGAGGAAAGGTTGCTATGACCCCAATCCCTCTTGGCACCGCAGACTTCCTTGTGCATCATATTCATGCTTTTACCATCCACGTCACTGTGCTTATCTTGCTCAAAGGCGTGTTGTTTGCCCGTAGTTCGCGTCTCATTCCAGACAAGGCAAATCTAGGCTTTCGATTTCCTTGTGATGGTCCAGGCCGTGGAGGCACTTGTCAAGTCTCTGGCTGGGATCACGTATTTCTTGGTTTGTTCTGGATGTACAATTCAATCTCGGTAGCAATCTTTCACTTCAGCTGGAAACTTCAATCAGATGTGTGGGGAGCAGTCACCCCTCAGGGTGTTTCCCATATTACGGGCGGGAATTTTGCTCAAAGTGCAATCACTATCAATGGATGGCTTCGTGATTTCTTATGGGCCCAAGCTTCTCAGGTGATTCAGTCCTATGGGTCTTCTCTCTCAGCGTATGGTCTTCTTTTCTTGGGGGCTCACTTTGTATGGGCATTTAGCCTGATGTTCCTATTCAGTGGACGTGGTTATTGGCAAGAGCTGATTGAATCCATTCTATGGGCTCATAACAAGCTGAGAGTGGCCCCGTCCATTCAGCCAAGAGCCTTGAGTATTGTGCAAGGCCGAGCCGTTGGGGTTGCTCATTATTTGTTAGGAGGGATTGCTACAACATGGGCCTTCTTCCTTGCACGCATTATTGCAGTTGGATAGTGGATAGGAGGAGCGAATAAGCACTATGGCAGCAAGATTTCCAACGTTCAGTCAGGGTCTAGCCCAGGACCCCACCACCCGTCGTATTTGGTTTGGTATTGCTACTGCCCATGATTTTGAAAGTCATGATGGAATTACAGAGGAAAGCCTTTACCAAAAAGTATTTGCTTCCCATTTTGGTCAACTAGCGATCATCTTTTTGTGGACCTCTGGGAATCTTTTTCATGTTGCTTGGCAGGGCAATTTTGAAGCCTGGGGACGAGATCCACTTCATGTTCGTCCAATTGCGCATGCAATTTGGGATCCTCATTTCGGTCAACCTGCTGTCGAAGCCTTCACAAGAGGGGGAGCTTCAGGCCCTGTCAATATTGCGTATTCAGGCGTTTATCAATGGTGGTACACCATTGGACTTCGAACCAACTTAGAACTCTATACGGGTGCTCTCTTTTTGCTTGGCCTCGCCGCTATTGCACTCTTAGGCGGTTGGCTTCATCTTCAGCCACGCTGGAGTCCTAGTGTTTCTTGGTTTAAAAATGCTGAGTCTAGGCTGAATCACCACTTAGCAGGCCTCTTTGGTGTAAGCTCTTTAGCCTGGTCCGGACACTTGGTGCATGTGGCTATCCCTGAGTCTAGAGGACAGCATATAGGTTGGGACAACTTCCTTACAACTCCTCCTCATCCAGCAGGATTAGCACCATTCTTTGCTGGCAACTGGGCTGCCTACGCCCAATCTCCCGACTCTGCTGAGCATCTCTTCGGCTCTAGCCAAGGAGCAGGCACAGCCTTACTGACTTTTCTTGGAGGTTTTCATCCACAGTCTCAAAGCCTTTGGCTTACAGATATTGCTCATCATCACCTAGCAATTGCTGTGCTCTTTATTCTTGCTGGACACATGTATCGAACCAACTTTGGGATTGGCCACAGCATGAGGCAGATCCTTGAAGCACATCGTCCCCCAGCCGGAGGTCTAGGCCGTGGGCATCAAGGTCTGTTTGATACATTAAACAATTCTCTTCATTTTCAACTAGGGCTTGCTTTAGCCTCCTTGGGCGTTATCACCTCTCTTGTTGCTCAGCATACCTATTCTCTGCCCGCTTATGCTTTTCTAGCACAAGACTTTACTACTCAAGCAGCTTTGTATACTCATCATCAATACATTGCAGGGTTCTTGATGGTAGGAGCTTTTGCCCATGGCGCCATTTTCTTTATTCGAGACTATAGCCCTGAACAGAATAAAGACAATGTGTTGGCTCGGATGCTGGAGCATAAAGAGGCAATTATTTCGCATCTAAGCTGGGCCAGTCTCTTTCTTGGCTTTCATACTCTTGGGCTTTATGTGCACAATGATGTGATGCAAGCTTTTGGAACTCCTGAGAAACAAATCCTTATTGAGCCAGTCTTTGCACAATGGATCCAAGCAGCTCATGGCAAGGCACTCTATGGCTTTGATGTTCTTCTTTCCTCTTCTCAAAGTCCCGCTTTGTCCGCAGGACAGAGCCTCTGGCTACCAGGTTGGCTTGAAGCCATCAACAGTAACGGAAATTCTCTTTTTCTTACAATTGGGCCAGGGGACTTCTTAGTTCACCATGCTATTGCTTTGGGCCTTCATACAACAACTCTTATTCTTGTAAAAGGTGCTTTAGATGCCCGTGGATCCAAGCTCATGCCTGATAAAAAAGAATTCGGTTATAGCTTCCCTTGTGATGGGCCAGGACGAGGCGGTACTTGTGATATCTCTGCTTGGGATGCTTTTTATCTGGCTGTTTTTTGGATGCTTAATACCATTGGTTGGGTCACTTTTTACTGGCATTGGAAGCATCTTACTCTCTGGCAAGGCAATGTAGCACAGTTTAATGAGTCTTCTACTTATTTGATGGGATGGCTTAGAGATTACCTTTGGCTGAATTCCTCTCAATTGATTAACGGCTACAATCCTTTTGGAATGAATAGTCTTTCTGTTTGGGCATGGATGTTTCTTTTTGGACACCTTGTTTGGGCGACTGGATTTATGTTCTTGATCTCATGGCGTGGCTATTGGCAAGAACTCATTGAAACTCTTGCATGGGCTCATGAGCGCACCCCCCTTGCAAATCTTGTGCGATGGAAAGATAAGCCTGTTGCTCTCTCTATTGTTCAAGCTAGGCTTGTTGGGCTTGCGCATTTCTCAGTAGGCTATATCTTTACATATGCTGCTTTCTTGATTGCTTCAACCTCTGGCAAGTTTGGCTAAAAGGGTTTTTGATTTGTTCCGCCTCTTTCAAAAGAGGCGGCAAAGCGAATTCCTTTTCTTTCACTCACCTCTTCCCATTCACTTTTTTATTTGAATCACTAACATGGCGAAAAAAAGCCTTGTCCAGAGAGATAAGAAACGAGAACTTCTTATTGCAAAGCATCGATCACAACGACATCTTCTTTTGCAAAAGGTTCGGCACGAAATAACACTTGAAAAACGTTGGGAGCTTTACAAGTCTCTGTTAGCGCTTCCACGCGATAGCTCCCCGAGTCGCTTACGTCGTCGTTGTTTCATAACAGGGCGTGCAAGAGGTTACTATCGGGACTTTGGAGTTTCTAGGCATGTACTTCGTAAGATGGCACATTTAGGGAATCTTCCTGGTGTGACCAAGTCAAGTTGGTAGTCCATGACAGTCGATTATCCTCTCCTATCCTAAGTGATAGGATGAGGTTTTTTTATGAGATTTCAAAAAAACACTTTTTTTTTGAAGAAAAGAATTGGGTTGACAATTGCCTATCGATAATGCAATAGATCGAGATATGGACGACGTAGGATTAGAGTTAGGCATCAGCTTTCCCCGATTTCAGATTACCCAAGAGCTATGCAGTCGTTACAAAGTTGAATATTTGCCAGCTGCTTTTTATCAAGTCTTAACTTTTTCATACGAATCTTTTTGCTATTTTTTTTTATTTCTATGAGATCCAAAATTTTTGATTTTTTGGGCTTTCCTATCTTTCAAGGTCTTCTTTTTTGCAGGATTTTCGTTTTTCAAAGTTATCAGACTCAACTGCTGAGTCACTGTTTACAAAGCAGATGATGGTTGGCTATATATTGACTCGGATTAGTAATCAAATGAAATCAATAAAGCTTTTCCGTTGGCTTGGAACGAGTTTTGGAAGTCAAAAAAGAATCATTTCTGTTTATATGTTTGAATGAATGGCGGAAGTTGCATTCTGATGCAACGGGCTGAACCTTCTATAAGTTTGAAAAGGTTCTTAAAGAATTCTAAACTTGATTCAGCTCAATTCAATATGTTTTCTTCGTTCGAGCTTTTTCAATTTATAGAAGTACGATAAAGCAAAAGAATCAATTGCTTTTGGTTCGATGATTGATATTTATTAAAGATCAGAGACCCCTTACGCAATGCAAATGAGGATTAGGCTTATCAGTTTGCCAAATCGCGAGGAATCCCCGCAATTTGAAATACTTTGTTTGAAAAAGTTTGAAAAATTGAATTTTTAGAGATTTTATATCGAATATAGATGTTTTGTAGAAAAAAGCTTAGGTTGACACTTTGGGGTAGAGAGGCTATACTGAATAGTAACAGGTTGTGAAAAAGCCTGGGTGCAACCCTCATACCCTTACAAACCAAGAATACTATGACCGCTACTCTAGAGAGACGTGAAAGCGCTAGCCTATGGGGCCGCTTCTGCGAATGGGTTACCAGCACTGAAAACCGCCTTTACATCGGTTGGTTTGGTGTTCTAATGATCCCTACCCTATTGACTGCAACCTCCGTGTTTATTATTGCCTTCATCGCTGCTCCTCCTGTGGACATCGATGGTATCCGTGAGCCTGTTTCTGGCTCTTTGCTGTATGGTAACAACATCATCTCTGGTGCTATTATCCCTACCTCTGCTGCCATTGGTCTTCACTTCTACCCTATCTGGGAGGCTGCTTCCCTTGATGAATGGCTTTACAACGGCGGCCCTTACGAGAGTGCGAACTGAATCTCTTCTTGGCGCTGCTAGGCGAACCTAGCTTGCATTGCAACCAATATGCATAAGCCTAACACCTGACCGGAAGACAAGGACCAGGAGGTCTTTGTTTAACAAGTGAATATCAGACTGTTTCAACATAGGTTTCCTTTGTTGGGCTAGGCCGAATTGACTTAGTAAGGGACTGAAGCATGGTGAAAGTCAGAGAAAAACCTTATTGTGTTTTGAAAATCTCTGCAAAGGTAGGGAGATACGACTAAAGTTAGACAACTTGAATCTAAGATACAACCTGAGACTTGGGACGCTTGCGTGTTTTTTGTAAAAAAAAACATTTGTAGTATCTTTCAATGTTTATCTCGTGCATTGAAATGCTCTTTCATTGAGAAAAGAGGTTGCATACTGCGGGAAAGCCATTCAAACGGCTAAAAGTATCAAAAAAGAGGTCTACGGTCTCCACAATTGCCAAGAAATTCAATCAGTTATGCTGTCAAAAGAAAGCCACATTTCGATATTAAAACCTCAAATGAAGGTTCACTTACGACAGAAGAGTTCACAAACGAATGAAACCTTTTTTGAATTGAGATTGAAAAAGGTTGTTTTTTTGGATGCTAAACAGCACTTATCCAAGAACATAAATGGTGAATAGAGTGCAGATTATTCAATAACTTAGATTTCTCAAAAAATGAGTGCACTTAAAAAACTTGATAGAATGCGCCTTAAAAAGAAACATTCTCAAGGACTTTTTGACAAAGATTCTTATATTTTGCTCTGTAAGGAAGATTTATGGCTTTTCGTACATGAAAAAAATCATTGCTTTTACAAAAACATGATTGATGAGCAATCTGTTATTCTCAATGATTTGACTTTTCATCCAATTGAATTGATTCAAAAATCAAATGTATTGAATACAAGCAATAAACAAACTTATAGAAAAAAATATTTACTTTGTGAAATAATTCTTATCATTTTTGATTTATATTACAAGTCTTTTTCTCGATCATTTCTTTTTAAGAATCAAGAAAATTTCAATTCTCATATCATATTTGAACGCATAGGTAAAGATTGGAAGAGTGTAAAATGGATTATTCAAGCAGATTTTCAAAATTGCCAAGGACTCTTGCAAAATTTCACAAACTTGCTTCAAAAACGGGTGCAAGATCCTTTTTTTTTGCGTATATTGATTTCAATATTCAATAGTAAACAAGGCAATTCATCTCCTTATTGGTTTCAGATAGCAATCACTCGTTTTTCTATTTTTTTCAATAATATCTATTTTTATGAACTTGATATGCTTTTATTTTGGATACAACATGGAAACAAAAAAATAGAATTTCAATTTATACCATTTATATTACAACATTCGTCAAGAAATCTCAATACAAGAGAAAAAAGCCTCTTCAAGCATTTTGTAACAAAGATAGTATATGTGCGGCATGCAGGCAGCTGGATGATTGGAACAAATGGGCCTATTTCGCTTATAAAAGCTTTATTTCTTCAAGTCCATCAGTTTTTTAACGAACGATTAATGTTAAGATCTGAGGTGAACAAGGCAAAACTTATCAATCTTTATGCCAACTCTGTTTCTTTTGCAGGTTATAGAATACTACTCAATAATCGTTTCGATTTGCAATTTGAGTTGCCTTTGGAAAAGATGCTTACTAGTCTAAGTTTAGAAGGATTTTGTGATAATTCTGGCCATCCGATGCCAAAGAAAGACTGGGCATCAGAACAAGATTGGTTGATTGTTTCTACTTTTAATAATATTATTTCTCAAATTGGCAGTTATTGGGGTCCAGCTTTTAATCAAGATATTTTACAGCGAATAAAGCACACTCTATATATCTCATGCGCTAAAACTCTTGCTCATAAGCATCGAACTACAGCAAGGCAAATCTTTATAAAGTATGGCAAAGATCTTGCAATCACTCATCCAGTCAATTCGCATACTAAAGTAAAAATCAATCTAGAAAAGATAGAAAAAGCATCATGGGTGCAAGCTCGAAGGTATTTTACTCAATATGATTCCTTTTCAAATATTATTTGAAAAAAAAAGAATTCAAAGTAAAAAAATCGAATAGGCAATGATTATAAGCTTCCTTTTTGACTGATATATATTTCTATTTTCTTTTTTTTTATTATAAAAATCTTTTATAAGTATTTCAATCTCTCTATCCATTTTATCTTGCTTGAAATAGCTCAAGCTGTTTTATTCAGTTACAATGGTATTCGAAATCCTGTTACCTTTGTGTTGGTCATTTGTATGGAATGGCTCAGTTACTACTGTTTGAGGCTCTACGAGAAGCTATATTGGAAGAAATGGAGAGAGATTGCCGAGTCTTTGTGATGGGAGAAGACGTGGGCCACTACGGGGGTTCGTACAAAGTAACAAAAGGATTAGCAGATAAGTACGGTGATTGGCGATTGTTGGATACTCCAATCGCAGAAAATAGTTTTACTGGTTTAGCAATTGGTGCAGCAATGACGGGCCTTCGGCCCATTGTTGAAGGGATGAATATGGGCTTTTTACTACTTGCTTTCAACCAAATTGCAAACAATGCAGGTATGTTGCACTACACTTCAGGTGGCAACTTTACCACACCTTTAGTCATTCGAGGCCCTGGCGGAGTAGGAAGGCAATTAGGTGCAGAGCATTCTCAACGGTTAGAATCTTACTTTCAATCCGTGCCTGGCTTACAAATGGTTGCTTGCTCTACTCCTGTGAATGGTAAAGGGTTATTAAAATCTGCAATCCGAAGTCAAAACCCCGTTCTTTTTTTCGAACATGTGCTCTTGTATAACATTAAACAGCCTATCCCAACTGGAGAGAATTTGTTGAGTTTGGAAAGAGCGGAAGTAGTCCGTGAAGGGAAGGACGTTACTCTCTTGACTTACTCTCGTATGAGACACTATGTGATCCAAGCAGCACGAATACTGGTAAGTCAGGGATACGATCCCGAAGTCATTGATTTAGTATCGTTAAAGCCATTAGATATGGGGACCATCGCGCGATCAATTCAAAAAACGCATCGTGCTATCATTGTAGAAGAGTGTATGCGTACGGGAGGAATTGGTGCAACCCTACGTGCTAGCATTATGGAATATTTATTTGATGAATTAGACGGACCAGTTGTTTGTTTGTCATCTCAAGATGTACCGACTCCTTACAGTGGTCTGCTTGAAGACATGACTGTTGTTCAGCCAGGACAAATCGTTCAAGCAGTCAAGTCAATGTGCACAAAAAAATCGCTTCAATAATTTTTGTTTTTTACTCTTTAGTCCATAAATACAACAAAAACTTCTTTATCACTAGATAGGTAGGAAGAACTGCCAATATAACAAAAAAGTGCATATCAATATATTTTATAGACTTGTTTGAAAAAAAGAGAAATGAATAAAAACCTCTTTTAGCTGTTTTCAAAAACGAAACTTTCTTTTATTGTATCATGGCTTATTATCAGAAGCAACAGCTATAAAAAAGAGAAACAAACATAGGATGAAAATTTCTTTCAAAAAAAAAGAAGAAATAGAATTCAATATTCTCTTTTTATCTCAATCAAAACTTGGTAGTTTTGAGCTGATCACTTCCGTAAGTTGGCTTTTTTGTGATAGCATCCTTTGTTATATAGTTATAAGGAACAATAGATCGCATCCTTTTTTTCAAAACAATCAAAGGGATTCAAATTGAAATGATCTTGTAAATGGAATCATAAAAAGCTTTCCCCTTTCTCATGGTACACTTATTGCTTGATGGGGTGATACAAAGGTCAATCGTGGCCTTGCCCTGAATTATGCTCTACACCAAGACCCTATTTATAGCAAGGGCCTAAAGCGGGTATCTTGCGCGAAAAAGAAGAGGCTTATGACTGCATCCTATCTCTTTCCTGTGCTTGTGCCTCTTGTGGGGCTTGTTTTTCCTGCTCTTGCTATGGCAACTCTTTTTCTTTTCATTGAAGGGGATGAGGTAGTATAAGCAGTACAAGGCCGCATCCTTTTTTTGGGGTGCGGCTTTGTCAATATAAAAAATGAAGGTTCATATGGAACAGCAGCTTGTTCAAGGGGTACGACGGGATATTATTTTTGGGTCAAGAGCGAAAGAGAATTTCGTTTTAGCTTGGTTGATGTGTTTAGGAGGGGGATGTTTTTTGACTATTGGCATAGCAACCTATCTAGGTCAACCAGTTTTGTTTATGCTTTCAAAAGCTCCTTTGACCTTTTTACCTCAGGGGTTGGTTATGGGATTTTATGGGATTTTTGCTTTGTTTTTAGGACTTTACTTATGGGTTGTTGTATGGTGGAATATAGGGGGAGGTATAAACGAATTTGACTGCCAAAGGGGCCGCATCTCAATATTTCGATGGGGCTTTCCAGGGATCAATAGACGGATTCATTTTGCCTGTCAGTTGCAAGAAATAGAAGCTGTGCAGATAGAGAGTCGAGGAGGCTTGTGGCCCTTTTCTTTGGCTTATCTTAAGCGTAGGGGTAGGATATCTGTTCCTCTTGGAGAGCTTGCTCGAGGTGGTAGTTCTCAAGAAGCAGAGGACGAGGCTGCAGAGCTTGCACAATTCTTAGGAGTGCCAGTGGAGACGGGTTTCAAGCGCTAGCTTTGCAGGGTTTGAAAAATGCGAGAATTTCTAAAACCTTGTTTGTATGCCGAGAACCAGGATTGAACTGGTGACACGGGGATTTTCAGTCCCATGCTCTACCATCTGAGCTATCTCGGCTTTTGATCCTATTATACTATTATACAACGTAAATCAATGAATTCGTCCGATTGCTATCAAACTCATTGATTTGATGTTCTTTTTTTTTACCTTGCTTGTATAATAAAACATTAAAGAAAGGAGGATCGAATGACTTCGGCTTTTCCTCATATAAAGCCAGCGGTTTATTATGTAAAGTATATGGAAAAAAAGACATTAAGGCCTACTCACGATCCGTTTATTCAACAACAAAACTTTCAATACACTCAATCTCTATCCTCGAATTGTAAAACTCTTATAAAAAACTGATATGTTTCAAGCGGACTAGTCTTTTTTATTCAATCCCTGCTCTTTAGGCCTTTTTTATTTTGACTCCAAAACATGCCCTTTCTAATGAACACACTTAGATACAATACTGGCCAAAAATTGTTTATGTGTTTGCTTGTTCTTTTACGTTTTTCAATTTTTTGGTCCCGCTTGCACTGTGTGCATGTCGGGATCAAGCTCAAGATTTGCGAAAATAGATGTGTGCGGGCTTGCTTCAGATGACGGCTGACTTGCAACTGTTCTAGCACCAGGCTATCGGATAGGCAAAGACTCCGTGGGTTTGCTGTCTGTGTTGGTCTCAGAGTTAATGGATTAAACGCAAACCTTGCAATTCTATTTTTTATTAAAAAGAATAAAAAATAGCAATGAATGCATTCAACAAACAAGATTTTGATTCTATATATATGTGGCTTCAGCAAAGTGACAAGAGGGGTTTTTATTCTAATAAACTTGACAAAAGAACGAGCTGAGGCCCATTTCGCAAAATGTTCTGTAACAGGGGAGTACACTTGCCTGGAGTTTTTGTTTAAAGATTTGGATGTTGATGCTTATACAGGACTGGTGGACTTTACCCGTTTTAGGGACGACGTTATTAAAAAAGTCGAAATCCGCTTCGCTCAAACAAACGTCTACGCAATTGGCAGTAAGAGCAATTGGCAGTAAGAAAGAAAAAGAGAACGATCAAACAAACGAGCAAAAATAAGACTTTTTGAATCTTTTTCTTCATTTCGCTTAGTTTGTGCTTCCTCTCAACCACTCTGCTTCGTGGTTGAGAGAGACTGTATGGGAGCCGTAAGACCATTCTCAAAAAACGAGAAAAAAACATATTACTCAATCATGAAAAAGCTTTTAAAAAGAACAAAAATGCGATTGATGAAACAACCCTTAAAAAAAGATTAAGCAATTGGGGTCAGTGTTTTGGTAACTCTTTGACTTTTCTTACTTGTGTACAGCATTCTTTTCTTATTTTCTCTTCATATATCTAAAAAAATGGCTCCATATGAAGAGGGAAGCAACTTGACTTAGCGCTTTTTATGCGCTATCATATGGAAGTAGTCATGAGGAACGAGAGATTGGAAGGGAGCCCAATGGCTGTGGCTCTCTATGAGAGTTTGATCCTGGCTCAGGATGAACGCTAGCGGTTTGCCTAACACATGCAAGTTGCACGGCGCCATGCCTCTCGAGGGATGGCGGAGTGGCGGACGGGTGAGGAACGCGTAAGGACCTGCCCCTGGGAGGGGGATAACAGCTGGAAACGGCTGCTAATACCCCATATCCTGAGGAGGGAAAGGAGAGATCCGCCCAGGGAGGGGCTTGCGTCTGATTAGCTAGTTGGGGGGGTAATGGCCTCCCAAGGCAACGATCAGTTGCTGGTCTGAGAGGATGATCAGCCACACTGGGACTGAGACACGGCCCAGACTCCTACGGGAGGCAGCAGTGAGGAATCTTCCGCAATGGGCGAAAGCCTGACGGGGCAATGCCGCGTGGAGGATGAAGGCCCAATGGGTCGTAAACTTCTTTAGATCAGAGACGAAGAGATGACGGTACCTGAAGAACTAAGCATCGGCTAAACCCCGTGCCAGCAGCCGCGGTAAGACGGGGGATGCGAGCGTTATCCGGAATGATTGGGCGTAAAGGGTCCGCAGGTGGCCCGGTCAGTCCGCTGTCAAAACCTGGGGCTCAACCCTGGAGAGGCGGCGGAGACCACCGGGCTTGAGTCCGGTAGGGGCAGAGGGAATTCCCGGTGGAGCGGTGAAATGCGTAGAGATCGGGAAGAACGCCAAGGGCGAAGGCACTCTGCTAGGCCTGATTTCGCGACTGACACTCAGGGACGAGAGCCAGGGGAGCGAATGGGATTAGATACCCCAGTAGTCCTGGCCGTAAACGATGGATACCAAGCCCTGCGCGTATCGACCCGGGCAGGGCTGTAGCTAACGCATGAAGTATCCCGCCTGGGGAGTACGCTCGCAAGAGTGAAACTCAAAGGAATTGACGGGAGCCCGCACAAGCGGTGGAGCATGTGGTTTAATTCGATGCAACGCGAAGAACCTTACCAGGGCTTGACATGCCGCGAACCCCCCTGAGAGGGGGGGGTGCCTTCGGGAGCGCGGACACAGGTGGTGCATGGCTGTCGTCAGCTCGTGTCGTAAGATGTTGGGTTCAGTCCCGCAACGAGCGCAACCCCCGTCTCTAGTTGCCCACAATTCGGCACCCTAGAGAGACCGCCGGTGTTAAGCCGGAGGAAGGTGGGGATGAGGTCAAGTCAACATGCCCCTTTTGCCCTGGGCGACACACGTGCTACAATGGCCGGGACAAAGAGATGCGACCCCGCAAGGGCCAGCCTGACCTCGTAAACCCGGCCTCAGTTCGGATTGTAGGCTGCAACCCGCCTACATGAAGGAGGAATCGCTAGTAATCACCGGTCAGCCATACGGTGGTGAATCCGTTCCCGGGCTTTGCACACACCGCCCGTCACACTATGGGAATCGGCCATGCCCCAAGTCGTTACCCCAACCCGTAGGGAGGGGGATGCCAAAGGCAGGGCTGGTGACTAAAGTGAAGTCGTAACAAGGTAGCCGTACTGGAAGGTGTGGCTGGATCACCTCCTTCTTAGGGAGACATTGGGGTTCAAAACCCTCATCCTAGGCCGATCAGAACCCTCCCACGGGTAGCACGCTCTTCTCTCACACATAGGACCTCACACAAACGATCAATCACAATACCGATTGAAGCCAATCCCCGTGGTTGGTTAGAATACTTGGGCTATTAGCTCAGTGGTTAGAGCGCGCCCCTGATAAGTGCGCCGCAAGAGGTGAGCCCAGGGTGGATCTCAGTTTCCTTTGATAAAAAGGTTTGAGGCCTTGCCAGCGCCTGACCGGGCCAAGGATCCTAGGGACCCTAGCATGGCGCAAGAGCAGAGCAGTCGGGGCATGCAAACCATTGAATAGCAAACTGAAAAATAAGATGAGAAAAAGAATAGAGTAATACCTTTCTTTCTTCCCCCTATGTCGGGACATCGGTGCTGAGAATCTAGGGCTTACTTATCCGCCCCAGGATCTATGGTCATCTCTTGGCTCACTCCACTCTTTTTTCTTTTTTTACAGGCAAGCTATACCCTCGACTGCATTCCCATGGGCTTTTCACTGCGGGATCCCTTTCTGAAGAAGGGACGGCGACATCACACTTTGGAGGTTTTCTTTTTCTTTAAAACATTGAGAATGAAAATAGATCTTTCCAAAAAAGATGTCAGGGTAGTCTATTTCGAATAGAATAGATACCTAGAGAGCGCAGTACGGCGAGAAGTCGTATGTTGTGCTTGAGGAACTTTCTTAGAATAAGAAGTTCCACGGGCGAGGCCTCTGGTTCAAATCCAGAATGGCCCATCCGCGATTTGTGTAGTTAGTCGGCCTTCCTTCCAACTTTCAGTTGGAAAAATTCTTTGGCCGGAGGAAAAAAGAAACGTTCTTTTGTCTATTTTTTCCTATTGATTGGGGGGTATAGCTCAGTTGGTAGAGCGCTGCCCTTGCAATGGTGCCGTACGAATGACTCCCTTATAGGAGTCTTAGCTTTTCTACGCGGATTCAGCCAAATGAAGAAGTGAGCTTCATACCCAACGCCTTACCTCCCTTCCAAGTAGACGGGATGGGGACTATCACATGGCGTGTACCTGTTTCCAGCAAAGCCCCTTGGTAAAAAGAATTTGATGAAGCAGGTGGAAGAATGATGGGAGGTCAAGAATATTCTGTGTGAGTCGCAGGTTCAAAGATGCTAGTGAGGCCAGGCAGGCCTTTCCAAAATGGAAATTATGGATGGGGGGTGGGCGGCCCCACACCTGTGCAAGCGGGGCGGTATACCCATTCCCTGAGTAAGCATCTAGGCTCGTCACGGAGGCTTGTTCCCCCACCTTGCTCCGCGTAGCAAAGGACAACGGGATTGCCTAAAGGGGCTATCTTTGCCCTATGGTTTCAGAGGGGCCACCCTAGAGAGAACGCGTGCGGCACCAAGCTGTGCGTATTTTTGAGAGAAGGCCTTGAGGTTGGTATAGGGTAGACTGTAGTTTGCTCAATGCCTTCCAAAGAGCCCACCATGGCACGAGCTGTCCGGTGTGTTCGGGGGGGGACGTATGGATTATTCTGGCTATTAGGGCAGATAAACGATGCACACGTTTCCTCATGGCAGATGTCAGCGGTTCGAGCCCGCTTACCTCCATATCTTTTGTGTGTTTTTTCTCTCTCTCCCTCTTCTTTGGGAGGGAGGGGTTTTCTTTTGCTTTTGTATGAAAACTGTATTTTATGAAAGTTGAAAATAAAGACTCTCTCAATCTAAAAACAAATCAATCTGAGAAATTCGAATCAGGGGGAAGCTTTGTCAGACTCGATCCGTCTCTTCAAGACAGCCCAAATGTCTCTTCTTTTCCAGAGGAAACAAAGAGTTCTTTTTCTTCATTCTTGTTTATTTCGTTGGAGGTAGGCCTGAGAGGTTTCGTAGTCTCGGTACTTTCTATTTTTTTGTTTAAGCCACAGCAGATATGTGCAACACATTTGCCACCTGTAGCTGGGACGACCGCTCAATTGAATCCTACACAAACCCCCGGGACCTCGACTGTTTCATTAACGGTGGATGCTTCCATTCCGTTATCGCACGCGATTTTTTCAAATAGAATATGTTCGTCAACAACTTCCTTGGCCCACCATAATTTGAGGTCTGTTTGTTGATGATCGTCGACGTTTACGGCTCGGTTGGTCTATCCATAGAGACTTACTATCTAATAGAAGAAACACTCGTGATAAAAGAGGGGTTATAGCATCTTTGGGAGACAACAATGTTGCGAATCGCTTGTTTGATATGAATGAGCGATTGAATGTGATAACTTGGGCGGAAAATAGACAAAAAAGGGTAACTATTACCATTCGTTATTAATCGCAATTTCCCGTCCGGTATGGAATATTTCATTCTGTTGTCACGCCTATTAAAACTTTTTAGTAAGAATTTATCGGCTTTAAAAGAATCCGCATGAGCAGTGGGGTGAATATTTTGAAAGTAGCAATAGAGGCGATAGAAAAACGCTCTAATATACAAAAAAAAATAAAGATGAGAATTTCCTCCGATGTGCAACAACAAGAAGACTAAGTGCTCGCAGATATGAAAAAGAATGAGAGTTTGCGATCAGTTGTTCAAAACACAAAATTTCGAGACATAGTCGATGTAGGATTCAATTTTGACGGCAGCTCGCATCGCTTTATGGCGCTTCAAGGTCTATGGACTCCATATCTTATTGAATCAAATGATTTTCGGTACGGATGTTTCTCAACCTTTCATTGATTACGAAGCTGCAACTGAGTACCCTTTCTTTATGGTATACAGAGATCGCAATCGCTCCTGGTAAAGAAGTAGACGAAACGATCCAGAAGCAGACTTAGAAAGACGAATTGAAGAGTTGATCGACGAAGGGTGAGTATGCGAATTGTGGAGTTTTCCCTGATAAAGCTTGACTTTGCTTCAAAATCAGTTGTGCAAGCTGTGCGTTGTGCTGGTGGTGGAACGTGCCTTTTCTTGACAACTTGAGAAGGGGTCTTTATATTATGCAAATAGAAAGAACACGCTCTTTTGACTCGCATATGCAAGTCTTTTGAGCGATTCTTTCTCTCTCTATGGCATACGATTGAGTATGGCATACGATTGAGTTTAGCGTGGCCTATAGGGCGATGAAGGTTCAAGGGAAGAGGGGCTTACGGTGGATACCTAGGCATTCAGAGGCGAAGAAGGGCGTCGTGGCCGACGAAATGCTCCGGGGAGCTGGGATTGTGTGAGGATCCGGAGATTCCCGAATGGGGTAACCCCAATGTACTCGTGGGCTTTTGGCTTGCGAGGGGCAACCTGGCGAACTGAAACATCTTAGTAGCCAGAGGAAGAGAAAGCAAACGCGATTCCCCCAGTAGCGGCGAGCGAAGAGGGAACAGCCTAAACCGGTTGATCCGGGGTTGTGGGAGGGCAGTTAGGGTGTTTCTTCGCTAGACGAAGCGGTTGAGTTCCGCACCGCAGATGGTGAGAGTCCAGTAGTCAAAAGCGTCATTTCGCCCTTGTCCCAACCCGAGTAGCATGGGGCACGTGAAATCCCGTGTGAATCTGCGAGGACCACCTCGTAAGGCTAAATACTCCTGGATGACCGATAGCGAACTAGTACCGTGAGGGAAGGGTGAAAAGAACCCTGGAGAGGGAGTGAAAAAGACCATGAAACCGTAAGCTTACAAGCGGTGGGAGGGGGCTTGAACCCCTGACCGCGTGCCTGTTGAAGAATGAGCCGGCGACTCATAGGCGGTGGCACGGCTAAGGCGATGCACGCCGAAACCGTAGCGAAAGCAAGTCTGACAAGGGCCCATGTCATCGTTTATGGACCCGAACCCGAGTGATCTAACCATGGCCAGGGTGAAGCTTTGGTGAGACTGAGTGGAGGCCCGTACCGACCGATGTTGAAAGATCGGCGGATGAGCTGTGGTTAGGGGTGAAATGCCAATCGAACTCGGAGCTAGCTGGTTCTCCCCGAAATGCGTTGAGGCGCAGCGGTGTTCGAGGGTGGGCCAGGGGTAAAGCACTGTTTCGGTGCGGGCTGCGAGAGCGGTACCAAATCGAGGCAAACTCTGAATACTGGCCCTGCTTGCCGAACACCAGTGAGACGAAGGGGGATAAGCTTCTTTGTCGAGAGGGGAACAGCCCAGACCATCGGCTAAGGCCCCCAAATGGCCGCTAAGTGGCAAAGGATGTGGGAGTGCTCAGACAGCCAGGAGGTTTGCCTAGAAGCAGCCACCCTTTAAAGAGTGCGTAATAGCTCACTGATCAAGCGCTCCCGCGCCAAAGATGAACGGGACTCAAGCGGCCTGCCGAGGCCATGGGATGTAAAAAGCATCGGTAGGGGAGCGTTCCGCGGCAGGTTGAAGCGTAAGCGAGAGCAGGCGTGGACGAGGCGGAAGTGAGAATGTCGGCTTGAGTAACGCAAACACTGGTGAGAATCCAGTGCCCCGAAAACCCAAGGGTTCCCCTGGAAGGCTCGTCCACGGGGGGTGAGTCAGGGCCTAAGGTGAGGCCGAAGGGCGCAGCCGATGGACAACAGGCATACATTCCTGTACCTCTCCGGGCTGGGGACGAGGGACGGAGCAGGCTCGGTTGGCCGAGGGATGGTATCTCGGTTGAAGGGTTCAAGGCGCGATGGGGGCAGTGATCCTGGCCCTAGCTAAGGCCCGAGTTAGTAAAGCGTCAAGGCGCTGAAGAAACCTATGCCATGCTTCCAAGAAAAGCTCGTACCTCTTCAGGCTCGGAGGGCCTGTACCCGAGACCGACACAGGTGGGTGGGTAGAGAATACCTAGGGGCGCGAGGCAACCCTCTCTAAGGAACTCGGCAAAATAGCCTCGTAACTTCGGGAGAAGAGGTGCTCCCCTCTTTGGGGGGGAGCCGCAGGGACCAGGCCCAAGCGACTGTTTACCAAAAACACAGGTCTCCGCCAAGTTGAAAAACGATGTAAGGGGGCTGACGCCTGCCCAGTGCTGGAAGGTTAAGGAAGTTGGTGGCCCTCTCCTTGAGAGAGGGGAAGCTGGCAACCGAAGCCCCAGTCAACGGCGGTCGTAACTATAACGATCCTAAGGTAGCGAAATTCATTGTCAGGTAAGTTCTGACCCGCACGAAAGGCGTAACGATTTGGGCGCTGTCTCGGAGAGGGGCTCGGTGAAATAGACATGCCTGTGAAGATGCGGGCTACCTCCACTGGGACAGAAAGACCCTATGAAGCTTTACTGTTCCCTGGCATTGGGTCTCGGCCCTCCCTGCGCAGCCTAGGTGGGAGGCACAGAAGCCCTTCTTCCGGGAAGGGCCAAGCCATCCGTGAGAGACCACCCTGGAAGGGCTAAGATCCTAAACCGATGCCCTATGATAGGCGTTGGAACCGTGCCAGGCAGACAGTTTCTCTGGGGCAGAGGCCTCCCAAAGAGTAATGGAGGCGTGCAAAGGTTCCCTCAGGCTGGACGGGAATCAGTTGTAGAGTGTAAAGGCAGAAGGGAGCTTGACTGCAAGACCAACAAGTCGAGCAGGGACGAAAGTCGGCCTTAGTGATCCGACGGTGCCGCGTGGAAGGGCCGTCGCTTATCGGATAAAAGTTACTCTAGGGATAACAGGCTGATCTTCCCCAAGAGTCCACATCGACGGGAAGGTTTGGCACCTCGATGTCGGCTTAACACATCCTGGGGCGGTAGCACGTCCCAAGGGTTGGGCTGTTCGCCCATCAAAGTGTTACATGAGCTGGGTTCAGAACGTCGTGAGACAGTTTGGTCCATATCTAGTGGAGGCGTGAGAGCATTGAGGGGCCATCTCCCTAGTACGAGAGGACCGGGAGGCACGCACCGCTGGTGTGCCAGTTCTCGTGCCAACGGGACACGCTGGGTAGCCATGTGCGGAACGGATCACTGCTGAAAGCATCTAAGTAGGAAGCCTACCCCAAGATGAGTGCTCGTTATTAGGCCCCGGTCAGAACAACCGGACTCCAATCATAGGAGGACAGAGCTGCCATGTGGAAGTGCAGCGATGCATGCAGCAGAGGCAGGCTAACAGGCCGATACACTTGAACCAACATTCGCCCCAAGCTACAAGCACGTGGTTTGCTTGAAACCTCTCCCAAAAAAGAAAATGAATTGAGAGAGATTCAAAAGCAAGCCGCGTTTCGCAGCGTCGGCATTCACCGACGCAAGTCATTTTGGTGCCCTAGGCACAGTGGAACCACACTCATCCTATCCCGAACTGAGTTGTGAAACACTGCAGCGGTCAAAATACTATGGGGGATGCCCCATGGGAAGATAGCTAGGTGCCAAAATGACCAAACTCTTTATATATTACAATTCTAAAAAAAAAACAAAATTTTTATGTATAATTATTTTTAAAAATTTTGTTTTTGAAACTATGCTTTAACAAAAAACTTATTGAGTACATTTTGGGAATTTCTTCCGACTACTAAGATATTCAATAGACTCATATTACGAAAAAGAAACAAAAGGCTGGTCCCATTTCGTACGTTATTCACTCCTACTCAGAGCAAATATTGTCAGTTGCAAAAGCAGATGTTTTTTTAGTATACTTTTATTAAAGCAATAGAATTGTTTACAAAAAAACATTCATTCTTATGATGGTTATAAACGCTTTTTTGATTGGCCTTTCAATTTGTATAAAAACTTTCAATATTCTATTAAAATAAATGTGTGTACTTTTTTCTCTTAAAAGAGATCTTTTCTTAAAGATATAAAAGGACAAAAGAATTCTCAAAAACTTATACATAAGCTTTAACCTTGGATCAGAATTCAATACGTTTTCTAGACAATAGATGAGTTTTTGGTTGGTTGCTATAAACGTGCTCGGCGTGGCGTCTGAGTACTATGTAGAAAAATTCAAGATGAGATATCATCTTGAGGCTGGGACAGTATAGTATATGGGCGGATTTAGGAATGGACTCTGAAGTAGTCAATCAGTAAGCAGATAAGCAACGAAACCGAAGTCTAATTGCTTTTTCCGATAAGAAAAACTCTAATGAACTGTCTTATGCTCATCAACATATACGATTTTGCCGAGCAAAGAAAGTTTTTCTTTTATTCTTCTCTTATTTTAGAACTACTGCGCATGATATAGAGATTCAAAGAACCAATGAAGCTGGATTGTTTAACAAATTTTCTGGTCCTATTTAGCTTAGAAGTGCTGCTATTCAATCCATATTAAAAGACTTGCCTATGATCTACGGCTTGACTCCAAAATCCGCACCTGCTGGGCTGCCCAATGCTATGATTATGAGCATGGGTCCCCAACATCCATCGATGCATGGGGTGCTACGATTGATCCTCACATTGGATGGCGAGAACGTGCTAGACTGCGAGCCTGTGTTAGGCTACCTGCATCGAGGCATGGAAAAGATTGCAGAGGGTCGAACAGTCATCCAATACTTGCCGTATGTGACTCGGTGGGATTATCTTGCAACTATGTTTGCAGAGGCTATTACAGTGAATGCTGCAGAGCGACTGGCCAACATTCAGGTACCTGCTCGAAGCAGTTATATCCGAGTGATTATGCTAGAACTGAGTCGAATTGCTTCTCATCTTTTGTGGCTTGGCCCTTTTCTAGCAGACATTGGAGCACAAACGCCTTTTTTTTACATCTTACGGGAACGAGAAATGATCTCTGACCTATTTGAGTCGGCTACGGGAATGCGTATGATGCACAACTACTTTCGTATAGGAGGAGTGGCTTGTGATCTTCCCTACGGTTGGGTAGACAAATGCTTAGACTTTTGTGAGTATTTTTGGTTCAAAACAGATGAATACGAAAGATTGATTACTCACAATCCAATCTTCATAAAGCGTGTTGAAGGGGTAGGAGTGATTTCTCGTGAAGATGCTATGAACTGGGGTCTTTCTGGCCCTATGCTTCGCGCCTCTGGTGTCCCTTGGGACCTTAGAAAGGTGGATCATTATGAATGTTATGATCAATTAGACTGGTCGGTGCAATGGGCTACAGATGGAGATTGTTTGGCACGATATCTTATACGAATTGGTGAGATGAGGCAATCGGTAAAGATCTTGCAACAAGCATTGAAAGCTTTGCCAGGTGGGCCTTACGAAAACTTAGAGGCAAGAAGGATAAACCAAGGCCGAGGCTCAGAATGGGACTCATTTGAGTATCAGCATTTGAGTAAGAAGGCATCTCCAACTTTTCGGATTCCAAGCCAAGAGCATTATGTGCGGGTGGAAGCTCCTAAGGGAGAGTTAGGAGTCTTTTTAATAGGAGATGATAGTCCTTTCCCTTGGAGATGGAAGATTCGACCCCCAGGTTTTGTCAATCTTCAAGTCCTGCCACAACTTGTTTGTGGTCGCAAACTTGCTGACATTATGAGTGTACTTGGCAGCATTGATATCATTATGGGTGAGGTAGATCGTTAGCCAAATTCGCTCATTCCCAAAAGCATACCTTGCAAACGAATGGGCGCCAACCGTAAAAAATCATTCCCTAGGATTGATTAGGAGATAAGATGAATAACTGGATTCAAGCCCTATCACACCCATTTGCAGGCAGCGTGCAAGTAGGATCTTTTCTATCGACTAGCCTTCTTCTCCAAATCGGATCTTTCAAGCCAATCGAGGCAAAATTTGTTGAACTGATAGGGGTGATAGGATTAATAGTAGGTATTTTGTTTTTGCTGTTAGGAGCTACTTTAGGGGTGCTTGTTGTAGTGTGGTTAGAAAGAAAGGTATCTGCAGGTGTTCAACAGCGTGTAGGGCCAGAATTTGCAGGTCCTTTGGGTCTGTTACAAGCCCTAGCGGATGGTCTTAAGCTTCTTCTCAAAGAGGCCGTCCATCCCAGCAGGGCCGATGAAAGACTTTTTCGACTAGGGCCTGCTATGGTAGTCGTGCCAGTGTTCTTATCGTATTTGATCATTCCCTTTGGGCCTGGGATGATGCTGGAAGACTTAGGGGTTGGAGTTTTGTTTTGGATAAGTGTTTCTAGCATTGCTCCTCTTGGACTCCTTATGTCTGGTTATGCTTCAAATAACAAGTTTTCTTTTTTGGGGGGGCTTCGAGCGGCTGCACAATCTATAAGCTATGAGATTCCATTGGCTTTATCTGTGCTTGCTGTGTGTCTTTTATCAAGTAGCTTGAATACCTCTGATATTGTCGAAGCTCAATCCGGCTTTGGTGTACTTAGCTGGAACATATGGCGTCAGCCTATTGGATTTATTTTGTTTTTAATCTCTTCATTGGCGGAGTGTGAACGCTTGCCCTTTGATCTTCCTGAAGCAGAAGAAGAACTAGTTGCTGGATATCAAACGGAATACACGGGAATTCAATTTGGTCTCTTTTACGTTGGTTCTTATGTCAATTTGCTTGCTTCGGCTTTGTTCGTTACTGTGCTTTATCTTGGGGGATGGGGACTGCCTCTCCCGGGCGTGGTGGAAAGAATTGTTCCTGCTGGATTACAAGGCTCACTCCTCCAAGCTCTTGTAGGATTCATAGGTCTTTTCGCAACTCTTCTAAAAGCCTATTGCTTTCTTTTCTTTGCCATCTTAACCCGATGGACCCTTCCAAGAGTCCGCATTGATCAGTTACTAGATCTCGGTTGGAAGTTCCTGCTTCCGGTGTCTCTAGGGAACCTATTGCTTACAGCATGCTGCAAGCTGGCCTTTGTGTAAATACTAAGCCCCCTTTTTTATGACAAATTCGCTATTGTCTTATACCCGTCAAGCTTCACAAGCTGCCCGGTTCATTGGGCAAGGTTTTCTCGTAACCTTGGACCATATGAATCGATCTGCTATTACGATTCAATATCCATATCAAAAGCTTGTTCCGTCCGAGCGCTTTCGAGGACGAATTCATTTTGAATTTGATAAGTGTATTGCCTGTGAGGTTTGTGTTCGCGTTTGCCCTATTAATTTACCAGTTGTCCATTGGCAATTTCAACCCGCTCAAAAGAAAAAACAATTAAAGGCCTATAGTATTGACTTTGGAGCATGCATCTTTTGCGGGAACTGTGTAGAGTATTGTCCTACAAATTGCTTATCAATGACAGAAGAGTATGAAATGTCTGTGTATGATCGACATGAGCTCAATTATGATCACATTGCGCTTGGTCGATTACCCGCTTGTGCAGAGGTCGATGCAATGGTTGAAACAAGCCCAATTCTAGGAAAATAAGCTGCCCTATGAATAACCGAGGGGGACCGGGTGAGTAACAGATGATCGAAGAGAGGAGCCCACACAATGGATATTGTGTTTGATACATATCGATCGAGCCTATTGACTGTCATTGAGCTAGGCATTTTTTTTGGATCCATAGGCGTAATAGTTGCTCCTTCCATGATTTATGCAGCTTTTTCCTTAGGAGTCACGCTATTATCGATTGCTTTTGTTTATCTTTTATTCAATGCAGACTTATTAGCCGCAGCACAGGTGCTTGTGTACATAGGAGCTATTAATGTGCTCATTGTATTTGCAATTATGCTCGTTGGGCCAGCCCCTTTGCTACCATCTCGTCCCCTTGCTTATCGGTTGCTATGTTTTGGTGCCGCAAGTGGTCTCTGCCTACCCCTTGTATTCGCCAGTACCGAAGGAGTGTGGAAGAAAGCCAAGCTCGAGATACCAGGAGAAGATGAAATTGTTCAAATTGGAATAGGCCTGTTTGATCGCTTCTTACTTCCTTTTGAAACAGTCTCTTTGCTACTATTGGTTGCACTGATTGGTGCCATCTGGATTGCTCGAGCACGGCCGCAAATGAAGAGAGAGATGCCCTCTCAGGACAAGCCTCTTTTATAGACTCTATAGTAGCCAGCTGCTCGGGATGAAGAACTTTGCTTATGATTGATTTGAACCATTGCCTTGTATTAGGAGCTTGCCTCTTCTGTATCGGACTTTATGGCCTGTTGACCGCAGATAACACGGTCCGGGCTCTTATGTGTCTTGAGCTTTTATTCAATGCTGTCAATATAAACCTTCTTGCATTCTCAAGCTTCTTGGACCCAGTTCAATCGCGAGGACAAATATTTGCTTTGTTTGTGATTACAATCGCTGCCGCTGAGGCTGCCATTGGGCTCTCCATCGTGTTAGCAGTACACCGTGCACGGGGATCATCTCGGCTCAATTTTCTTACTCTACTGCGGTGGTAACGTTTGGTTAGCAATGCAAAACAAGATAGAATAGATCACCCTGAGGGTTAGGGCTCACGAGCCCCAGGGTCAGCAAAGCGTTTTGATCTATTGTTATTGAACCTCTTGCTCTATGGCACATTCCATTAAAATCTATGACACATGTATTGGTTGTACACAATGTGTGCGTGCTTGCCCCACCGACGTTCTAGAAATGGTTCCCTGGGGTGGTTGCAAAGCAAGTCAAATAGCTTCCGCTCCTCGAACCGAAGACTGTGTAGGTTGCAAAAGATGCGAATCGGCCTGTCCAACCGATTTCCTTAGTGTGCGTGTGTACCTAGGTGCAGAGACAACTCGTAGCATGGGCTTGGCATACTAGTCGTCCCCTCGCTCGGCAGTGGTCCGCTCTACTTTGCTCTCTTTTCAAGCTAGCGAAGAGAGGGCCCTGCTAACGCCTTGCTTTAGAAAAGGCAGATCAATCCCCGGGCAAAGACCCAACCCTCTATGAATACTTTTCCCTGGCTAAGCACTGTTGTAGCCCTCCCACTTCTTTCTAGTTTCCCTCTCCCTTGGCTAAGAGAGAGGGGCAACCATTTGGTTCGTTGGTATTGCTTAGTAGTCTGCCTAATTGACTTCTTACTGCTTGGGTATGTGCTTGGTTCTCACTATGACTTCTCTGTGCAGGGCTTACAATTGCGAGAAGATTGGAGTTGGATCCCTGCTTTAGGCGTGCATTGGTCTTTAGGACTCGATGGTCTTTCCATGTGTTTGGCACTCCTTACGGGTTTTGTTACGACTCTTGCCGTCCTTGGGGCTTGGCCTGTGACGCGTCATCCATGCTTATTTTATGTTCTTATGCTTGCGATGTACACTGGTCAGATGGGCCTGTTTGCTTTTGTGAGCCGATAAAGATTCAACTTCTGATTGACTATTGCCAATCAGATCCTCTTCACCTCTTCCAATAGCATAAATTGCTAGGGAAGCATAGCACGTGAGGCAACTCTATTCGGAAAAAGAAAAAACCTGTATACCTTAAAAAACGTTGTTTTTCATAGACCTTCTATCCTTTCATAGAACAAAGCCCCAAGACTCAAAATGTCTGCTCTTTTAGGTGGCTGGAAATATTGAAACGAAAAAACGATAGAATTCAAATTTTCTCAAGGTATGATTTGAATAGAAGTTAGGGAAGGGCTTTTTTCAGAAAGGGGTTTTTCAACAGACTTATTAGAACAGCAGGCGCTCTATTCTTATGGACTATGGGAAAGAAGTGAGCCCAAAAGAACAGGCTAGATAGGCTAAGACATAAGAATTCTTGCAAACAATAGCACTCCATATGAGAATAAAAAATGCCCCTTGAAGAAGCTCATGGCCTTGAATCAAATCAGCTCTTTGTGCATTTTGCTTTTAAAGCATCATAATGAGCCAATCTTTGGGATGAAACTCGCACTACGCTGTGTTCTCATCAAACCATTAAAGATGGCTATCAGTGCGAGCATTGAAAGAAAAGTTGCCTTGCTTATCTATATAGAAAAACAAAGCAGCATTAGACTCAAAAAGACCTCTCGCTGCCAAATAGCCGCATGCAATAGGAGTTGCTGGTGCGGTTTGGGGGGTATTGTTTGCAAACTAGAAAGCGTTGAACAACTCTATCGCAAGACATGCTGCTTTTCTTTCTAATGTGGGAGCTTGAACTAGTCCCCGTCTATTTTCTTCTTTCTCTCTGGGGGGGACGAAAACGTCTTTATGCAGCAACAAAGTTTCTTCTTACTACAGGGATTGCATCTTTGTTTATCTTATTGTCAGCTATTGTTATGGCTCTTTATGGAAAACCAACGACATGGGATCTTTCAATCCTGTCCATTAAGTCATTTCCACTTGCTTTACAGATCACTCTCTATCTTGGGCTTTTCGTTGCTTTTGGGGTCAAGATTGCTAGCTTTCCTCTTCACAGTTGGCTCCCAGACACGCATGGAGAGGCTCACCCTAGCACTTGTATGCTATTGGCTGGCATCTTACTCAAGATGGGTGGCTATGGTCTGATTCGGCTTAATGTCCAGATCTTCTCGCAGGCACATCATCTGCTTGCTCCGTGGCTCATAGGCTTAGGAGTCATCAATATTGTGTATGCAGCCCTTACATCTCTTGCTCAGCGAAACCTCAAAAGAAAGATTGCTTACTCCTCCATCTCTCATATGGGCTTTGTCTTGATTGGAATAGGCTCTTTGACAGATATAGGCATGAGTGGGGCTTTGCTCCAAATGATCTCTCATGGGCTTATTGGTGCAAGCCTCTTCTTTTTGGCTGGAGCCCTATATGATCGTACAAGAACACTCATCTTAGAGCATATCGGAGACATGGCACGACCAATGCCTAAGATGTTTGCTCTATTTACAGCTTCCTCTCTCTCCTCTCTTGCTTTACCTGGTATGAGTGGCTTCCCTGCAGAGCTCTTGGTCTTTTTTGGACTTGCACTCAGCCAAGCCTATCCTCTTTCTTTTCGTATTCCTGCCGTAGCACTTCAAGGACTTGGCATTGTGCTAACTCCCATTTATTTGCTAGCGATGCTTAGGCAGATCTTCTATGGCAAACAGACACGTTTGAATCACAGACATTTTGTCGATCTAGGACCTAGAGAAACCTTTGTTAGTTTTGCTTTGCTCTTGCCTATCGTTGGGATTGGCATCTGTCCTCAGCTTGTCACTCAGCTTTATCAAGGCAGCTTGTCTTGGTAAAATCAAACCATCCTACACCCCTATAGGGGTGTGTGGATAAAAAGAAATGATATTGAAAAGAAAGCTATATTGTTTCAAACCTTTGCCCGAACACAACTAGGCAGCTCACTCTCGATCATTCGCTTGTTCTTTTCAATTGTTTTTCAATCAGTATCATTGACACGATGAGTTCCAATCATAAGATAAGCAACGCATCTTCGCATTTGGCAAAGCCAGTGTTTAGTCACTAGCAAAAACGCTTTCATTTCCTATCATTTCACAATGGCTTCTGCGTGCCAATTTGGGCTCTAAGTGCACATGGGTGCATCAGTGGAAGGTTGCGAAAAGGGAAGCTTGCTCGATTGACTAAAACAAGGATATGATCAATTGGAATACTGATTGATTGGACTCAAAAAAAGTTGATCATATCAATTTTATTTGCTCTTTAGTAATAAAGAGTTAAAAGGAATTGAAAAAAGTATAAGAAACATCTTTCCTGCGCCTAGCGAATTGATCAGAAGTTCGTACGTTAAGAATTAGGAAGCTCAATGCTTAAGATGATTCAAATGAATCACAGCCTTTTCTTCTTGGAAAACAAAGTTTGATTGCTGAAAAACGATGCCCGAAAATTGAAAAAAGTTATGAAAAGTGAAGAGCTTTCATTTCGTGTAAAAAAGACTTTACTAAATAAAATGGAAAAGTAGCATTGCCAAAGCGATTTCTAAAAAATAAAAAAAAGCTCACTTATTGCTTCTTTAAATGGAAGAAGAGACAACCTTTCTATACGATACCTAGGGCTTTTTTACTTGATTTGATTCGTTGAATATCAATAACCCATTTGATTTTATACTTAGATACGATGCCGCTAACTATAAATCGTGTACATTCATTGTATATGCACACGAGAAGAACGTACGAATTGTTTGATTGCTTTCTTTCAAAATCACGTATAAGTCTTTGCTTCAAGTTGTTTTTCTTTTTTTGCGTTCGTTTGGAAAGAGTTGTTTCGTTTGTTTCCATCCCGCTCTCTTCGTGTATTTTGTCTCTAAAAATCTATACACTTACACTTACGTTTGAATCATTCAAATGTATGCTTATTTTTGAAAGAATTGAATAAGGGTAACTTTTTGATTGTATATTTGCTGCTTCAGGTGTACAATGAAAATCGCTGGCCCCCGATGAGTCTGCTTTCGGTAGTGCTCTTCCTTGGGTTTGGCGAAACTGTGGGCTACGCCCCACTAATGAAAGGAGAGAGGCGCATGAAGATTGCAGTGTATGGAAAGGGTGGGATTGGCAAGTCGACCACCAGTTGCAATATCTCGATTGCTCTTGCCAGGCGGGGCAAGCGAGTGCTCCAGATTGGCTGCGATCCAAAGCACGATAGCACTTTTACTCTGACTGGATTCTTGATACCTACGATCATTGATACCCTGCAGTCTAAAGACTACCATTATGAAGATGTGTGGCCCGAAGATGTGATTTACCAAGGCTATGGGGGTGTAGATTGTGTAGAGGCGGGCGGTCCCCCTGCGGGCGCGGGATGTGGGGGTTATGTGGTGGGTGAGACAGTGAAGCTGCTAAAAGAGCTAAATGCATTCTATGAGTACGATGTAATCTTATTTGATGTTCTCGGGGATGTTGTGTGTGGTGGTTTTGCTGCGCCTTTGAATTACGCAGACTATTGCATTATTATCACAGATAATGGATTTGATGCACTGTTTGCTGCAAACCGAATTGCTGCATCTGTGCGAGAGAAAGCACGTACTCACCCTCTTCGTCTTGCTGGCTTGGTAGGCAACCGTACTTCCAAAAGAGATCTAATTGACAAGTATGTGGAGGCATGCCCTATGCCAGTTTTAGAAGTTTTGCCTCTAATCGAGGACATCCGGGTATCGCGTGTCAAAGGCAAGACCTTATTTGAGATGGCTGAAACGGAACCCAGCCTTTCCTATGTGTGCGACTTTTATCTCAATATTGCGGACCAAATCCTAGCAAGGCCAGAGGGAGTTGTGCCCAAGGAAGTGCCAGACCGTGAGCTATTTAGCCTTCTCTCCGACTTCTATTTAAACCCTACGAACCAGAAGGCAGAGCAAGTACCGGGAGAGCACTTAGACTTTATGATGGTCTAATTCGGAATCATTTTTTTCTCCTTCTTCATCTTTTTCAAGTTATAGATATAGAGGCCCCTGAATCCTATGAAACCTCTGACCCATACCGAGCCCCTGCATTTCGAGTGTGAGACTGGAAACTATCACACCTTCTGCCCTATCAGCTGTGTCGCATGGCTGTACCAAAAGATCGAAGACAGTTTTTTCCTTGTAGTGGGAACAAAGACTTGCGGCTACTTCTTACAAAATGCGCTAGGAGTCATGATCTTTGCAGAGCCCCGCTATGCCATGGCTGAGCTTGAAGAGGGTGATATCTCTGCACAGCTCAATGACTATCAAGAGCTAAGAAGGCTTTGTTCCCAAATCAAAAAAGACAGAAATCCAAGCGTAATCGTTTGGATTGGCACCTGCACTACAGAGATTATTAAGATGGATTTGGAGGGTATGGCGCCCAGACTAGAGATGGAGCTTGGGATCCCTATCGTAGTCGCTCGCGCGAATGGATTAGATTATGCATTCACACAAGGAGAAGACACCGTACTGGCAGCCATGGCCCATCGTTGCCCCGACTCTGGGCGAGCCAAACAGCAGAGCCGCAGCCATATAGATGAGAACGACTCTTTAAGCAGCAGAGGCCTACGGAGCTTGCTTTCTTTTCCAGTACCCAGCACAACGGAGCAAACGGCCCACCCTCCTCTCGTATTATTTGGGTCTTTACCCGCTACGGTTGCTGCGCAACTTGGGCTTGAACTCAAGCGTCAAGGTATCCAGGTCTCAGGATGGCTGCCTGCTCAGCGGTATGCAGAATTGCCCTCCTTAGGCGAAGGTGTTCATGTATGTGGCGTAAATCCTTTCTTGAGCCGGACTGCTACCACATTGATGAGAAGGCGAAAGTGCAAGCTCATAGGTGCACCCTTCCCCATTGGTCCCGATGGTACCCGTGCATGGATTGAAAAGATTTGTACTGTATTTGGTATCCAGCCAAAGGGACTTCAAGAGCGAGAAGAGCAAGTATGGAAAGGGCTCGAAGGCTACCTACGCCTGGTCCGTGGCAAGTCCGTGTTCTTTATGGGTGACAACCTATTGGAGGTCTCTCTTGCAAGATTTCTTGTACGTTGTGGCATGGTGGTGTATGAAATAGGCATTCCTTATATGGATAAGAGATATCAAGCAGCCGAGCTTGCACTTCTCCAGAGCACATGCCAGGAGATGGGCGTGCCATTCCCACGAATCGTAGAGAAACCGGATAATTATCACCAGGTACAGCGAATACGGGAGCTTCACCCGGACCTTGCCATCACAGGCATGGCGCATGCAAATCCTCTTGAGGCCAGAGGAATCAGTACGAAATGGTCCGTTGAATTCACCTTTGCCCAAATCCATGGTTTTACGAATGCCAGAGACATCCTAGAGCTTGTCACACGACCCCTTCGCCGCAATCATAGCTTGCAAGAGCTTGGATGGGTCCAACTCGTACAATCTCCTGTCTAAAAACAACTCTTCCAATTCCCTAGTGAGACCAAATCACTAGGGAGAACACAAATCCGAATTGTAGAGAACAGACAAATCAAAACGATAGACAAAATTTTCGTAAGAATCAATCTTCTGCTTCAAATAGAACAGGAGCAATGTGCTCTTTCTTTCAAACAATTTTAGCTTTTGCCCAAAAAACCAGAATTTTCAAATTTTTCTTGATTTAGATGGTGCAATGAGTACAGTAATAAAAAAACAAGCCAAAAAGTTGCAGGGCATCACCTTTTTGTTTTTTTTTTACAATGCAGAGTACTTCTTTTTTTGTAAATAGGAGCTTACGCTAGAACCAAACATTTGAGAGAACTATCGAACAATTGATATATGGCTTTCGTTACTAAAGTGAGTGAAGTGCGTTTAGTGTATTGAATCTATCTCCAAGTAGGTCAAAGTATCCATCCCTTTTTGTTTGTACCATATTATCAATCAAAATAGAATAGTAAGTTTCCAAGCGAGGGACCCTTCCCCCGCTTGGCCGACTAAAAGTTGTTCAACCAACTTCTTCTACTGTGCCCCATTTGTTCGTCTAACGCGTCCTATTCTCTTAGAAAAAATAGATTGAAGAAGCGATACAAATAAGTCATCATCCAAAATTGTCCCCTAAGTACGTGTTCTTTCAAGCTTTGAAAGAGGACTCCAAGGGGACGGGCCTTATTCTTCCTACTTATTCTTACTATTAGGCTTGTTGTAAGATCGAGGCACGAGGCGCCACAAGCTTTTGGGAACAAGTTGATAGGCCTTGTTACGAGCCCATAGCTTGAACCCTTCGGGTTGCTTTGTGAATTTAGAATGGATAGATTCCACGACAAGTCTACGCAATTCGACTCGACCCATTTGGGGGATGCCCGCTTTACGACCAAGCATCTCTACCCTCCATATGCGATCGGACCAACGAAGCATCCAGTCAAACCCTAGGTCTCGCAGGGCACGTCTTAGCGGCTTGAGCCTCTCTCTCCATGTTTCCTGGTAGGGCTTTTCAGGGAAGTAATAGCGAGTTCTCCACCAGATTGATGATGCACGCCAAGTGCGCAAGGAATACATAGCTTTCTGGATAAAGTGTTCGGGAAGCCCATGGAAGGAGTAGCTCATCTGATGGGCCATAGGTCTGGCAAGGGTACCCATAGACGTCATGTAAAGATCCTTCGTACTAATCTCCCTTGTGCGGGCGACGGATGGGCCATCTTCGTATCCTTTTAGCTTGGACACTTGAAGGTCCATCCATTGGGAGAAGAAAGGCTGGAGGGGTACGGGCTCAGGAAGCCTATTTCCTACGTGCCGCACCTTACGCTCGTACTTCCTTCTCGTGACTGGCTCGTCTTGTTCTATCTGTCCTAAACTCGACGACACAGTGTTTTTGTTTTTTAATAGAAGATTCAAGTGATTATGACTTTTGCGGGAGCTTAGCATATGATGGAGCAACGCTTTACTTGCAAAGAGCCGATCCTGTTTGTTCCTGTCGGCTCCGTAAGAGGCTGATTCGTGGTTGGGGGAAGGTAACTCTTTCGCTGGCAGACGTCCGGCTAGTGGTTTTCTTTCACCATTGCTTTGCAAGGACTGGACTGTCACTTTCCAGGTAGGCTCGACTTGGGCCCAGGTTTGGAACGGGTGAGTTGGGTCCTGGGATCCATCTTGAGCATTGGAGTTAGTCAGTTGGAATAGCTTTGCGGGCAGATAAGACAAGGTCGTGATTTGAGTCCTAAGCCACCGGGATGTACGATTCGCCCATGCGGTTAGCTGAAAGATCCACTGAGAGATTTGTTGAGATAGCTCGTGAGGATAAAGCAAGACGGATCTTGGCAGCTTGTTTTTTCCATTGGTCCCTGGAAGCGTGTTCTCTGGGCGGATAGGCTGGCCAAACGCCCCGATGGCCTGGCATTGCCAAAGAGCAATTCCCTGTCGGGCCTCTCTGCCTAGGTGCCTGGTACCTTGCTGTCTAAGATTATTCTCTGCTATTGTATGCTTGGGGGGGGGAGGAGGGCTATATACGAACTTCCTTTGTACTACTCCCATAGCCCAGCCTAGGGTTCGTACTTTCATTCGTGGGAGAGGTTGTACAAGGTCTCTTGTTCGTACCTGATTCGTTTCTTCGTGCCGTGGATTATCAAGCCGTGCAGTTCGTACTTTCCACATCTCCGGATTTTCTATCTCTCTGACGAGAGGACAGTCCAAGCTTGGTGGGAGACTCTGCGGTTGTACAGGGCCCATGAAGAGAACGGGATCCAGGGGAGTATGAATATCAAGCATAATTGACTTGTCAAGAGCCTTTGTGGAGTTACCCATCAGCGCTCTCCAGGCTCGTATGTCTTGAACAGTGTTCCAATGGAGAAATTCCATGTGCACGCTTTCTTCATTCTTTTCCCATGCTATACTTTCTTCGGGTTGGTTTTTACCCCAAGTCCAGAGGTCCTCTGAGCGATCTCCGCGTGGTTGATAGGCCAGGACGTTCCCCTTAAGGTTATACCGCACTCTGTTTCCAACAGCAAAGCTGCCAAATAAGCTACTATCCCACGGCTCAACCCCATAGTAGTTATAGTCATCAACCCCATCGTAGTAGTAATCAATTCCAAAGTCAACAGAGTCCTCAAAGCCGGGCCTGGGGACCACGAGATCGCTTTGCGCGGGGCTAGTTCGAGAGGTAGATACCTTTTTCACGTAAGCCAAGGCATCCACTAGGCTCACCATCCGTGGATTCTTATCCATCTCGTTTATCACTTCTAATTGAGTGTTCATTGGCATCTGCTGCTTGAGTTTCTCAAGCCTAGTACTGCTCTCAGAATCCAGAAGATCAAGTGTCGCCCTTTTCTCCAGAGAGAGCTGATCTTGCAAGTGTTTGTTATACCTAAGGCTCTCAATCTCGTTGCTCAGTGTACGGAGCTGCCATTCGACCTCAAGGGGAATTTCCACCTTCGGTAAGGAACGAACTGCAAGCCCCCAGGGAGCATGCAGGCGACGAGTATCTCGCGTAGCGTGTAGCCTTGAAGAGGGTACGGGGATGCGCATGCTCTTTATGGCCTCCTGTTGCAAAATGTGAGCAAGCTGACGAGAGGGCAGGCTTAAATCATATAGCGCAACCATTAATTTTGCCATGTCTTCTCTCACCCAAGATCCGCTGGTCTCTACTTGGTATGCTTTTCTTTCGTTCACATCCATGAAAAGACGAAGTAAGTCCAAGGCCTCTTCCAGGCCAGATTTAGACTCTCGAAGACCTGTTACTGCCCTCTCAATCACCTCAGGCACCTCCAGCAATGTTCTCTCCAACGCTTTTTGAGATTCACGATAGGCTTGCAGCATCTCTTTCCGATGGCGCGCATAAAGACGAAGCCGACGATTGATATTATCCTCTATACTTGAAGAAAGCATAGACTTGGTTGTTGCACTGAGACAAACCAGGGCCGCCTCCCTAAGTCGAACAGGCATGGACCGCAAGTTCCTCTCTCGAAGTCTGGGGTCCCTACGGCTCCAAAGTCTCTTGCCCTCTGCCAAGTTCATAGGCTCTTTCAGCCCCCTAGGATTTTTAAGGGCTTGCTCTACGTTATGAATATCAAGTGCTAGGCCTTGAAACAAAACAATGAGTCTTTGTCGTTGGAACTCGCTAAGGTGTAAAGCCGCACTACAGGTGCCATGTACAAGACGTTCAATCTCGGCCGTACGCCATGAGAGGGCTTTCTCGCGAATTGTGCTCTTTTGCTTGAGGATCAAAGCTTCTCTCTCTCTTTGGGGAAGGCTTTTGTTGAACTGAAATAGTGGACTCTTGGAGTGGTCGGTTAGGTTGAAATCACTCCGTCCTAGAGCGAAAGATTCCCACTTTAGGGCCCACTCTTCGAGGCTCATGCTATCCTTTTCCCAAACTTCTTGAGGATTGAGCACTACGGATTTAGCAAGGCAGGCTGTTGCTCTTTCTAGGCACCATTGACAGCTTTTCAAGCAGTTTCTCTCCACCCTCGTCACTTCGCGCCGGCTTAGTTGATTGTCCACAGCTTGTGCCAAGTTGAAAGCAAGAGACATGGTTCGCTCAACCTTTTTGCGCTCTATAGAGTATAGCTTTGTATCAAATGCTTGGCTCTCAGGAGAATCTTGGTGCAAAAGCCTTGAACCTTCCAACACAGCCATCGTAATTGTGCTTTCGATGTTCCGTAGGCTTGTCAGGTAGGACATAGCTTGCACTTGGCGAACAAGGCTGTGGCTCACCGAGCCAGAGGGAAGAGCCTCTTCTGCCCAGGACAGTGTGACCCCAGCAATTCCCAAACGACTCTGATGGCAAATCGAACTCCTATTCGGTCTCCGTCCAATCCGATCGAGGATCAAGCCATAGGTGGGTTGCCTCCAAAATAGGCGAACCTCGTCCCATAGCTTTGCTTGCCTCCACGGAGATAACATCTTCCAGCCTTCTTCTCGCCAATGAAGAACAAAGAAACGGGCCACATGGGCTAAAGAGTTCCAGCTGTCTTGAATCGGAAGAGACAAGGTATGGGCTTTATCTTGAAGACTTCCAAGTGTTTCCATCATTTTCGGCTTGCCGCGCTTGAGGCTAAGCGTCTCAAGATGTATTTGATTCCTCCATGCCTTGCCTGGTTCATGCCGGATCAAGCCCGCTAAAACCTCCCTTCTTGCTCGTTCCTGGCTCAGTGCAAACTTCCTTGCTTCACGCTCTCGTTGTTTTAAGGCCTTAAGACGGCTCATAACGCCTTCTGTGTAGCTCTGGTTCGGAATCAAACCTTGACCCAGCTTGCTCAGAAGTGGAAGAGGTACCTGTAGACTGTAAGAGGAATGCTCCCATAGACGTTCCACCCATAGGTGTAGCTTATGGCCTAGAGCTCTGCGACGAATCTTGTTCATTCTGCGTAGCATTCTTTGTCTGGAGGAGTCAGGCGCTAGCTTCTTCCAAAGAGCAAGGCTGCGTCGTATTAGACCGCTTGAAAATAGAACGTTCTTGTCTTTTTTATCATATTCCAAACCCTCCGGATCATACAGCTCCTCATAGCTGTTCAAGCTCTCCTTGTCCGAAAGCTCTGGTTGGGGCTCTTGAGGCTGAGGTTCTGGTTGGGGCTCTTGAGGCTGAGGTTCTGGTTGGAGCTCTTGAGGCTTAGGTTCTGGTTGGGGCTCTTGAGGCTGAAGCTTTGGCAAGAACTGCCCCTTCAAACGAACCTCGTCAATGGGCTGGGTTTTTTGGCCATCTAAGATATCAACCTTTTTTCTAAGAGATTTCATCAATACGTCTGAGTCATAGAGTTCACCCCGAAAAGCAAAGTCTTTAATACTTGTATAGTGTGGCAGTCCCTTCGCTCGCCGCTTACCCGTCTTATTGGCTAGTGTGCTCATTCGTTGAAAGCGTGTGGGGTTGTTCAACTGCACCATACGCCAATTCCGATCTGTGAGCACTTGTATAGGATAAACGTATTGATTCTGGGCCTTAGAGGAACCAGCTTTTACAACCCAGTCGTAATTTTGCAGGTCCATTCCTAGCCACCATGGCTTCACACCCGGAACCTGTCCATAAGTCTTTAGAAAATAAGAGGGTACTCGCTTATTAATATAAGGAAGATCATGATATGGGACTCTAGTAAAGCCAAAAAATCTCCACAACTGTTTCGTTACAGCCTTGCGTCTACGGATAAACCGATTGTAGTATTTGCGGAGTCCCTCAGAACTGTTGTCTGGTGGGTACACGCGTTTGTATAGCTTGCGATAGTAGTTAAGGTTGTCGTAGTCATTTCGGGGAAGAAGAAAGCTCTTCACCTCTATCTCATTCAGTGCCTTCCAGGGGTTATGCACAAAGGCTTGGAGAGCCAGCTGGAGAGCCTGGAAGGGGTTCTTGATGCGCACGGCTATCATGTGATCGCTAAAGTGGCTCGCCCTCTCTCTCGTTCCAACAAAGGAGGGAATCTTTTTCCACTTGCCTTCACTGACCTTGCGCTCGTACCGGTTCCAAGAAAAAAAGCCCTTATTAGAGGGTTGATAAATGAGCTGTGGCCTGCCCAAGATCATGAAGGTCAGGTACACCTTACTGTCCGAGGTAGGAAGGAGTGGGATGAAGGACCGAAACATACCCTGAACCACACCGAGGTTGAATTGAATCACCCGACTGGCAATCTCTACAAACTTTCCTAGCCATACCCCTCCAATCATATAAGAATATCGATCTACAAGAACAAGTATTCCATCCTTCCCACGTAAATCGTATTCCAACCTCTTAGTATATCGGGTCATCCTTTCCATGTCCATAGCAAGACTTATACCCCTACGGAACAGATCCCAGTCCGGGTGTTTTTGAAAGGTCTCATAGGATGGACTTAAAGCAAAGAACACTTGTTCGCTGTCATTGTTCCGCGGAACGAATTTCTTTAAGTTCACCTCGTCCAAATTCTCAAAATCGCTGTCTAAAAATTTGCCAATACGCTTACGCTTACGCTTGCCGTATTGAGTGTTCCGATAGAGGGGCTCCAAGATGGTAGGGTAAGACTTGTATTGGCGTAAAGAAGATGGGCTTACCCCCCGACTTAAGCTGTTCTCTGACTTCACAAGACGTGGTATCCCAAGGAATCCTCGACTGATTTGATAGGACCGTCGAGGCAATAAGCCTGGCTTGAGACGACCTATTGTCCCCATAGACATCGATTCTCGCCCAAACATCTCATCCCATCGCTGGCGCCAAGGCGAGCGGTGCTCATATGTGGGTAAAAACTCTTGGATTTTCGACAACCGTCGCATCTCGGCATACCAAAAAGACTCCTCTTCTATCTTGGTACGTGTATTGGGCCGATCGGCATTGGGTCCTACTAGCCCCAGAGACGGGCGTAGGTACGGCAAGAAGGGTTGGTGGCCCTGGCTCCATTCGATATGCCTCCTAACGCCCACCAGATAGCCTGAAAGTCCTAGTCGACGCACAGGCATCTCAGACTTCCAGCTTTGAATCGCTGGTAGCTCTTCCACATGTTTTAGGCCTTGGGACGGTTTCATTCTCTGAGCTTGTAAGCACTTTTGTCCCAAATCCATCTCCTTAGTAACCTGAGAACGCCTGGAATGCCTCTCTAAGTGAGCTTGTCGGGCCCGCAATTCTCTTAATCTGTCTCTTTTGCTGGTAAAAAAAGGCTTGACAAGTAAAGGATCAGTAAGAGCCTTATCCATTGACTGAGCGAGTGGCTCGGACGAAGATCGCACCATTGCCGCTAGTAAGCCAGGCTCTTTCAAAGGCTTTAAGCCCCCCGCGGGAGGCAGCCCCTCTCCGGCACTCGTACTCCAGAACGTGAGTGACTCTGCGGCGTCTAGGAGATCTGTGATCGAAGTGACTTCGCCTATCTTACCCTTAAACCCAAGCTCGGTCTCGCTGCTGTCAGTTTTATGGACTGGCAGCATAGGATCCTCAAGAATAATCTCATCGCTTTGCTTCAACAGATTGCTACTCATACCATGGAATCGCCAGAAATCTGCCCAAGCCCAGGCTTTCTCAAACAGAGTGGGTCGCCTCAGACGCTGGGGATTTGACGACTTCAACCAACTGGATTGAAGATGCAGAGAAGCCAGCCGAATGGCAAGGCGCAGACGACGCATTATTCTTTTCATCAGATATAGGTCTCGAATTGCCACTTGGTCAAGGGTTGACGTATGAAGCCTATCTGTGCCGCTTTGCTCGTCGGCTCTCTCCGCTTCGTACTCGAGTATGGCTTCTAGGTCAGGGGGGGACCCGGAGCGGGTTGCCCATCTTGCGGCATCACCACGCTCCCAAGCACGTCGCATTATGTCTTTTCTGACTCCCTTCTGCGTATCATCTGTTTCAATCCGAGAGCGAAGCTCCCCAAGAGCCCAGCGGCTCAGGCGTGGCAGATGTTGTTTTTTCATTTCTGCGACAACCTCTGCTTCAGGCATGTTGAAGCGAACTTCTTTGGGTTCAGCATCATCTATATGAGGATCTATTGCCACACGTCCAAGAACTCTTTCTTCGGGAAGTCCCGAATGCCCTAGATAGAATCGTGCAATGGGTCCAATCGGATAGTGATACTTCTTTTTGGATATCAATCTTTTCCACCTATTTGCCTCATTGACTTTCTTTACGCGTCGGCTCATACGCCTATGCCAAGACTGCCGCAGACTCTTATCTTTTAGAGAAGGAATGATCCTTTGCTTACGATTTTCGATTTCTTCTATTCGTTCTTTTTGCTCATCTAAATAAGCTTTACGCTCTCCCGCTGGAAGGGAGCTCTGAGCAAACCATTCCTCCGCTACAATACGAGCACGGGAAGGGTTGCGCGTTTCCTCATACGAGTTATGATGAAATATCTTACGAAAAGGAAGTGAGCTGGGCTGATCATACTCATCCACTCTCTCTTCTTTATTTCGCCATTTGTCACCTCCGATTAAATGATCCTCCCCGCGATCGATATCGCCCCACCAATCTTCCTCCCACCACAACGAGTTAAAGCATTCATAGAGGTCGTCCAAAGAAAGGAAAAGTGACTCTGGCTTGAACAAGAAAGAAGGGGAGCTTATCGTCTCACTCTTATCCATTGGCAATTCATGTCCCATTTCCTCTCTTTTTTCGGAAACCTTCCCCTCTTTTTGTCTGTCTCTTGAGCGGGCCGGTCGTTTTGCACCCCCCTTGTCTTTTCTTTTCACAACTGTGGGAGCATCTTTTTCATACGGTTGTATGCCTGTATCGAATAGGCCAAATATCATCTGTGATCTTTCTACCTCTTCTCCAAAGCTGAGAGCCGGAGGAAAGAATTCCAAAGCTTGCGCTTGCCTGTGACTCGCTGATAACCCTAGGTTAGCAAGTTCAGATTGAGGGATGTACTTTTGGGCTGTAGAATCCCATGTCCTATACCTGTGGGTTCGTCCTCTCATTGTTTTTAAGCTTTCAAGGGAGTGCCTTTGCTTGTTTCCCCTGGCCAACATCCTTCCTAGGGCTAAACGATATCTAGCTCCCCATGCCCGTCTCCGCAGAGAAGGGTCCACACGCGAATCGTCTAGGCGTACCAACGCCAGGACCCTCTCATCGTCCGCAAAAAGAGAAAGAGGGTTCAGTCCCGCTAAGCTTGCCAGTGCCTTTCGTCCTTCTTGTTCATAAAGGCGTAGGCTTGTAAGTCTCAGGCTATGAGTAAGCATAAGACGTAAGTTATTCTCACGGTTCTGCCTAGTCATCATTGCTTGTTCCGTCAAAGGCAGGGTGTATTCCGTTCTATGAAAGATGTGCATCTTCTTACTGGCCAGTTTGGCTAGCTCGTGGCGCTGGGTTCGTAATTTCTTGCCAAGGAACGGAGGCAGAGGATTGTACAGTAAAGATCGTTTGTCCCATTGAGAACGATGCAAGGCCAAAAGCATCCGACGTCCCCGTTCTGTCACACCCGATGTACCCTGTCGCCATAGGTTCGCCCACCTGTCCTCTAAGGGTCCAACCCATTCTAAAGCACTCACAATACCGATCTCATTGGACGCTCGCCAAGGTGCTGTCCTCTCTTTCTGAACGGCCTCACCGAAGCCAGACCAAGAGTGGGTTTTGCTTGGCTCCCCTAGCAAAGTATGTCTTTGTCTTAACGGGGGCAGCTGGATACGAGCTCTTCTGTGATGCCGTAAATCAAAGATTGGCATAGGAAGAGGGCTTAAGAAGGGGGTAGGTCCAACCCAAGTGCCCGATTTTTTGTACAGCTCGCGCCAGGCTGACTTGGCTATCTCTTTTTCCTTTGCATGGAACAAAGCCTGTTGAAATATCCAGGGCACGGACGAGCTCAGATGTTTGCGAAGCGACACTTCACGGAGAGATTGTAAGGAAACTCGGAGGTCAAATACTTCCGGTCTAGCTTCTCTTTCTTTTTGAGCCCTCCAAAAAGAGAGGGCTTCGTTTACTTTTTTCTCTGTTTTCCGATGGGCCCGATTGCTTAGCCCTTGGATTTCTATGAAAGACATAGGGCCTAGGTGAGATCCAACTCTCTTTTTATCACTCAGAGTCTTCAAGTGGGTTTCTCTCTGCTTATCCGGGGTCCGTCCAAAAAAGCCTTTCGTGTGCATAGCTGTTTTTTGGGACAGTTCTTGAGAGAATCGATCATTCCACTGCTCTACAAGCCGGAAAGGCTGGTTTAGCAACTGAAATGCTTGCGTGTGGACAATTCTTCCCAAGATTAGCATATCCCATTGCCAAGATTTCATTACCTTATGAATAGGCCTGCTGGCTCTTTGAACTCTCCAAGCGTTGGCGGGAGATTTTAAAAACTTCGGGCCTTTCCAGGTCGAAAGCTCGCTACGTTGATCAAGTGTTCTAGCAATTTTTCGTGTTGCCCATTCTAGCTTTCTTCCTTGATGCTTGGGGAGGAGAGCCTGCTTGCGTAGGGCCTGTCGTCGTGCCCTATCTCCAGGACTCTGGGGAGTAGGGGTCGTTGCGACCAGGTTTGTGGTGATGGGATCCATGGAGCGAGAGAGCAAGCCAGGTCGATGGCACGCGGGGCGAGGGCCTAAACGAGAGGATTTAAGACCTGGAGCCTGGACAAGAGAACGTAATTGGGGGAAGGGCAGCCTTCTATCAGAGGGTTGGAGAGATTTTTTGCTCAGTGCTTCCAGCAGCCTGGGAACCAATAGAAAAGGAAATTGGCCCGGCGGGCCGGTAGGGAGCCTTGCATCCGGGCTGTTTGCCCACCGTTGGCCTCTTGCATAGGAATGCAAGGGTCGGGTTGGTCTGAAAGAGGGAGTTGCCTTTGAGCCATTGCGTCGGGAGAGCTTCTCCGCTAGGAAACCTACAGTGTGGGTTAGGAGCCCTTTTGCCCAATAGTGAAGCCTGCGGGGTATGGAAGATGGGAGGGTCAGCCTCCCCTCCGACTCAAGACGAAGAGGTACCCTGCGCCCCTGTCTTGCTCTCTGGCGTAGCATTCTTGATTCTAAGATGGCTAACATTTGTGGCTTCCCTAGGCGTCGGGCTGCGAGGTTTCCCTTGTTTCGCTCTTTAGGAAACGAGGGCAATCTTAGCTCCTTTATCATGTCTTGAGCTTCTTCTTTTTTGCCATAGAGGTAAACATAGATGTCTGCAATCCGTTCCTGGACCTGATAGCCGGGTCGGGTGCGAGCAAGACCCGGTACGATAGAAAGGCATAGGCGAGGCGTTCTCTCAAGCTCGGGCCACGCTAGGTGGGTCTGAGGCCGCATCACACAAGCGAAGGCTCTTTGATGTTGAGCATAGGCCATAAGACGCACACAGTAATCGAACAATGCTTCGCTGGGGGAAAAGAGACGCTGAACCACGTCTTGATAAACGTCTTCCGAGCTAAACCAGCCTTTTGTTCTCTGCTTGAATAAGAGCAAGGCGCTAGACGTAGAACGCCGCTCCCAGAGTTGAAACACCCGTCTTAGCCTCTCTAATGTATGGCCTTCGAAGAGTCTTTGAACCTGCTCAGAGTTGGCCTGTAAAGGCACATGAGTAAGCAAGATACCATTAGGGGGTTGCAAAACAGTACCAAGCGTATGCAACACTTGCCCCTCCCTTGTCCGCTGTTTTTGAATCGGAAATCCTTTCAGTCTTGTTTTCAAACTCTTATGCTTGAGCCTACGGCGGGGTTTTTCTTTTTGACGAATCAAAATCGTACGTCTTGCTTTACGTCTTATTCCTTCAGCCGCATTTACAACCATCTCAGACGTCATCCACTTCAAGGTGCTCGGTGCCCATCTAGGCTTACGGTTTCTAGCTCTATCCCATGGTAGCACCTTAAGGTTCGCAGGCACTTTAGGCAAAAGACCCTTGTTGTTTTGCTGTTGTACTAAGCCCTGCTTCTGCCTCTTTCGACTGGCCCCCCCCCACCATGAAGGATACCAGCGATTTGTAGGCAAAAGAATGTCTTGTTCCCAGTCAGTCTTGCTCTTTTTAGCGGAACGAGATGACGAGCTCTGCTCTTCTTGGTACGTAGAAAAAGCCGTAAACCATGGCTTCTCTGCTTTCGAACCAAAGGCGTAAGCGTGCCATGAGCCTAATACCCGTCCTGTTGGCAAAGAGAGAGGACCTAGGCGATGAGCTAGATCCTGTTTCTCCCAGGGAAAAGCAAAGCCTCTGCTCTCTTCTACATACTCTTGGGGAGTAATCCTCTCATAGGGGGGGTGAATGAGAAGGTTCTGATCCAGCGCCTGTCTTTGCAAAAGAATTGCCCCCTCATCTTTCAGTAAGCTTTCTCCATCTGAGCGGGTCTCACTTGAAACACTAGGTGAAAGGCCTGCAGTAGGAAGCACCTCAATCTCTGTCTCTAAGCCTTTGAGAACAGGCTGCTCGCACAGATCTGGTAATAGATTGACCGATTGAAGGCTGTTCTTCTCATCGACTAAGGAGCGAAGTAAGAGCTGGTTGAATGCGCCCATTTCTTCTTCCATCTGATAAACTCGGCCATAGAGGGCAAGGCGTTGCTTGGCAATGCTTGGCACCCAGTCGCTTATTCGGTCCTGGGCAATCAAGAGAGTCTGAGTACGGGCCTCTCTTAGTTGCATCAAGCTATACTCTATCTCAAAGGGACTTGTTCGGAACTGCATGAACATTGTCGCGTAGACCATCCCACCTAACACGCGGCTAAGGGGGTTGATCAGCTGGGAAAACGTCTTTTTCGTAACCAGACTGGTGATGGATCGGCTCAAGTACAAGCTCACGTAGAATAAAAGGTTGCCAATTCCATACCCTAAAAGGGTTCCCCACAAGAAGACTGGCTTTGTTCCATGAGAAAAGCCCAAAACAGAGGTTAGATCATTTACAAGACTGGCCCCACCACGGGGAATCAAGACATATAAACTTGTGCACAAAATAGAGTACAGCAAAACACGAGGGTCACGCACACTCTTTACCTCTTTTGGCAAGTCTAGCAAAGGTGTAAAGATCTGAAGATCCTTAAGATCGTGGCGACTTAGCGGGCCCCCAATTGGATCTCGAGGAATCACCCAGCCCACCAGGCACATGAATAAAGAGATGGCCGTAACAAAGGCCGCATTATAACGCCAGCGGATAGCTAAAGGTTGAGCCCATCCCCAAAATTCAATAGTGACGAGCACTGCCTGTCCAAGCAACATGGACCCAATGCACACCCCCCCTAGAAGATTGCCATGCATGTAGAAAGCACGCGCCGCTAGGACATGGACCAGGTGCAGGGACTGAGTTCCCATAAAACCATAGACTATTCCAATGCACAGAACAGGGTTGGCACTCAACCATCCCCCAATGGTTCCCACAGTGTACAAAGCAGCATGATAAACATTTAAAGATATTGGATTCATTTGTCAGTTTTTAATGTATAGAGCAGATATGATAAGCCTCCCCCCCTCTTTGTGGGGGGAAGGGGTCTCACTCCGCTGGGCGGTTTTTATTGATAAGAATGCCTTCCCTATTCCCAAAACCTTTAGGAAGGTCTTTTGGCTTTTGCTCCTTTCGATATACAAAGTGCGTACGACGAGTAAGAACTGCTTTCGATAGCGAGAATGAGTGTCTAGCCTCTTGAATTGCTTTCTGGTTCCATGCAGACTTCCGCGTCCTCTTTTTTGTCTTAGAGGCCCTTTTCTTTGGAACAGCCATAAGAATACTTTTTGTCGTTATAGGACTTGGATGCATGGGTTCAAGGCTGGTAGGAGCAGCCTTGGTTGGCCTCTACAAGGCGACGTTTCGTTCGCCTTGGTTCATATAGCATAGAGCTGCATTCCCTAGCTTTACAATACTGAGTCGTTGGACCAATAGAAGAGCTTAGAGATTTATGAAGATGGAATTGAGATCTAGAGGCTAATCAATAGGTTTGATGTGAAAGCTTTGAGCAAAGCATGGGTGACGTGACTACTTTCCGAGTTGATTTTTTAAAGAGTAGACGCCCATTATAAAAGAAATAAGCTTTTGTTCAGAGATCAGAAGGATCCGAATGGCTAATTAGGCAAGAGTTGAAAAAGTGACTATGGCAAGCAGACTTACTATCCCGATGGTCATGCTCAATGCATAGTAGGTCAAGTTGCCCCCTTGCCAAGCCCTATTCGCTTGACCTGAGACAAGCCCTATGAGTCCAGCCCCATTCGCCACACCATCAATCCACCAGCTATCTAAGGCAGATGCTCTTTCAGCTATGATCTGATTTGTTCGCACCCATGATCTATCGTAGATTTCATCGATGTGCCAGCGATTGTAAGAGGCACGGTGGAGCTGTGGCCATTGGTAAGAAAGTCCGCTGAGTCCAAGTGTGGCCCTTTGGTAGGCTAAGAAAGCCAGACAACCTCCCAGCAGAGCAATTCCAACCGAGCTTACTGCCATGCTGCTAAATGCAATTAGACTCGGAGATGGGCCGGGCCCGAGATGAAACCAAGGAGTATTCATCCAACCAATTGCCACGGTAGGCAGGGCGAGTATGAGAAGGCATGTCGTCATACCTCCATCTTCTTGAGGCTTAGCCCTTTGATGACTCCGATAAGACAGTAGTGACCCTCCCCGGAAGCGCCCTTCGAAAGTGAGCAGGTAGATGCGAAGCATGTATAGCCCTGTCATACCCGCTGTGGCCCAAGCAATTGCCCATAGAATAGGGTGGGCTGCCCAGGCCCCTGCCAATATCGCATCCTTGGACCAGAAGCATGCGAGAGGTGGGAAACCACAAATAGATAGGGTGCCAAGAAGAAAGGTGGTTCCTGTGATTGGCATAAACCTCCTAAGACCCCCCATTAGTAGCATGTTTTGGCTCTTGGCGGGATCCCACCCGACTAAAGGTTCCATGCCATGAATAACGGAGCCGGCCCCTAAGAAGAGCAAGGCTTTGGAATAAGCATGGGTTACAAGATGGAACAGACCTGCCTCGTAAGACCCTATTCCCATGGCCATGACCATGTATCCAAGCTGAGACATTGTAGAATAAGCAAGCCCCTTTTTAAGGTCAGTTTGTGTCAGTGCGATGCTGGCTCCGAGGAGCGAAGTAAGTGCACCAGCCCAGGCCATTGTCTCCATTACCGCGCCCAGTTGCTGGAAGATGGGGCACATACGAGCTATCAGGAAGACTCCTGCTGCAACCATTGTAGCGGCATGGATAAGAGCGGAGATGGGTGTGGGTCCTTCCATAGCATCCGGCAGCCAGACATGAAGGGGGATCTGCGCGGACTTGGCTAAAGGCCCCAAAAGTAAAAGCAAACAGCAGAGGGTAGGAAAGAAAAGGCCAAGTGCCTGGGATGCTAGCAAACGGGCAAGCCGCTCCGCAATCTCTCCAAATTCAAGGCTGCCGGTGGCCCAGTAGAGCCCAAGAATGCCAAGCAACAGACCAAAGTCTCCTATCCTATTTGTAACAAACGCTTTCTGGCAGGCCTTAGCAGCTCCTAACCGATTTGGCCAAAAACCGATCAGAAGATAAGAGCACATGCCCACAAGTTCCCAGAATACGTATACTTGGACCAAATTAGGGCTAAGCACCAGACCTAGCATCGAGGCGGTGAACAAGCTAAGATAAACAAAAAAGCGGACGTATCCCTGGTCATAGGCCATATATTTGTGGCTGTATAACATGACAACTAACCCCACCGTAGTGATGAGTACAAGCATCATAGAGCTCAAAGGATCCACTAGATAACCCATCTGCAAGCGTAGGTGCCCTGAAACTATCCAGTCCATTGCCCAGCGGTAGGGTCCGGATCCGCCCAGCTGAGCCTGCACGAGTAAAAAGGACAAGATCATAGATGCTGCTAAGCTGCCCATCAGATAGGTCCGGTGCCATCCCCGAAGGCTGCGCGTTGCCTTGCGCAGAACGAGCAAGCCCCCTCCGGCTACCAGAGAGGCAAAGTATGGCAGGATTGGGACAAGCCAGGCGGATTCATAAAGCCATTCGTTCATAAGTCTCCTCTGCGCAAGCCCACACCAAGGACCAGGCCCTTTCTTTTTCTAGAAAAAGTATTGGGGTTTGGGTTTACCCCTATCCCTTTTCATCAGGATCTGGCTTCTTTTTTTAGGGGCTTGCAATTGTTCGTATATGTACTTTTTCTCATCTCTCATCTTACTACCAGAAGCATATCGAAGATGTTTTCAAAATACCATGCCTATTGAAAGGAAAGACAAGTGGAAGAATTGAAACCAAATCAGAGAGCTTGGGTTTAGGTTTGCCGCACGACGAAAAAAATGGTTTGAGTCTTTGGTGTGCTGTCCTTGTTTATTATACCTTTTGCTGACCATTTTTTCTCAAATTGTACATACATTCCCTAAATTGAGCATACCATAAAAGAAGGTCAGGGGCAACTCTTTCGTTTTACTTATAAAAAAAATCAACTTTGTTCTGACTTTATTTCATATCTTATTCTATGATTCGGGCTGGGGTGCTTGACCTTTGTGCCCATCGACACTTACACTGCGGGATAGGCTTAGCTCTTGCTCGCCTGCTTATTGTGCATTCTTCTTGACTAGACACAGTGGATTGCGTGAAGTCTATGGTATATGCAATTGTCGAGACAGGGGGGCAGCAACTCCGGATGGAGCCTGGTAGGTTCTACGATGTACCTTGTATGCCCTGCCTGATGCCAGGCACCAAAGTGGTGTTGTGTCGAGTGCTTATGGTGCGGAACCAATCGGAGATTGGAGTTGGGAGACCTTGGGTAGGGGGCGCCCTTGTCAGGGCAAGGGTAATGCATACCCTGAAAGCAGAGAAACAAATTGTGTTGCGAAGAAAAGCAAAGAAAAAAAGTCGTCGTAAGCAGGGCCATCGTCGTAGATTCACCCGATTGCTAGTGGATAGCATCGAGGCACATGGGCAACAACTGTAAGTTCCAGCCTAATCCTCCAAGCTCAGCCATCTGCCAGTGTACAATAGAGCTGTCCAAGCACGGAGCATAGCGCAGCTTGGTAGCGTGCCATCTTGGGGTGATGGAGGCCGTGGGTTCGAATCCCGCTGCTCCGAGGGGCACTAGGCGCTCCCTTTCTGGAGCAAGGCCACAAGGGAGGCGGGCTAGCAGCCTCCCATTGCCCCCTTGTACAGATACGAATAGTATGCTACTATACTGCATGAACAAGCCGCTATGGTGAAATGGTAGACACGCTGCCCTTAGGAGGCAGTGCGCGAGCATCTCGGTTCGAGTCCGAGTGGCGGCAGACCCTAGGCAACTCAACCTGAGTAGATTTGCAATTGCCCTCTCTATCTAGTCCACAAAGCAAGAGGATAGGGAATAAAAGCTTGTCGGCATCCTGCTTAGGCAATGGGCTCCCAGGGACAAGGACTGAGATCTGTACCCAAGATAAGCTACCCAATGATCGGAGAGTCCACATGGCAAGAGAAAAATTTGAGCGTAAGAAGCCTCATGTAAACATTGGCACAATTGGTCATGTAGATCATGGAAAGACCACCCTTACCGCAGCAATTACAATGACGCTTGCTGCCAACAGCGGTCTTACGCCTAAGAAGTATGATGAAATTGATGCTGCGCCCGAAGAGAGAGCACGGGGCATTACCATTAATACCGCCCATGTAGAGTATGAAACAGAGAACAGGCACTATGCCCACGTTGACTGCCCTGGACATGCAGACTATGTAAAGAACATGATCACAGGAGCAGCACAGATGGACGGTGCTATTCTCGTCGTCTCGGGGGCTGACGGGCCTATGCCCCAAACGAAGGAACACATCTTGCTTGCTAAGCAGGTTGGGGTACCGACCGTGGTCGTGTTCTTAAACAAAGAGGACCAAGTAGACGATGAAGAGCTTCTTCTGCTCGTCGAGATGGAGGTACGAGAGACCTTAAGTTACTATGAGTTTCCCGGGGACGACGTGCCGGTGGTTTCCGGCTCAGCCCTTCTGGCTCTGGAGGCATTAAGTGCAGAAAATGCTAGTATCTCAAGGGGAACAAACAAATGGGTGGATAAGATCTTTGAACTTATGGACCAAGTGGATGAGCACATCCCTACACCCACACGTGACACAGACAAGCCTTTTCTTATGGCCGTTGAAGATGTTTTTTCTATTACAGGACGGGGGACAGTTGCAACAGGTCGTGTTGAGAGAGGATCGATCCGAGTTGGAGATACCGTAGAGGTGGTGGGACTGAAAGACACTCGGACAAGTACCGTAACAGGCCTGGAGATGTTTCAAAAGACTCTGGACCAGAGCATCGCTGGAGATAATGTAGGAATGCTCTTAAGGGGTATACAAAAGCAGGATATAGAGAGAGGGATGGTAATTGCCAAACCAGGATCCATCAAGCCCCACACAAAGTTCGAAGCACAGGTCTACATCCTTAAAAAAGAAGAAGGAGGACGACATTCACCTTTCTTTAAGGGATACCGTCCACAATTCTATGTTCGAACTACAGATGTCACTGGAAACATCGAGTCTTGCTGGAATGACTCTGGCGAATCTACGCGCATGGTCATGCCAGGAGACAGGATCAAGATGCATGTCGAGCTTATCCAACCGATTGCAATCGAAAAACAGATGAGGTTTGCGATCCGAGAGGGAGGTCGCACCGTCGGTGCAGGCGTAGTTTCCGAACTGCTTGACTAGCATAATAAAAAAACGGCCCATCTCCTGAGGTGGGCGTTTGCAACTCTTACAAAGTAGAAAGTCCTTCTTTTTATAGAAGATCCTACTATTTGCGACAGTTTGCTCTCATTATTCTATTTTGTTTCAAGCTTGATAGTTCAATATAAACCGATCATCAATGCTTTGCTTTTGAAGCCTTTTTGAAACACAAGCGTTCCATTCTGCATATCATATCCACCCAGTGCTTATTGAATATTCAATAGGTAAAATATTACTCATTCAAATCATTTTTTTAACTCAATGCTAAAGAAGAAAATAAAATCTTTACTATTCTTTAATCATTATTTCATTATAAAGTTAAGGTTTTGGATAAAAACGGATTCGAACCCTTGGCATTATAGTTTGTAGTTATTATTGACTTTGGGCAAGGAGGGATTCGAACCCCCGGCACTATGGTTCGTAGCCATATGCTCTAGTCCACTGAGCTACAAGCCCGCTCGCTGTTTCTAACGCGTTCAGTTGGACATTGGCTCTCACCGCCTTCTTTTCTTTTTTAAAGGAAGGCGGGGGCTTTTTTAGCTGCCCAATTTGAACCCATCTACAAAGAGGCCATACACAAGTCCAATCTTCCACATGTTCGCTGCCTTCGCAGCCCAACCAGGCGCAGGGCTCTGAATAGAGAGAGGCAACTTGATTCTTCTTACTAAGAAGAATAAGATTTTTGCCTTTTTAAAAAAAAGGTGGAAAGACGACTTGTAAAGACAGACCCCCGCAAGTTCCGTAAGTGCTACAAGGCCCGCAGATGCCAAAACGTCCCAGTCCCCTGTTTGACCTAGTACGGTCGATAGGGTTGTTGCTTGAAAGAAGCCTGCTAGAAGAAAAAGCATAGCTGCAGTCAGGGAAAGCCCCTGCCTACTGCCTCTAGGACGGGGATTGAATTGGGCATGAGACACTTGTACAATTTAGGTAATACGTTGATTTGTTTCGAGTGGCGACAAATATCAAGACCCCACTTAGAAGATCCTCCCCAGGTAGGGATTGAACCTACGACCGTTCGGTTAACAGCCGACTGCTCGTACCACTGAGCTACTAGGGACTTCTCAATGTCAATGATGGTATGGTATACTTTGATTTGTACTACAAGTGTAGTATACTTTAATTGTACAAGAAGGAATGACTCCTGGCAAGGCCTACCTTACTGTACTATAAAAAAATCGAATGGACATCTTATGAACAATTATAATTGGTATGAAAATACTGATTGGTTTTATATGAATGATTGGCTTTTAGGCGGATTTTTATTAATCGATTTAGAATATAATTGTGTACGTATAATAAACTCTCGTGATTGTATAATGAAAAAAAACTCTGAAGATGAAATTGTTATTCCATTTTCTCTTTTAGATGTGAAACCCGAAGGGATGTCTAGAGAAATGCTTTCAAATTTAATTGAGAGAAAAGTTAGATTGAGATTCTATTTTATGGCATGTTATACAAAAATAAAAGATTCTAGTTAAAACAATTGATTTAAATTATAATAAAATAATTTTTTATTATATAAAAAATTAAAAGCTAATATTTTAATATTTGAATATTAATTATTTTTTTATTTTAAAAATCGAAAAAATAATTTGTTTTTGTCTTAATTGCAAAAAACTAAACAACTTAAATTTTATTTAAGAATATTTATATATAATTATAAATGTTCTATTGATTTTTAAAAATTTAACTAGTATTTTATATGAATTACTTTGGATTTGAATCTATACTTCAAAATGCATGCTTTATAAGTTTATTTTTTGCAACATTACTTTCTTGGTGGGAAACTACATTTACAAATTTTTTTAATAAAGGAATAAAAAATTATTATGAAAAGAATAAAGCTAAAATTATTTTTAAAAGCAGAATATTTGTTTGGCTTTCAAGCTTGTTTTTGGGAACTACTTTAATAGCACGATGGTTTATCTCTCAACATGCCCCTTTAAGCAATCTTTATGAATCTCTCCTTTGGCTTTGTTGGGGAATCATTACCTTTGGCTTACTTAGTAATCGAGTAGAAATAACTCACCCATCAGTTGTTGCATCAATGAGTTCTTCTGCACTTTTAATTAGTGCATTTGCAAATCTTTCTCTTCCTCTAAGTATGCAAACTCCGACTTATTTGATTCCAGCTCTTCAATCTAACTGGTTGCTTATGCATGTAAGCGTAATGATGTTTAGTTATTCTTGTCTTTTTTGTGGTTCATTAGTTTCACTAATTTTTTTAGCCGTTTCAAAAAAAAATTTAAAAGCTTCGTTTTCATTACAATTACTAAACTATACTTTTGTAAAAAAAGAAAAAAACTTTTTATTTCTTAAAATTCTTGATCAACTAAGTGTTCGAAGTATTACTACTGGTTTTTGTTTATTAACTATTGGTATTCTTTCAGGAGCTGTTTGGGCAAACGAAGCTTGGGGTTCGTATTGGAGTTGGGATCCAAAAGAAACTTGGGCTTTTATTACTTGGCTTGTATTTGCAACTTACTTACATCTTAGAGTTTTTCAAAGATGGGAAGGTTTTAAATCAGCTATTTTAGCCTCATTTGGGCTTATTACTTTATGGATATGCTATTTTGGGTTAAATTGGCTAGGTCAAGGATTGCATACGTATGGACTTTTTATAAATACTATTTAAAAATATAAAAATAAAGCAAATTTTACTTCTCTTTTAAAAATTTAAAAACTTTTGAAAAAAGGGAAGTAAAAATTATTTTAAACAACAATACAATTTTATAAAATAATAAAAATAAACATAATAAATTTAAAATATAAAAAAATTTTTCAATAAATATTTATATAAGTAAAATTTATAACAATTGTTGATTTTTTAAACAATTTTTTTGTAGTAGTAATTATAAATTTAAATTTTTTTGCTATTCAACAGTCTTATTTTATTAAACATTCATGAAAAAATAGTAAATATATAAATTTTTATATTAGTTAAAATTATAAGTGCTTTGGTCAACAAATTATCTTGTCTTGATTAATATTTAATAAAGTTAAAAAAAAGATGTCCATTCGATTTTTTTATAGTACAGTAAGGTAGGCCTTGCCAGGAGTCATTCCTTCTTGTACAATTAAAGTATACTACACTTGTAGTACAAATCAAAGTATACCATACCATCATTGACATTGAGAAGTCCCTAGTAGCTCAGTGGTACGAGCAGTCGGCTGTTAACCGAACGGTCGTAGGTTCAATCCCTACCTGGGGAGGATCTTCTAAGTGGGGTCTTGATATTTGTCGCCACTCGAAACAAATCAACGTATTACCTAAATTGTACAAGTGTCTCATGCCCAATTCAATCCCCGTCCTAGAGGCAGTAGGCAGGGGCTTTCCCTGACTGCAGCTATGCTTTTTCTTCTAGCAGGCTTCTTTCAAGCAACAACCCTATCGACCGTACTAGGTCAAACAGGGGACTGGGACGTTTTGGCATCTGCGGGCCTTGTAGCACTTACGGAACTTGCGGGGGTCTGTCTTTACAAGTCGTCTTTCCACCTTTTTTTTAAAAAGGCAAAAATCTTATTCTTCTTAGTAAGAAGAATCAAGTTGCCTCTCTCTATTCAGAGCCCTGCGCCTGGTTGGGCTGCGAAGGCAGCGAACATGTGGAAGATTGGACTTGTGTATGGCCTCTTTGTAGATGGGTTCAAATTGGGCAGCTAAAAAAGCCCCCGCCTTCCTTTAAAAAAGAAAAGAAGGCGGTGAGAGCCAATGTCCAACTGAACGCGTTAGAAACAGCGAGCGGGCTTGTAGCTCAGTGGACTAGAGCATATGGCTACGAACCATAGTGCCGGGGGTTCGAATCCCTCCTTGCCCAAAGTCAATAATAACTACAAACTATAATGCCAAGGGTTCGAATCCGTTTTTATCCAAAACCTTAACTTTATAATGAAATAATGATTAAAGAATAGTAAAGATTTTATTTTCTTCTTTAGCATTGAGTTAAAAAAATGATTTGAATGAGTAATATTTTACCTATTGAATATTCAATAAGCACTGGGTGGATATGATATGCAGAATGGAACGCTTGTGTTTCAAAAAGGCTTCAAAAGCAAAGCATTGATGATCGGTTTATATTGAACTATCAAGCTTGAAACAAAATAGAATAATGAGAGCAAACTGTCGCAAATAGTAGGATCTTCTATAAAAAGAAGGACTTTCTACTTTGTAAGAGTTGCAAACGCCCACCTCAGGAGATGGGCCGTTTTTTTATTATGCTAGTCAAGCAGTTCGGAAACTACGCCTGCACCGACGGTGCGACCTCCCTCTCGGATCGCAAACCTCATCTGTTTTTCGATTGCAATCGGTTGGATAAGCTCGACATGCATCTTGATCCTGTCTCCTGGCATGACCATGCGCGTAGATTCGCCAGAGTCATTCCAGCAAGACTCGATGTTTCCAGTGACATCTGTAGTTCGAACATAGAATTGTGGACGGTATCCCTTAAAGAAAGGTGAATGTCGTCCTCCTTCTTCTTTTTTAAGGATGTAGACCTGTGCTTCGAACTTTGTGTGGGGCTTGATGGATCCTGGTTTGGCAATTACCATCCCTCTCTCTATATCCTGCTTTTGTATACCCCTTAAGAGCATTCCTACATTATCTCCAGCGATGCTCTGGTCCAGAGTCTTTTGAAACATCTCCAGGCCTGTTACGGTACTTGTCCGAGTGTCTTTCAGTCCCACCACCTCTACGGTATCTCCAACTCGGATCGATCCTCTCTCAACACGACCTGTTGCAACTGTCCCCCGTCCTGTAATAGAAAAAACATCTTCAACGGCCATAAGAAAAGGCTTGTCTGTGTCACGTGTGGGTGTAGGGATGTGCTCATCCACTTGGTCCATAAGTTCAAAGATCTTATCCACCCATTTGTTTGTTCCCCTTGAGATACTAGCATTTTCTGCACTTAATGCCTCCAGAGCCAGAAGGGCTGAGCCGGAAACCACCGGCACGTCGTCCCCGGGAAACTCATAGTAACTTAAGGTCTCTCGTACCTCCATCTCGACGAGCAGAAGAAGCTCTTCATCGTCTACTTGGTCCTCTTTGTTTAAGAACACGACCACGGTCGGTACCCCAACCTGCTTAGCAAGCAAGATGTGTTCCTTCGTTTGGGGCATAGGCCCGTCAGCCCCCGAGACGACGAGAATAGCACCGTCCATCTGTGCTGCTCCTGTGATCATGTTCTTTACATAGTCTGCATGTCCAGGGCAGTCAACGTGGGCATAGTGCCTGTTCTCTGTTTCATACTCTACATGGGCGGTATTAATGGTAATGCCCCGTGCTCTCTCTTCGGGCGCAGCATCAATTTCATCATACTTCTTAGGCGTAAGACCGCTGTTGGCAGCAAGCGTCATTGTAATTGCTGCGGTAAGGGTGGTCTTTCCATGATCTACATGACCAATTGTGCCAATGTTTACATGAGGCTTCTTACGCTCAAATTTTTCTCTTGCCATGTGGACTCTCCGATCATTGGGTAGCTTATCTTGGGTACAGATCTCAGTCCTTGTCCCTGGGAGCCCATTGCCTAAGCAGGATGCCGACAAGCTTTTATTCCCTATCCTCTTGCTTTGTGGACTAGATAGAGAGGGCAATTGCAAATCTACTCAGGTTGAGTTGCCTAGGGTCTGCCGCCACTCGGACTCGAACCGAGATGCTCGCGCACTGCCTCCTAAGGGCAGCGTGTCTACCATTTCACCATAGCGGCTTGTTCATGCAGTATAGTAGCATACTATTCGTATCTGTACAAGGGGGCAATGGGAGGCTGCTAGCCCGCCTCCCTTGTGGCCTTGCTCCAGAAAGGGAGCGCCTAGTGCCCCTCGGAGCAGCGGGATTCGAACCCACGGCCTCCATCACCCCAAGATGGCACGCTACCAAGCTGCGCTATGCTCCGTGCTTGGACAGCTCTATTGTACACTGGCAGATGGCTGAGCTTGGAGGATTAGGCTGGAACTTACAGTTGTTGCCCATGTGCCTCGATGCTATCCACTAGCAATCGGGTGAATCTACGACGATGGCCCTGCTTACGACGACTTTTTTTCTTTGCTTTTCTTCGCAACACAATTTGTTTCTCTGCTTTCAGGGTATGCATTACCCTTGCCCTGACAAGGGCGCCCCCTACCCAAGGTCTCCCAACTCCAATCTCCGATTGGTTCCGCACCATAAGCACTCGACACAACACCACTTTGGTGCCTGGCATCAGGCAGGGCATACAAGGTACATCGTAGAACCTACCAGGCTCCATCCGGAGTTGCTGCCCCCCTGTCTCGACAATTGCATATACCATAGACTTCACGCAATCCACTGTGTCTAGTCAAGAAGAATGCACAATAAGCAGGCGAGCAAGAGCTAAGCCTATCCCGCAGTGTAAGTGTCGATGGGCACAAAGGTCAAGCACCCCAGCCCGAATCATAGAATAAGATATGAAATAAAGTCAGAACAAAGTTGATTTTTTTTATAAGTAAAACGAAAGAGTTGCCCCTGACCTTCTTTTATGGTATGCTCAATTTAGGGAATGTATGTACAATTTGAGAAAAAATGGTCAGCAAAAGGTATAATAAACAAGGACAGCACACCAAAGACTCAAACCATTTTTTTCGTCGTGCGGCAAACCTAAACCCAAGCTCTCTGATTTGGTTTCAATTCTTCCACTTGTCTTTCCTTTCAATAGGCATGGTATTTTGAAAACATCTTCGATATGCTTCTGGTAGTAAGATGAGAGATGAGAAAAAGTACATATACGAACAATTGCAAGCCCCTAAAAAAAGAAGCCAGATCCTGATGAAAAGGGATAGGGGTAAACCCAAACCCCAATACTTTTTCTAGAAAAAGAAAGGGCCTGGTCCTTGGTGTGGGCTTGCGCAGAGGAGACTTATGAACGAATGGCTTTATGAATCCGCCTGGCTTGTCCCAATCCTGCCATACTTTGCCTCTCTGGTAGCCGGAGGGGGCTTGCTCGTTCTGCGCAAGGCAACGCGCAGCCTTCGGGGATGGCACCGGACCTATCTGATGGGCAGCTTAGCAGCATCTATGATCTTGTCCTTTTTACTCGTGCAGGCTCAGCTGGGCGGATCCGGACCCTACCGCTGGGCAATGGACTGGATAGTTTCAGGGCACCTACGCTTGCAGATGGGTTATCTAGTGGATCCTTTGAGCTCTATGATGCTTGTACTCATCACTACGGTGGGGTTAGTTGTCATGTTATACAGCCACAAATATATGGCCTATGACCAGGGATACGTCCGCTTTTTTGTTTATCTTAGCTTGTTCACCGCCTCGATGCTAGGTCTGGTGCTTAGCCCTAATTTGGTCCAAGTATACGTATTCTGGGAACTTGTGGGCATGTGCTCTTATCTTCTGATCGGTTTTTGGCCAAATCGGTTAGGAGCTGCTAAGGCCTGCCAGAAAGCGTTTGTTACAAATAGGATAGGAGACTTTGGTCTGTTGCTTGGCATTCTTGGGCTCTACTGGGCCACCGGCAGCCTTGAATTTGGAGAGATTGCGGAGCGGCTTGCCCGTTTGCTAGCATCCCAGGCACTTGGCCTTTTCTTTCCTACCCTCTGCTGTTTGCTTTTACTTTTGGGGCCTTTAGCCAAGTCCGCGCAGATCCCCCTTCATGTCTGGCTGCCGGATGCTATGGAAGGACCCACACCCATCTCCGCTCTTATCCATGCCGCTACAATGGTTGCAGCAGGAGTCTTCCTGATAGCTCGTATGTGCCCCATCTTCCAGCAACTGGGCGCGGTAATGGAGACAATGGCCTGGGCTGGTGCACTTACTTCGCTCCTCGGAGCCAGCATCGCACTGACACAAACTGACCTTAAAAAGGGGCTTGCTTATTCTACAATGTCTCAGCTTGGATACATGGTCATGGCCATGGGAATAGGGTCTTACGAGGCAGGTCTGTTCCATCTTGTAACCCATGCTTATTCCAAAGCCTTGCTCTTCTTAGGGGCCGGCTCCGTTATTCATGGCATGGAACCTTTAGTCGGGTGGGATCCCGCCAAGAGCCAAAACATGCTACTAATGGGGGGTCTTAGGAGGTTTATGCCAATCACAGGAACCACCTTTCTTCTTGGCACCCTATCTATTTGTGGTTTCCCACCTCTCGCATGCTTCTGGTCCAAGGATGCGATATTGGCAGGGGCCTGGGCAGCCCACCCTATTCTATGGGCAATTGCTTGGGCCACAGCGGGTATGACAGGGCTATACATGCTTCGCATCTACCTGCTCACTTTCGAAGGGCGCTTCCGGGGAGGGTCACTACTGTCTTATCGGAGTCATCAAAGGGCTAAGCCTCAAGAAGATGGAGGTATGACGACATGCCTTCTCATACTCGCCCTGCCTACCGTGGCAATTGGTTGGATGAATACTCCTTGGTTTCATCTCGGGCCCGGCCCATCTCCGAGTCTAATTGCATTTAGCAGCATGGCAGTAAGCTCGGTTGGAATTGCTCTGCTGGGAGGTTGTCTGGCTTTCTTAGCCTACCAAAGGGCCACACTTGGACTCAGCGGACTTTCTTACCAATGGCCACAGCTCCACCGTGCCTCTTACAATCGCTGGCACATCGATGAAATCTACGATAGATCATGGGTGCGAACAAATCAGATCATAGCTGAAAGAGCATCTGCCTTAGATAGCTGGTGGATTGATGGTGTGGCGAATGGGGCTGGACTCATAGGGCTTGTCTCAGGTCAAGCGAATAGGGCTTGGCAAGGGGGCAACTTGACCTACTATGCATTGAGCATGACCATCGGGATAGTAAGTCTGCTTGCCATAGTCACTTTTTCAACTCTTGCCTAATTAGCCATTCGGATCCTTCTGATCTCTGAACAAAAGCTTATTTCTTTTATAATGGGCGTCTACTCTTTAAAAAATCAACTCGGAAAGTAGTCACGTCACCCATGCTTTGCTCAAAGCTTTCACATCAAACCTATTGATTAGCCTCTAGATCTCAATTCCATCTTCATAAATCTCTAAGCTCTTCTATTGGTCCAACGACTCAGTATTGTAAAGCTAGGGAATGCAGCTCTATGCTATATGAACCAAGGCGAACGAAACGTCGCCTTGTAGAGGCCAACCAAGGCTGCTCCTACCAGCCTTGAACCCATGCATCCAAGTCCTATAACGACAAAAAGTATTCTTATGGCTGTTCCAAAGAAAAGGGCCTCTAAGACAAAAAAGAGGACGCGGAAGTCTGCATGGAACCAGAAAGCAATTCAAGAGGCTAGACACTCATTCTCGCTATCGAAAGCAGTTCTTACTCGTCGTACGCACTTTGTATATCGAAAGGAGCAAAAGCCAAAAGACCTTCCTAAAGGTTTTGGGAATAGGGAAGGCATTCTTATCAATAAAAACCGCCCAGCGGAGTGAGACCCCTTCCCCCCACAAAGAGGGGGGGAGGCTTATCATATCTGCTCTATACATTAAAAACTGACAAATGAATCCAATATCTTTAAATGTTTATCATGCTGCTTTGTACACTGTGGGAACCATTGGGGGATGGTTGAGTGCCAACCCTGTTCTGTGCATTGGAATAGTCTATGGTTTTATGGGAACTCAGTCCCTGCACCTGGTCCATGTCCTAGCGGCGCGTGCTTTCTACATGCATGGCAATCTTCTAGGGGGGGTGTGCATTGGGTCCATGTTGCTTGGACAGGCAGTGCTCGTCACTATTGAATTTTGGGGATGGGCTCAACCTTTAGCTATCCGCTGGCGTTATAATGCGGCCTTTGTTACGGCCATCTCTTTATTCATGTGCCTGGTGGGCTGGGTGATTCCTCGAGATCCAATTGGGGGCCCGCTAAGTCGCCACGATCTTAAGGATCTTCAGATCTTTACACCTTTGCTAGACTTGCCAAAAGAGGTAAAGAGTGTGCGTGACCCTCGTGTTTTGCTGTACTCTATTTTGTGCACAAGTTTATATGTCTTGATTCCCCGTGGTGGGGCCAGTCTTGTAAATGATCTAACCTCTGTTTTGGGCTTTTCTCATGGAACAAAGCCAGTCTTCTTGTGGGGAACCCTTTTAGGGTATGGAATTGGCAACCTTTTATTCTACGTGAGCTTGTACTTGAGCCGATCCATCACCAGTCTGGTTACGAAAAAGACGTTTTCCCAGCTGATCAACCCCCTTAGCCGCGTGTTAGGTGGGATGGTCTACGCGACAATGTTCATGCAGTTCCGAACAAGTCCCTTTGAGATAGAGTATAGCTTGATGCAACTAAGAGAGGCCCGTACTCAGACTCTCTTGATTGCCCAGGACCGAATAAGCGACTGGGTGCCAAGCATTGCCAAGCAACGCCTTGCCCTCTATGGCCGAGTTTATCAGATGGAAGAAGAAATGGGCGCATTCAACCAGCTCTTACTTCGCTCCTTAGTCGATGAGAAGAACAGCCTTCAATCGGTCAATCTATTACCAGATCTGTGCGAGCAGCCTGTTCTCAAAGGCTTAGAGACAGAGATTGAGGTGCTTCCTACTGCAGGCCTTTCACCTAGTGTTTCAAGTGAGACCCGCTCAGATGGAGAAAGCTTACTGAAAGATGAGGGGGCAATTCTTTTGCAAAGACAGGCGCTGGATCAGAACCTTCTCATTCACCCCCCCTATGAGAGGATTACTCCCCAAGAGTATGTAGAAGAGAGCAGAGGCTTTGCTTTTCCCTGGGAGAAACAGGATCTAGCTCATCGCCTAGGTCCTCTCTCTTTGCCAACAGGACGGGTATTAGGCTCATGGCACGCTTACGCCTTTGGTTCGAAAGCAGAGAAGCCATGGTTTACGGCTTTTTCTACGTACCAAGAAGAGCAGAGCTCGTCATCTCGTTCCGCTAAAAAGAGCAAGACTGACTGGGAACAAGACATTCTTTTGCCTACAAATCGCTGGTATCCTTCATGGTGGGGGGGGGCCAGTCGAAAGAGGCAGAAGCAGGGCTTAGTACAACAGCAAAACAACAAGGGTCTTTTGCCTAAAGTGCCTGCGAACCTTAAGGTGCTACCATGGGATAGAGCTAGAAACCGTAAGCCTAGATGGGCACCGAGCACCTTGAAGTGGATGACGTCTGAGATGGTTGTAAATGCGGCTGAAGGAATAAGACGTAAAGCAAGACGTACGATTTTGATTCGTCAAAAAGAAAAACCCCGCCGTAGGCTCAAGCATAAGAGTTTGAAAACAAGACTGAAAGGATTTCCGATTCAAAAACAGCGGACAAGGGAGGGGCAAGTGTTGCATACGCTTGGTACTGTTTTGCAACCCCCTAATGGTATCTTGCTTACTCATGTGCCTTTACAGGCCAACTCTGAGCAGGTTCAAAGACTCTTCGAAGGCCATACATTAGAGAGGCTAAGACGGGTGTTTCAACTCTGGGAGCGGCGTTCTACGTCTAGCGCCTTGCTCTTATTCAAGCAGAGAACAAAAGGCTGGTTTAGCTCGGAAGACGTTTATCAAGACGTGGTTCAGCGTCTCTTTTCCCCCAGCGAAGCATTGTTCGATTACTGTGTGCGTCTTATGGCCTATGCTCAACATCAAAGAGCCTTCGCTTGTGTGATGCGGCCTCAGACCCACCTAGCGTGGCCCGAGCTTGAGAGAACGCCTCGCCTATGCCTTTCTATCGTACCGGGTCTTGCTCGCACCCGACCCGGCTATCAGGTCCAGGAACGGATTGCAGACATCTATGTTTACCTCTATGGCAAAAAAGAAGAAGCTCAAGACATGATAAAGGAGCTAAGATTGCCCTCGTTTCCTAAAGAGCGAAACAAGGGAAACCTCGCAGCCCGACGCCTAGGGAAGCCACAAATGTTAGCCATCTTAGAATCAAGAATGCTACGCCAGAGAGCAAGACAGGGGCGCAGGGTACCTCTTCGTCTTGAGTCGGAGGGGAGGCTGACCCTCCCATCTTCCATACCCCGCAGGCTTCACTATTGGGCAAAAGGGCTCCTAACCCACACTGTAGGTTTCCTAGCGGAGAAGCTCTCCCGACGCAATGGCTCAAAGGCAACTCCCTCTTTCAGACCAACCCGACCCTTGCATTCCTATGCAAGAGGCCAACGGTGGGCAAACAGCCCGGATGCAAGGCTCCCTACCGGCCCGCCGGGCCAATTTCCTTTTCTATTGGTTCCCAGGCTGCTGGAAGCACTGAGCAAAAAATCTCTCCAACCCTCTGATAGAAGGCTGCCCTTCCCCCAATTACGTTCTCTTGTCCAGGCTCCAGGTCTTAAATCCTCTCGTTTAGGCCCTCGCCCCGCGTGCCATCGACCTGGCTTGCTCTCTCGCTCCATGGATCCCATCACCACAAACCTGGTCGCAACGACCCCTACTCCCCAGAGTCCTGGAGATAGGGCACGACGACAGGCCCTACGCAAGCAGGCTCTCCTCCCCAAGCATCAAGGAAGAAAGCTAGAATGGGCAACACGAAAAATTGCTAGAACACTTGATCAACGTAGCGAGCTTTCGACCTGGAAAGGCCCGAAGTTTTTAAAATCTCCCGCCAACGCTTGGAGAGTTCAAAGAGCCAGCAGGCCTATTCATAAGGTAATGAAATCTTGGCAATGGGATATGCTAATCTTGGGAAGAATTGTCCACACGCAAGCATTTCAGTTGCTAAACCAGCCTTTCCGGCTTGTAGAGCAGTGGAATGATCGATTCTCTCAAGAACTGTCCCAAAAAACAGCTATGCACACGAAAGGCTTTTTTGGACGGACCCCGGATAAGCAGAGAGAAACCCACTTGAAGACTCTGAGTGATAAAAAGAGAGTTGGATCTCACCTAGGCCCTATGTCTTTCATAGAAATCCAAGGGCTAAGCAATCGGGCCCATCGGAAAACAGAGAAAAAAGTAAACGAAGCCCTCTCTTTTTGGAGGGCTCAAAAAGAAAGAGAAGCTAGACCGGAAGTATTTGACCTCCGAGTTTCCTTACAATCTCTCCGTGAAGTGTCGCTTCGCAAACATCTGAGCTCGTCCGTGCCCTGGATATTTCAACAGGCTTTGTTCCATGCAAAGGAAAAAGAGATAGCCAAGTCAGCCTGGCGCGAGCTGTACAAAAAATCGGGCACTTGGGTTGGACCTACCCCCTTCTTAAGCCCTCTTCCTATGCCAATCTTTGATTTACGGCATCACAGAAGAGCTCGTATCCAGCTGCCCCCGTTAAGACAAAGACATACTTTGCTAGGGGAGCCAAGCAAAACCCACTCTTGGTCTGGCTTCGGTGAGGCCGTTCAGAAAGAGAGGACAGCACCTTGGCGAGCGTCCAATGAGATCGGTATTGTGAGTGCTTTAGAATGGGTTGGACCCTTAGAGGACAGGTGGGCGAACCTATGGCGACAGGGTACATCGGGTGTGACAGAACGGGGACGTCGGATGCTTTTGGCCTTGCATCGTTCTCAATGGGACAAACGATCTTTACTGTACAATCCTCTGCCTCCGTTCCTTGGCAAGAAATTACGAACCCAGCGCCACGAGCTAGCCAAACTGGCCAGTAAGAAGATGCACATCTTTCATAGAACGGAATACACCCTGCCTTTGACGGAACAAGCAATGATGACTAGGCAGAACCGTGAGAATAACTTACGTCTTATGCTTACTCATAGCCTGAGACTTACAAGCCTACGCCTTTATGAACAAGAAGGACGAAAGGCACTGGCAAGCTTAGCGGGACTGAACCCTCTTTCTCTTTTTGCGGACGATGAGAGGGTCCTGGCGTTGGTACGCCTAGACGATTCGCGTGTGGACCCTTCTCTGCGGAGACGGGCATGGGGAGCTAGATATCGTTTAGCCCTAGGAAGGATGTTGGCCAGGGGAAACAAGCAAAGGCACTCCCTTGAAAGCTTAAAAACAATGAGAGGACGAACCCACAGGTATAGGACATGGGATTCTACAGCCCAAAAGTACATCCCTCAATCTGAACTTGCTAACCTAGGGTTATCAGCGAGTCACAGGCAAGCGCAAGCTTTGGAATTCTTTCCTCCGGCTCTCAGCTTTGGAGAAGAGGTAGAAAGATCACAGATGATATTTGGCCTATTCGATACAGGCATACAACCGTATGAAAAAGATGCTCCCACAGTTGTGAAAAGAAAAGACAAGGGGGGTGCAAAACGACCGGCCCGCTCAAGAGACAGACAAAAAGAGGGGAAGGTTTCCGAAAAAAGAGAGGAAATGGGACATGAATTGCCAATGGATAAGAGTGAGACGATAAGCTCCCCTTCTTTCTTGTTCAAGCCAGAGTCACTTTTCCTTTCTTTGGACGACCTCTATGAATGCTTTAACTCGTTGTGGTGGGAGGAAGATTGGTGGGGCGATATCGATCGCGGGGAGGATCATTTAATCGGAGGTGACAAATGGCGAAATAAAGAAGAGAGAGTGGATGAGTATGATCAGCCCAGCTCACTTCCTTTTCGTAAGATATTTCATCATAACTCGTATGAGGAAACGCGCAACCCTTCCCGTGCTCGTATTGTAGCGGAGGAATGGTTTGCTCAGAGCTCCCTTCCAGCGGGAGAGCGTAAAGCTTATTTAGATGAGCAAAAAGAACGAATAGAAGAAATCGAAAATCGTAAGCAAAGGATCATTCCTTCTCTAAAAGATAAGAGTCTGCGGCAGTCTTGGCATAGGCGTATGAGCCGACGCGTAAAGAAAGTCAATGAGGCAAATAGGTGGAAAAGATTGATATCCAAAAAGAAGTATCACTATCCGATTGGACCCATTGCACGATTCTATCTAGGGCATTCGGGACTTCCCGAAGAAAGAGTTCTTGGACGTGTGGCAATAGATCCTCATATAGATGATGCTGAACCCAAAGAAGTTCGCTTCAACATGCCTGAAGCAGAGGTTGTCGCAGAAATGAAAAAACAACATCTGCCACGCCTGAGCCGCTGGGCTCTTGGGGAGCTTCGCTCTCGGATTGAAACAGATGATACGCAGAAGGGAGTCAGAAAAGACATAATGCGACGTGCTTGGGAGCGTGGTGATGCCGCAAGATGGGCAACCCGCTCCGGGTCCCCCCCTGACCTAGAAGCCATACTCGAGTACGAAGCGGAGAGAGCCGACGAGCAAAGCGGCACAGATAGGCTTCATACGTCAACCCTTGACCAAGTGGCAATTCGAGACCTATATCTGATGAAAAGAATAATGCGTCGTCTGCGCCTTGCCATTCGGCTGGCTTCTCTGCATCTTCAATCCAGTTGGTTGAAGTCGTCAAATCCCCAGCGTCTGAGGCGACCCACTCTGTTTGAGAAAGCCTGGGCTTGGGCAGATTTCTGGCGATTCCATGGTATGAGTAGCAATCTGTTGAAGCAAAGCGATGAGATTATTCTTGAGGATCCTATGCTGCCAGTCCATAAAACTGACAGCAGCGAGACCGAGCTTGGGTTTAAGGGTAAGATAGGCGAAGTCACTTCGATCACAGATCTCCTAGACGCCGCAGAGTCACTCACGTTCTGGAGTACGAGTGCCGGAGAGGGGCTGCCTCCCGCGGGGGGCTTAAAGCCTTTGAAAGAGCCTGGCTTACTAGCGGCAATGGTGCGATCTTCGTCCGAGCCACTCGCTCAGTCAATGGATAAGGCTCTTACTGATCCTTTACTTGTCAAGCCTTTTTTTACCAGCAAAAGAGACAGATTAAGAGAATTGCGGGCCCGACAAGCTCACTTAGAGAGGCATTCCAGGCGTTCTCAGGTTACTAAGGAGATGGATTTGGGACAAAAGTGCTTACAAGCTCAGAGAATGAAACCGTCCCAAGGCCTAAAACATGTGGAAGAGCTACCAGCGATTCAAAGCTGGAAGTCTGAGATGCCTGTGCGTCGACTAGGACTTTCAGGCTATCTGGTGGGCGTTAGGAGGCATATCGAATGGAGCCAGGGCCACCAACCCTTCTTGCCGTACCTACGCCCGTCTCTGGGGCTAGTAGGACCCAATGCCGATCGGCCCAATACACGTACCAAGATAGAAGAGGAGTCTTTTTGGTATGCCGAGATGCGACGGTTGTCGAAAATCCAAGAGTTTTTACCCACATATGAGCACCGCTCGCCTTGGCGCCAGCGATGGGATGAGATGTTTGGGCGAGAATCGATGTCTATGGGGACAATAGGTCGTCTCAAGCCAGGCTTATTGCCTCGACGGTCCTATCAAATCAGTCGAGGATTCCTTGGGATACCACGTCTTGTGAAGTCAGAGAACAGCTTAAGTCGGGGGGTAAGCCCATCTTCTTTACGCCAATACAAGTCTTACCCTACCATCTTGGAGCCCCTCTATCGGAACACTCAATACGGCAAGCGTAAGCGTAAGCGTATTGGCAAATTTTTAGACAGCGATTTTGAGAATTTGGACGAGGTGAACTTAAAGAAATTCGTTCCGCGGAACAATGACAGCGAACAAGTGTTCTTTGCTTTAAGTCCATCCTATGAGACCTTTCAAAAACACCCGGACTGGGATCTGTTCCGTAGGGGTATAAGTCTTGCTATGGACATGGAAAGGATGACCCGATATACTAAGAGGTTGGAATACGATTTACGTGGGAAGGATGGAATACTTGTTCTTGTAGATCGATATTCTTATATGATTGGAGGGGTATGGCTAGGAAAGTTTGTAGAGATTGCCAGTCGGGTGATTCAATTCAACCTCGGTGTGGTTCAGGGTATGTTTCGGTCCTTCATCCCACTCCTTCCTACCTCGGACAGTAAGGTGTACCTGACCTTCATGATCTTGGGCAGGCCACAGCTCATTTATCAACCCTCTAATAAGGGCTTTTTTTCTTGGAACCGGTACGAGCGCAAGGTCAGTGAAGGCAAGTGGAAAAAGATTCCCTCCTTTGTTGGAACGAGAGAGAGGGCGAGCCACTTTAGCGATCACATGATAGCCGTGCGCATCAAGAACCCCTTCCAGGCTCTCCAGCTGGCTCTCCAAGCCTTTGTGCATAACCCCTGGAAGGCACTGAATGAGATAGAGGTGAAGAGCTTTCTTCTTCCCCGAAATGACTACGACAACCTTAACTACTATCGCAAGCTATACAAACGCGTGTACCCACCAGACAACAGTTCTGAGGGACTCCGCAAATACTACAATCGGTTTATCCGTAGACGCAAGGCTGTAACGAAACAGTTGTGGAGATTTTTTGGCTTTACTAGAGTCCCATATCATGATCTTCCTTATATTAATAAGCGAGTACCCTCTTATTTTCTAAAGACTTATGGACAGGTTCCGGGTGTGAAGCCATGGTGGCTAGGAATGGACCTGCAAAATTACGACTGGGTTGTAAAAGCTGGTTCCTCTAAGGCCCAGAATCAATACGTTTATCCTATACAAGTGCTCACAGATCGGAATTGGCGTATGGTGCAGTTGAACAACCCCACACGCTTTCAACGAATGAGCACACTAGCCAATAAGACGGGTAAGCGGCGAGCGAAGGGACTGCCACACTATACAAGTATTAAAGACTTTGCTTTTCGGGGTGAACTCTATGACTCAGACGTATTGATGAAATCTCTTAGAAAAAAGGTTGATATCTTAGATGGCCAAAAAACCCAGCCCATTGACGAGGTTCGTTTGAAGGGGCAGTTCTTGCCAAAGCTTCAGCCTCAAGAGCCCCAACCAGAACCTAAGCCTCAAGAGCTCCAACCAGAACCTCAGCCTCAAGAGCCCCAACCAGAACCTCAGCCTCAAGAGCCCCAACCAGAGCTTTCGGACAAGGAGAGCTTGAACAGCTATGAGGAGCTGTATGATCCGGAGGGTTTGGAATATGATAAAAAAGACAAGAACGTTCTATTTTCAAGCGGTCTAATACGACGCAGCCTTGCTCTTTGGAAGAAGCTAGCGCCTGACTCCTCCAGACAAAGAATGCTACGCAGAATGAACAAGATTCGTCGCAGAGCTCTAGGCCATAAGCTACACCTATGGGTGGAACGTCTATGGGAGCATTCCTCTTACAGTCTACAGGTACCTCTTCCACTTCTGAGCAAGCTGGGTCAAGGTTTGATTCCGAACCAGAGCTACACAGAAGGCGTTATGAGCCGTCTTAAGGCCTTAAAACAACGAGAGCGTGAAGCAAGGAAGTTTGCACTGAGCCAGGAACGAGCAAGAAGGGAGGTTTTAGCGGGCTTGATCCGGCATGAACCAGGCAAGGCATGGAGGAATCAAATACATCTTGAGACGCTTAGCCTCAAGCGCGGCAAGCCGAAAATGATGGAAACACTTGGAAGTCTTCAAGATAAAGCCCATACCTTGTCTCTTCCGATTCAAGACAGCTGGAACTCTTTAGCCCATGTGGCCCGTTTCTTTGTTCTTCATTGGCGAGAAGAAGGCTGGAAGATGTTATCTCCGTGGAGGCAAGCAAAGCTATGGGACGAGGTTCGCCTATTTTGGAGGCAACCCACCTATGGCTTGATCCTCGATCGGATTGGACGGAGACCGAATAGGAGTTCGATTTGCCATCAGAGTCGTTTGGGAATTGCTGGGGTCACACTGTCCTGGGCAGAAGAGGCTCTTCCCTCTGGCTCGGTGAGCCACAGCCTTGTTCGCCAAGTGCAAGCTATGTCCTACCTGACAAGCCTACGGAACATCGAAAGCACAATTACGATGGCTGTGTTGGAAGGTTCAAGGCTTTTGCACCAAGATTCTCCTGAGAGCCAAGCATTTGATACAAAGCTATACTCTATAGAGCGCAAAAAGGTTGAGCGAACCATGTCTCTTGCTTTCAACTTGGCACAAGCTGTGGACAATCAACTAAGCCGGCGCGAAGTGACGAGGGTGGAGAGAAACTGCTTGAAAAGCTGTCAATGGTGCCTAGAAAGAGCAACAGCCTGCCTTGCTAAATCCGTAGTGCTCAATCCTCAAGAAGTTTGGGAAAAGGATAGCATGAGCCTCGAAGAGTGGGCCCTAAAGTGGGAATCTTTCGCTCTAGGACGGAGTGATTTCAACCTAACCGACCACTCCAAGAGTCCACTATTTCAGTTCAACAAAAGCCTTCCCCAAAGAGAGAGAGAAGCTTTGATCCTCAAGCAAAAGAGCACAATTCGCGAGAAAGCCCTCTCATGGCGTACGGCCGAGATTGAACGTCTTGTACATGGCACCTGTAGTGCGGCTTTACACCTTAGCGAGTTCCAACGACAAAGACTCATTGTTTTGTTTCAAGGCCTAGCACTTGATATTCATAACGTAGAGCAAGCCCTTAAAAATCCTAGGGGGCTGAAAGAGCCTATGAACTTGGCAGAGGGCAAGAGACTTTGGAGCCGTAGGGACCCCAGACTTCGAGAGAGGAACTTGCGGTCCATGCCTGTTCGACTTAGGGAGGCGGCCCTGGTTTGTCTCAGTGCAACAACCAAGTCTATGCTTTCTTCAAGTATAGAGGATAATATCAATCGTCGGCTTCGTCTTTATGCGCGCCATCGGAAAGAGATGCTGCAAGCCTATCGTGAATCTCAAAAAGCGTTGGAGAGAACATTGCTGGAGGTGCCTGAGGTGATTGAGAGGGCAGTAACAGGTCTTCGAGAGTCTAAATCTGGCCTGGAAGAGGCCTTGGACTTACTTCGTCTTTTCATGGATGTGAACGAAAGAAAAGCATACCAAGTAGAGACCAGCGGATCTTGGGTGAGAGAAGACATGGCAAAATTAATGGTTGCGCTATATGATTTAAGCCTGCCCTCTCGTCAGCTTGCTCACATTTTGCAACAGGAGGCCATAAAGAGCATGCGCATCCCCGTACCCTCTTCAAGGCTACACGCTACGCGAGATACTCGTCGCCTGCATGCTCCCTGGGGGCTTGCAGTTCGTTCCTTACCGAAGGTGGAAATTCCCCTTGAGGTCGAATGGCAGCTCCGTACACTGAGCAACGAGATTGAGAGCCTTAGGTATAACAAACACTTGCAAGATCAGCTCTCTCTGGAGAAAAGGGCGACACTTGATCTTCTGGATTCTGAGAGCAGTACTAGGCTTGAGAAACTCAAGCAGCAGATGCCAATGAACACTCAATTAGAAGTGATAAACGAGATGGATAAGAATCCACGGATGGTGAGCCTAGTGGATGCCTTGGCTTACGTGAAAAAGGTATCTACCTCTCGAACTAGCCCCGCGCAAAGCGATCTCGTGGTCCCCAGGCCCGGCTTTGAGGACTCTGTTGACTTTGGAATTGATTACTACTACGATGGGGTTGATGACTATAACTACTATGGGGTTGAGCCGTGGGATAGTAGCTTATTTGGCAGCTTTGCTGTTGGAAACAGAGTGCGGTATAACCTTAAGGGGAACGTCCTGGCCTATCAACCACGCGGAGATCGCTCAGAGGACCTCTGGACTTGGGGTAAAAACCAACCCGAAGAAAGTATAGCATGGGAAAAGAATGAAGAAAGCGTGCACATGGAATTTCTCCATTGGAACACTGTTCAAGACATACGAGCCTGGAGAGCGCTGATGGGTAACTCCACAAAGGCTCTTGACAAGTCAATTATGCTTGATATTCATACTCCCCTGGATCCCGTTCTCTTCATGGGCCCTGTACAACCGCAGAGTCTCCCACCAAGCTTGGACTGTCCTCTCGTCAGAGAGATAGAAAATCCGGAGATGTGGAAAGTACGAACTGCACGGCTTGATAATCCACGGCACGAAGAAACGAATCAGGTACGAACAAGAGACCTTGTACAACCTCTCCCACGAATGAAAGTACGAACCCTAGGCTGGGCTATGGGAGTAGTACAAAGGAAGTTCGTATATAGCCCTCCTCCCCCCCCCAAGCATACAATAGCAGAGAATAATCTTAGACAGCAAGGTACCAGGCACCTAGGCAGAGAGGCCCGACAGGGAATTGCTCTTTGGCAATGCCAGGCCATCGGGGCGTTTGGCCAGCCTATCCGCCCAGAGAACACGCTTCCAGGGACCAATGGAAAAAACAAGCTGCCAAGATCCGTCTTGCTTTATCCTCACGAGCTATCTCAACAAATCTCTCAGTGGATCTTTCAGCTAACCGCATGGGCGAATCGTACATCCCGGTGGCTTAGGACTCAAATCACGACCTTGTCTTATCTGCCCGCAAAGCTATTCCAACTGACTAACTCCAATGCTCAAGATGGATCCCAGGACCCAACTCACCCGTTCCAAACCTGGGCCCAAGTCGAGCCTACCTGGAAAGTGACAGTCCAGTCCTTGCAAAGCAATGGTGAAAGAAAACCACTAGCCGGACGTCTGCCAGCGAAAGAGTTACCTTCCCCCAACCACGAATCAGCCTCTTACGGAGCCGACAGGAACAAACAGGATCGGCTCTTTGCAAGTAAAGCGTTGCTCCATCATATGCTAAGCTCCCGCAAAAGTCATAATCACTTGAATCTTCTATTAAAAAACAAAAACACTGTGTCGTCGAGTTTAGGACAGATAGAACAAGACGAGCCAGTCACGAGAAGGAAGTACGAGCGTAAGGTGCGGCACGTAGGAAATAGGCTTCCTGAGCCCGTACCCCTCCAGCCTTTCTTCTCCCAATGGATGGACCTTCAAGTGTCCAAGCTAAAAGGATACGAAGATGGCCCATCCGTCGCCCGCACAAGGGAGATTAGTACGAAGGATCTTTACATGACGTCTATGGGTACCCTTGCCAGACCTATGGCCCATCAGATGAGCTACTCCTTCCATGGGCTTCCCGAACACTTTATCCAGAAAGCTATGTATTCCTTGCGCACTTGGCGTGCATCATCAATCTGGTGGAGAACTCGCTATTACTTCCCTGAAAAGCCCTACCAGGAAACATGGAGAGAGAGGCTCAAGCCGCTAAGACGTGCCCTGCGAGACCTAGGGTTTGACTGGATGCTTCGTTGGTCCGATCGCATATGGAGGGTAGAGATGCTTGGTCGTAAAGCGGGCATCCCCCAAATGGGTCGAGTCGAATTGCGTAGACTTGTCGTGGAATCTATCCATTCTAAATTCACAAAGCAACCCGAAGGGTTCAAGCTATGGGCTCGTAACAAGGCCTATCAACTTGTTCCCAAAAGCTTGTGGCGCCTCGTGCCTCGATCTTACAACAAGCCTAATAGTAAGAATAAGTAGGAAGAATAAGGCCCGTCCCCTTGGAGTCCTCTTTCAAAGCTTGAAAGAACACGTACTTAGGGGACAATTTTGGATGATGACTTATTTGTATCGCTTCTTCAATCTATTTTTTCTAAGAGAATAGGACGCGTTAGACGAACAAATGGGGCACAGTAGAAGAAGTTGGTTGAACAACTTTTAGTCGGCCAAGCGGGGGAAGGGTCCCTCGCTTGGAAACTTACTATTCTATTTTGATTGATAATATGGTACAAACAAAAAGGGATGGATACTTTGACCTACTTGGAGATAGATTCAATACACTAAACGCACTTCACTCACTTTAGTAACGAAAGCCATATATCAATTGTTCGATAGTTCTCTCAAATGTTTGGTTCTAGCGTAAGCTCCTATTTACAAAAAAAGAAGTACTCTGCATTGTAAAAAAAAAACAAAAAGGTGATGCCCTGCAACTTTTTGGCTTGTTTTTTTATTACTGTACTCATTGCACCATCTAAATCAAGAAAAATTTGAAAATTCTGGTTTTTTGGGCAAAAGCTAAAATTGTTTGAAAGAAAGAGCACATTGCTCCTGTTCTATTTGAAGCAGAAGATTGATTCTTACGAAAATTTTGTCTATCGTTTTGATTTGTCTGTTCTCTACAATTCGGATTTGTGTTCTCCCTAGTGATTTGGTCTCACTAGGGAATTGGAAGAGTTGTTTTTAGACAGGAGATTGTACGAGTTGGACCCATCCAAGCTCTTGCAAGCTATGATTGCGGCGAAGGGGTCGTGTGACAAGCTCTAGGATGTCTCTGGCATTCGTAAAACCATGGATTTGGGCAAAGGTGAATTCAACGGACCATTTCGTACTGATTCCTCTGGCCTCAAGAGGATTTGCATGCGCCATGCCTGTGATGGCAAGGTCCGGGTGAAGCTCCCGTATTCGCTGTACCTGGTGATAATTATCCGGTTTCTCTACGATTCGTGGGAATGGCACGCCCATCTCCTGGCATGTGCTCTGGAGAAGTGCAAGCTCGGCTGCTTGATATCTCTTATCCATATAAGGAATGCCTATTTCATACACCACCATGCCACAACGTACAAGAAATCTTGCAAGAGAGACCTCCAATAGGTTGTCACCCATAAAGAACACGGACTTGCCACGGACCAGGCGTAGGTAGCCTTCGAGCCCTTTCCATACTTGCTCTTCTCGCTCTTGAAGTCCCTTTGGCTGGATACCAAATACAGTACAAATCTTTTCAATCCATGCACGGGTACCATCGGGACCAATGGGGAAGGGTGCACCTATGAGCTTGCACTTTCGCCTTCTCATCAATGTGGTAGCAGTCCGGCTCAAGAAAGGATTTACGCCACATACATGAACACCTTCGCCTAAGGAGGGCAATTCTGCATACCGCTGAGCAGGCAGCCATCCTGAGACCTGGATACCTTGACGCTTGAGTTCAAGCCCAAGTTGCGCAGCAACCGTAGCGGGTAAAGACCCAAATAATACGAGAGGAGGGTGGGCCGTTTGCTCCGTTGTGCTGGGTACTGGAAAAGAAAGCAAGCTCCGTAGGCCTCTGCTGCTTAAAGAGTCGTTCTCATCTATATGGCTGCGGCTCTGCTGTTTGGCTCGCCCAGAGTCGGGGCAACGATGGGCCATGGCTGCCAGTACGGTGTCTTCTCCTTGTGTGAATGCATAATCTAATCCATTCGCGCGAGCGACTACGATAGGGATCCCAAGCTCCATCTCTAGTCTGGGCGCCATACCCTCCAAATCCATCTTAATAATCTCTGTAGTGCAGGTGCCAATCCAAACGATTACGCTTGGATTTCTGTCTTTTTTGATTTGGGAACAAAGCCTTCTTAGCTCTTGATAGTCATTGAGCTGTGCAGAGATATCACCCTCTTCAAGCTCAGCCATGGCATAGCGGGGCTCTGCAAAGATCATGACTCCTAGCGCATTTTGTAAGAAGTAGCCGCAAGTCTTTGTTCCCACTACAAGGAAAAAACTGTCTTCGATCTTTTGGTACAGCCATGCGACACAGCTGATAGGGCAGAAGGTGTGATAGTTTCCAGTCTCACACTCGAAATGCAGGGGCTCGGTATGGGTCAGAGGTTTCATAGGATTCAGGGGCCTCTATATCTATAACTTGAAAAAGATGAAGAAGGAGAAAAAAATGATTCCGAATTAGACCATCATAAAGTCTAAGTGCTCTCCCGGTACTTGCTCTGCCTTCTGGTTCGTAGGGTTTAAATAGAAGTCGGAGAGAAGGCTAAATAGCTCACGGTCTGGCACTTCCTTGGGCACAACTCCCTCTGGCCTTGCTAGGATTTGGTCCGCAATATTGAGATAAAAGTCGCACACATAGGAAAGGCTGGGTTCCGTTTCAGCCATCTCAAATAAGGTCTTGCCTTTGACACGCGATACCCGGATGTCCTCGATTAGAGGCAAAACTTCTAAAACTGGCATAGGGCATGCCTCCACATACTTGTCAATTAGATCTCTTTTGGAAGTACGGTTGCCTACCAAGCCAGCAAGACGAAGAGGGTGAGTACGTGCTTTCTCTCGCACAGATGCAGCAATTCGGTTTGCAGCAAACAGTGCATCAAATCCATTATCTGTGATAATAATGCAATAGTCTGCGTAATTCAAAGGCGCAGCAAAACCACCACACACAACATCCCCGAGAACATCAAATAAGATTACATCGTACTCATAGAATGCATTTAGCTCTTTTAGCAGCTTCACTGTCTCACCCACCACATAACCCCCACATCCCGCGCCCGCAGGGGGACCGCCCGCCTCTACACAATCTACACCCCCATAGCCTTGGTAAATCACATCTTCGGGCCACACATCTTCATAATGGTAGTCTTTAGACTGCAGGGTATCAATGATCGTAGGTATCAAGAATCCAGTCAGAGTAAAAGTGCTATCGTGCTTTGGATCGCAGCCAATCTGGAGCACTCGCTTGCCCCGCCTGGCAAGAGCAATCGAGATATTGCAACTGGTGGTCGACTTGCCAATCCCACCCTTTCCATACACTGCAATCTTCATGCGCCTCTCTCCTTTCATTAGTGGGGCGTAGCCCACAGTTTCGCCAAACCCAAGGAAGAGCACTACCGAAAGCAGACTCATCGGGGGCCAGCGATTTTCATTGTACACCTGAAGCAGCAAATATACAATCAAAAAGTTACCCTTATTCAATTCTTTCAAAAATAAGCATACATTTGAATGATTCAAACGTAAGTGTAAGTGTATAGATTTTTAGAGACAAAATACACGAAGAGAGCGGGATGGAAACAAACGAAACAACTCTTTCCAAACGAACGCAAAAAAAGAAAAACAACTTGAAGCAAAGACTTATACGTGATTTTGAAAGAAAGCAATCAAACAATTCGTACGTTCTTCTCGTGTGCATATACAATGAATGTACACGATTTATAGTTAGCGGCATCGTATCTAAGTATAAAATCAAATGGGTTATTGATATTCAACGAATCAAATCAAGTAAAAAAGCCCTAGGTATCGTATAGAAAGGTTGTCTCTTCTTCCATTTAAAGAAGCAATAAGTGAGCTTTTTTTTATTTTTTAGAAATCGCTTTGGCAATGCTACTTTTCCATTTTATTTAGTAAAGTCTTTTTTACACGAAATGAAAGCTCTTCACTTTTCATAACTTTTTTCAATTTTCGGGCATCGTTTTTCAGCAATCAAACTTTGTTTTCCAAGAAGAAAAGGCTGTGATTCATTTGAATCATCTTAAGCATTGAGCTTCCTAATTCTTAACGTACGAACTTCTGATCAATTCGCTAGGCGCAGGAAAGATGTTTCTTATACTTTTTTCAATTCCTTTTAACTCTTTATTACTAAAGAGCAAATAAAATTGATATGATCAACTTTTTTTGAGTCCAATCAATCAGTATTCCAATTGATCATATCCTTGTTTTAGTCAATCGAGCAAGCTTCCCTTTTCGCAACCTTCCACTGATGCACCCATGTGCACTTAGAGCCCAAATTGGCACGCAGAAGCCATTGTGAAATGATAGGAAATGAAAGCGTTTTTGCTAGTGACTAAACACTGGCTTTGCCAAATGCGAAGATGCGTTGCTTATCTTATGATTGGAACTCATCGTGTCAATGATACTGATTGAAAAACAATTGAAAAGAACAAGCGAATGATCGAGAGTGAGCTGCCTAGTTGTGTTCGGGCAAAGGTTTGAAACAATATAGCTTTCTTTTCAATATCATTTCTTTTTATCCACACACCCCTATAGGGGTGTAGGATGGTTTGATTTTACCAAGACAAGCTGCCTTGATAAAGCTGAGTGACAAGCTGAGGACAGATGCCAATCCCAACGATAGGCAAGAGCAAAGCAAAACTAACAAAGGTTTCTCTAGGTCCTAGATCGACAAAATGTCTGTGATTCAAACGTGTCTGTTTGCCATAGAAGATCTGCCTAAGCATCGCTAGCAAATAAATGGGAGTTAGCACAATGCCAAGTCCTTGAAGTGCTACGGCAGGAATACGAAAAGAAAGAGGATAGGCTTGGCTGAGTGCAAGTCCAAAAAAGACCAAGAGCTCTGCAGGGAAGCCACTCATACCAGGTAAAGCAAGAGAGGAGAGAGAGGAAGCTGTAAATAGAGCAAACATCTTAGGCATTGGTCGTGCCATGTCTCCGATATGCTCTAAGATGAGTGTTCTTGTACGATCATATAGGGCTCCAGCCAAAAAGAAGAGGCTTGCACCAATAAGCCCATGAGAGATCATTTGGAGCAAAGCCCCACTCATGCCTATATCTGTCAAAGAGCCTATTCCAATCAAGACAAAGCCCATATGAGAGATGGAGGAGTAAGCAATCTTTCTTTTGAGGTTTCGCTGAGCAAGAGATGTAAGGGCTGCATACACAATATTGATGACTCCTAAGCCTATGAGCCACGGAGCAAGCAGATGATGTGCCTGCGAGAAGATCTGGACATTAAGCCGAATCAGACCATAGCCACCCATCTTGAGTAAGATGCCAGCCAATAGCATACAAGTGCTAGGGTGAGCCTCTCCATGCGTGTCTGGGAGCCAACTGTGAAGAGGAAAGCTAGCAATCTTGACCCCAAAAGCAACGAAAAGCCCAAGATAGAGAGTGATCTGTAAAGCAAGTGGAAATGACTTAATGGACAGGATTGAAAGATCCCATGTCGTTGGTTTTCCATAAAGAGCCATAACAATAGCTGACAATAAGATAAACAAAGATGCAATCCCTGTAGTAAGAAGAAACTTTGTTGCTGCATAAAGACGTTTTCGTCCCCCCCAGAGAGAAAGAAGAAAATAGACGGGGACTAGTTCAAGCTCCCACATTAGAAAGAAAAGCAGCATGTCTTGCGATAGAGTTGTTCAACGCTTTCTAGTTTGCAAACAATACCCCCCAAACCGCACCAGCAACTCCTATTGCATGCGGCTATTTGGCAGCGAGAGGTCTTTTTGAGTCTAATGCTGCTTTGTTTTTCTATATAGATAAGCAAGGCAACTTTTCTTTCAATGCTCGCACTGATAGCCATCTTTAATGGTTTGATGAGAACACAGCGTAGTGCGAGTTTCATCCCAAAGATTGGCTCATTATGATGCTTTAAAAGCAAAATGCACAAAGAGCTGATTTGATTCAAGGCCATGAGCTTCTTCAAGGGGCATTTTTTATTCTCATATGGAGTGCTATTGTTTGCAAGAATTCTTATGTCTTAGCCTATCTAGCCTGTTCTTTTGGGCTCACTTCTTTCCCATAGTCCATAAGAATAGAGCGCCTGCTGTTCTAATAAGTCTGTTGAAAAACCCCTTTCTGAAAAAAGCCCTTCCCTAACTTCTATTCAAATCATACCTTGAGAAAATTTGAATTCTATCGTTTTTTCGTTTCAATATTTCCAGCCACCTAAAAGAGCAGACATTTTGAGTCTTGGGGCTTTGTTCTATGAAAGGATAGAAGGTCTATGAAAAACAACGTTTTTTAAGGTATACAGGTTTTTTCTTTTTCCGAATAGAGTTGCCTCACGTGCTATGCTTCCCTAGCAATTTATGCTATTGGAAGAGGTGAAGAGGATCTGATTGGCAATAGTCAATCAGAAGTTGAATCTTTATCGGCTCACAAAAGCAAACAGGCCCATCTGACCAGTGTACATCGCAAGCATAAGAACATAAAATAAGCATGGATGACGCGTCACAGGCCAAGCCCCAAGGACGGCAAGAGTCGTAACAAAACCCGTAAGGAGTGCCAAACACATGGAAAGACCATCGAGTCCTAAAGACCAATGCACGCCTAAAGCAGGGATCCAACTCCAATCTTCTCGCAATTGTAAGCCCTGCACAGAGAAGTCATAGTGAGAACCAAGCACATACCCAAGCAGTAAGAAGTCAATTAGGCAGACTACTAAGCAATACCAACGAACCAAATGGTTGCCCCTCTCTCTTAGCCAAGGGAGAGGGAAACTAGAAAGAAGTGGGAGGGCTACAACAGTGCTTAGCCAGGGAAAAGTATTCATAGAGGGTTGGGTCTTTGCCCGGGGATTGATCTGCCTTTTCTAAAGCAAGGCGTTAGCAGGGCCCTCTCTTCGCTAGCTTGAAAAGAGAGCAAAGTAGAGCGGACCACTGCCGAGCGAGGGGACGACTAGTATGCCAAGCCCATGCTACGAGTTGTCTCTGCACCTAGGTACACACGCACACTAAGGAAATCGGTTGGACAGGCCGATTCGCATCTTTTGCAACCTACACAGTCTTCGGTTCGAGGAGCGGAAGCTATTTGACTTGCTTTGCAACCACCCCAGGGAACCATTTCTAGAACGTCGGTGGGGCAAGCACGCACACATTGTGTACAACCAATACATGTGTCATAGATTTTAATGGAATGTGCCATAGAGCAAGAGGTTCAATAACAATAGATCAAAACGCTTTGCTGACCCTGGGGCTCGTGAGCCCTAACCCTCAGGGTGATCTATTCTATCTTGTTTTGCATTGCTAACCAAACGTTACCACCGCAGTAGAGTAAGAAAATTGAGCCGAGATGATCCCCGTGCACGGTGTACTGCTAACACGATGGAGAGCCCAATGGCAGCCTCAGCGGCAGCGATTGTAATCACAAACAAAGCAAATATTTGTCCTCGCGATTGAACTGGGTCCAAGAAGCTTGAGAATGCAAGAAGGTTTATATTGACAGCATTGAATAAAAGCTCAAGACACATAAGAGCCCGGACCGTGTTATCTGCGGTCAACAGGCCATAAAGTCCGATACAGAAGAGGCAAGCTCCTAATACAAGGCAATGGTTCAAATCAATCATAAGCAAAGTTCTTCATCCCGAGCAGCTGGCTACTATAGAGTCTATAAAAGAGGCTTGTCCTGAGAGGGCATCTCTCTCTTCATTTGCGGCCGTGCTCGAGCAATCCAGATGGCACCAATCAGTGCAACCAATAGTAGCAAAGAGACTGTTTCAAAAGGAAGTAAGAAGCGATCAAACAGGCCTATTCCAATTTGAACAATTTCATCTTCTCCTGGTATCTCGAGCTTGGCTTTCTTCCACACTCCTTCGGTACTGGCGAATACAAGGGGTAGGCAGAGACCACTTGCGGCACCAAAACATAGCAACCGATAAGCAAGGGGACGAGATGGTAGCAAAGGGGCTGGCCCAACGAGCATAATTGCAAATACAATGAGCACATTAATAGCTCCTATGTACACAAGCACCTGTGCTGCGGCTAATAAGTCTGCATTGAATAAAAGATAAACAAAAGCAATCGATAATAGCGTGACTCCTAAGGAAAAAGCTGCATAAATCATGGAAGGAGCAACTATTACGCCTATGGATCCAAAAAAAATGCCTAGCTCAATGACAGTCAATAGGCTCGATCGATATGTATCAAACACAATATCCATTGTGTGGGCTCCTCTCTTCGATCATCTGTTACTCACCCGGTCCCCCTCGGTTATTCATAGGGCAGCTTATTTTCCTAGAATTGGGCTTGTTTCAACCATTGCATCGACCTCTGCACAAGCGGGTAATCGACCAAGCGCAATGTGATCATAATTGAGCTCATGTCGATCATACACAGACATTTCATACTCTTCTGTCATTGATAAGCAATTTGTAGGACAATACTCTACACAGTTCCCGCAAAAGATGCATGCTCCAAAGTCAATACTATAGGCCTTTAATTGTTTTTTCTTTTGAGCGGGTTGAAATTGCCAATGGACAACTGGTAAATTAATAGGGCAAACGCGAACACAAACCTCACAGGCAATACACTTATCAAATTCAAAATGAATTCGTCCTCGAAAGCGCTCGGACGGAACAAGCTTTTGATATGGATATTGAATCGTAATAGCAGATCGATTCATATGGTCCAAGGTTACGAGAAAACCTTGCCCAATGAACCGGGCAGCTTGTGAAGCTTGACGGGTATAAGACAATAGCGAATTTGTCATAAAAAAGGGGGCTTAGTATTTACACAAAGGCCAGCTTGCAGCATGCTGTAAGCAATAGGTTCCCTAGAGACACCGGAAGCAGGAACTTCCAACCGAGATCTAGTAACTGATCAATGCGGACTCTTGGAAGGGTCCATCGGGTTAAGATGGCAAAGAAAAGAAAGCAATAGGCTTTTAGAAGAGTTGCGAAAAGACCTATGAATCCTACAAGAGCTTGGAGGAGTGAGCCTTGTAATCCAGCAGGAACAATTCTTTCCACCACGCCCGGGAGAGGCAGTCCCCATCCCCCAAGATAAAGCACAGTAACGAACAAAGCCGAAGCAAGCAAATTGACATAAGAACCAACGTAAAAGAGACCAAATTGAATTCCCGTGTATTCCGTTTGATATCCAGCAACTAGTTCTTCTTCTGCTTCAGGAAGATCAAAGGGCAAGCGTTCACACTCCGCCAATGAAGAGATTAAAAACAAAATAAATCCAATAGGCTGACGCCATATGTTCCAGCTAAGTACACCAAAGCCGGATTGAGCTTCGACAATATCAGAGGTATTCAAGCTACTTGATAAAAGACACACAGCAAGCACAGATAAAGCCAATGGAATCTCATAGCTTATAGATTGTGCAGCCGCTCGAAGCCCCCCCAAAAAAGAAAACTTGTTATTTGAAGCATAACCAGACATAAGGAGTCCAAGAGGAGCAATGCTAGAAACACTTATCCAAAACAAAACTCCAACCCCTAAGTCTTCCAGCATCATCCCAGGCCCAAAGGGAATGATCAAATACGATAAGAACACTGGCACGACTACCATAGCAGGCCCTAGTCGAAAAAGTCTTTCATCGGCCCTGCTGGGATGGACGGCCTCTTTGAGAAGAAGCTTAAGACCATCCGCTAGGGCTTGTAACAGACCCAAAGGACCTGCAAATTCTGGCCCTACACGCTGTTGAACACCTGCAGATACCTTTCTTTCTAACCACACTACAACAAGCACCCCTAAAGTAGCTCCTAACAGCAAAAACAAAATACCTACTATTAATCCTATCACCCCTATCAGTTCAACAAATTTTGCCTCGATTGGCTTGAAAGATCCGATTTGGAGAAGAAGGCTAGTCGATAGAAAAGATCCTACTTGCACGCTGCCTGCAAATGGGTGTGATAGGGCTTGAATCCAGTTATTCATCTTATCTCCTAATCAATCCTAGGGAATGATTTTTTACGGTTGGCGCCCATTCGTTTGCAAGGTATGCTTTTGGGAATGAGCGAATTTGGCTAACGATCTACCTCACCCATAATGATATCAATGCTGCCAAGTACACTCATAATGTCAGCAAGTTTGCGACCACAAACAAGTTGTGGCAGGACTTGAAGATTGACAAAACCTGGGGGTCGAATCTTCCATCTCCAAGGGAAAGGACTATCATCTCCTATTAAAAAGACTCCTAACTCTCCCTTAGGAGCTTCCACCCGCACATAATGCTCTTGGCTTGGAATCCGAAAAGTTGGAGATGCCTTCTTACTCAAATGCTGATACTCAAATGAGTCCCATTCTGAGCCTCGGCCTTGGTTTATCCTTCTTGCCTCTAAGTTTTCGTAAGGCCCACCTGGCAAAGCTTTCAATGCTTGTTGCAAGATCTTTACCGATTGCCTCATCTCACCAATTCGTATAAGATATCGTGCCAAACAATCTCCATCTGTAGCCCATTGCACCGACCAGTCTAATTGATCATAACATTCATAATGATCCACCTTTCTAAGGTCCCAAGGGACACCAGAGGCGCGAAGCATAGGGCCAGAAAGACCCCAGTTCATAGCATCTTCACGAGAAATCACTCCTACCCCTTCAACACGCTTTATGAAGATTGGATTGTGAGTAATCAATCTTTCGTATTCATCTGTTTTGAACCAAAAATACTCACAAAAGTCTAAGCATTTGTCTACCCAACCGTAGGGAAGATCACAAGCCACTCCTCCTATACGAAAGTAGTTGTGCATCATACGCATTCCCGTAGCCGACTCAAATAGGTCAGAGATCATTTCTCGTTCCCGTAAGATGTAAAAAAAAGGCGTTTGTGCTCCAATGTCTGCTAGAAAAGGGCCAAGCCACAAAAGATGAGAAGCAATTCGACTCAGTTCTAGCATAATCACTCGGATATAACTGCTTCGAGCAGGTACCTGAATGTTGGCCAGTCGCTCTGCAGCATTCACTGTAATAGCCTCTGCAAACATAGTTGCAAGATAATCCCACCGAGTCACATACGGCAAGTATTGGATGACTGTTCGACCCTCTGCAATCTTTTCCATGCCTCGATGCAGGTAGCCTAACACAGGCTCGCAGTCTAGCACGTTCTCGCCATCCAATGTGAGGATCAATCGTAGCACCCCATGCATCGATGGATGTTGGGGACCCATGCTCATAATCATAGCATTGGGCAGCCCAGCAGGTGCGGATTTTGGAGTCAAGCCGTAGATCATAGGCAAGTCTTTTAATATGGATTGAATAGCAGCACTTCTAAGCTAAATAGGACCAGAAAATTTGTTAAACAATCCAGCTTCATTGGTTCTTTGAATCTCTATATCATGCGCAGTAGTTCTAAAATAAGAGAAGAATAAAAGAAAAACTTTCTTTGCTCGGCAAAATCGTATATGTTGATGAGCATAAGACAGTTCATTAGAGTTTTTCTTATCGGAAAAAGCAATTAGACTTCGGTTTCGTTGCTTATCTGCTTACTGATTGACTACTTCAGAGTCCATTCCTAAATCCGCCCATATACTATACTGTCCCAGCCTCAAGATGATATCTCATCTTGAATTTTTCTACATAGTACTCAGACGCCACGCCGAGCACGTTTATAGCAACCAACCAAAAACTCATCTATTGTCTAGAAAACGTATTGAATTCTGATCCAAGGTTAAAGCTTATGTATAAGTTTTTGAGAATTCTTTTGTCCTTTTATATCTTTAAGAAAAGATCTCTTTTAAGAGAAAAAAGTACACACATTTATTTTAATAGAATATTGAAAGTTTTTATACAAATTGAAAGGCCAATCAAAAAAGCGTTTATAACCATCATAAGAATGAATGTTTTTTTGTAAACAATTCTATTGCTTTAATAAAAGTATACTAAAAAAACATCTGCTTTTGCAACTGACAATATTTGCTCTGAGTAGGAGTGAATAACGTACGAAATGGGACCAGCCTTTTGTTTCTTTTTCGTAATATGAGTCTATTGAATATCTTAGTAGTCGGAAGAAATTCCCAAAATGTACTCAATAAGTTTTTTGTTAAAGCATAGTTTCAAAAACAAAATTTTTAAAAATAATTATACATAAAAATTTTGTTTTTTTTTTAGAATTGTAATATATAAAGAGTTTGGTCATTTTGGCACCTAGCTATCTTCCCATGGGGCATCCCCCATAGTATTTTGACCGCTGCAGTGTTTCACAACTCAGTTCGGGATAGGATGAGTGTGGTTCCACTGTGCCTAGGGCACCAAAATGACTTGCGTCGGTGAATGCCGACGCTGCGAAACGCGGCTTGCTTTTGAATCTCTCTCAATTCATTTTCTTTTTTGGGAGAGGTTTCAAGCAAACCACGTGCTTGTAGCTTGGGGCGAATGTTGGTTCAAGTGTATCGGCCTGTTAGCCTGCCTCTGCTGCATGCATCGCTGCACTTCCACATGGCAGCTCTGTCCTCCTATGATTGGAGTCCGGTTGTTCTGACCGGGGCCTAATAACGAGCACTCATCTTGGGGTAGGCTTCCTACTTAGATGCTTTCAGCAGTGATCCGTTCCGCACATGGCTACCCAGCGTGTCCCGTTGGCACGAGAACTGGCACACCAGCGGTGCGTGCCTCCCGGTCCTCTCGTACTAGGGAGATGGCCCCTCAATGCTCTCACGCCTCCACTAGATATGGACCAAACTGTCTCACGACGTTCTGAACCCAGCTCATGTAACACTTTGATGGGCGAACAGCCCAACCCTTGGGACGTGCTACCGCCCCAGGATGTGTTAAGCCGACATCGAGGTGCCAAACCTTCCCGTCGATGTGGACTCTTGGGGAAGATCAGCCTGTTATCCCTAGAGTAACTTTTATCCGATAAGCGACGGCCCTTCCACGCGGCACCGTCGGATCACTAAGGCCGACTTTCGTCCCTGCTCGACTTGTTGGTCTTGCAGTCAAGCTCCCTTCTGCCTTTACACTCTACAACTGATTCCCGTCCAGCCTGAGGGAACCTTTGCACGCCTCCATTACTCTTTGGGAGGCCTCTGCCCCAGAGAAACTGTCTGCCTGGCACGGTTCCAACGCCTATCATAGGGCATCGGTTTAGGATCTTAGCCCTTCCAGGGTGGTCTCTCACGGATGGCTTGGCCCTTCCCGGAAGAAGGGCTTCTGTGCCTCCCACCTAGGCTGCGCAGGGAGGGCCGAGACCCAATGCCAGGGAACAGTAAAGCTTCATAGGGTCTTTCTGTCCCAGTGGAGGTAGCCCGCATCTTCACAGGCATGTCTATTTCACCGAGCCCCTCTCCGAGACAGCGCCCAAATCGTTACGCCTTTCGTGCGGGTCAGAACTTACCTGACAATGAATTTCGCTACCTTAGGATCGTTATAGTTACGACCGCCGTTGACTGGGGCTTCGGTTGCCAGCTTCCCCTCTCTCAAGGAGAGGGCCACCAACTTCCTTAACCTTCCAGCACTGGGCAGGCGTCAGCCCCCTTACATCGTTTTTCAACTTGGCGGAGACCTGTGTTTTTGGTAAACAGTCGCTTGGGCCTGGTCCCTGCGGCTCCCCCCCAAAGAGGGGAGCACCTCTTCTCCCGAAGTTACGAGGCTATTTTGCCGAGTTCCTTAGAGAGGGTTGCCTCGCGCCCCTAGGTATTCTCTACCCACCCACCTGTGTCGGTCTCGGGTACAGGCCCTCCGAGCCTGAAGAGGTACGAGCTTTTCTTGGAAGCATGGCATAGGTTTCTTCAGCGCCTTGACGCTTTACTAACTCGGGCCTTAGCTAGGGCCAGGATCACTGCCCCCATCGCGCCTTGAACCCTTCAACCGAGATACCATCCCTCGGCCAACCGAGCCTGCTCCGTCCCTCGTCCCCAGCCCGGAGAGGTACAGGAATGTATGCCTGTTGTCCATCGGCTGCGCCCTTCGGCCTCACCTTAGGCCCTGACTCACCCCCCGTGGACGAGCCTTCCAGGGGAACCCTTGGGTTTTCGGGGCACTGGATTCTCACCAGTGTTTGCGTTACTCAAGCCGACATTCTCACTTCCGCCTCGTCCACGCCTGCTCTCGCTTACGCTTCAACCTGCCGCGGAACGCTCCCCTACCGATGCTTTTTACATCCCATGGCCTCGGCAGGCCGCTTGAGTCCCGTTCATCTTTGGCGCGGGAGCGCTTGATCAGTGAGCTATTACGCACTCTTTAAAGGGTGGCTGCTTCTAGGCAAACCTCCTGGCTGTCTGAGCACTCCCACATCCTTTGCCACTTAGCGGCCATTTGGGGGCCTTAGCCGATGGTCTGGGCTGTTCCCCTCTCGACAAAGAAGCTTATCCCCCTTCGTCTCACTGGTGTTCGGCAAGCAGGGCCAGTATTCAGAGTTTGCCTCGATTTGGTACCGCTCTCGCAGCCCGCACCGAAACAGTGCTTTACCCCTGGCCCACCCTCGAACACCGCTGCGCCTCAACGCATTTCGGGGAGAACCAGCTAGCTCCGAGTTCGATTGGCATTTCACCCCTAACCACAGCTCATCCGCCGATCTTTCAACATCGGTCGGTACGGGCCTCCACTCAGTCTCACCAAAGCTTCACCCTGGCCATGGTTAGATCACTCGGGTTCGGGTCCATAAACGATGACATGGGCCCTTGTCAGACTTGCTTTCGCTACGGTTTCGGCGTGCATCGCCTTAGCCGTGCCACCGCCTATGAGTCGCCGGCTCATTCTTCAACAGGCACGCGGTCAGGGGTTCAAGCCCCCTCCCACCGCTTGTAAGCTTACGGTTTCATGGTCTTTTTCACTCCCTCTCCAGGGTTCTTTTCACCCTTCCCTCACGGTACTAGTTCGCTATCGGTCATCCAGGAGTATTTAGCCTTACGAGGTGGTCCTCGCAGATTCACACGGGATTTCACGTGCCCCATGCTACTCGGGTTGGGACAAGGGCGAAATGACGCTTTTGACTACTGGACTCTCACCATCTGCGGTGCGGAACTCAACCGCTTCGTCTAGCGAAGAAACACCCTAACTGCCCTCCCACAACCCCGGATCAACCGGTTTAGGCTGTTCCCTCTTCGCTCGCCGCTACTGGGGGAATCGCGTTTGCTTTCTCTTCCTCTGGCTACTAAGATGTTTCAGTTCGCCAGGTTGCCCCTCGCAAGCCAAAAGCCCACGAGTACATTGGGGTTACCCCATTCGGGAATCTCCGGATCCTCACACAATCCCAGCTCCCCGGAGCATTTCGTCGGCCACGACGCCCTTCTTCGCCTCTGAATGCCTAGGTATCCACCGTAAGCCCCTCTTCCCTTGAACCTTCATCGCCCTATAGGCCACGCTAAACTCAATCGTATGCCATACTCAATCGTATGCCATAGAGAGAGAAAGAATCGCTCAAAAGACTTGCATATGCGAGTCAAAAGAGCGTGTTCTTTCTATTTGCATAATATAAAGACCCCTTCTCAAGTTGTCAAGAAAAGGCACGTTCCACCACCAGCACAACGCACAGCTTGCACAACTGATTTTGAAGCAAAGTCAAGCTTTATCAGGGAAAACTCCACAATTCGCATACTCACCCTTCGTCGATCAACTCTTCAATTCGTCTTTCTAAGTCTGCTTCTGGATCGTTTCGTCTACTTCTTTACCAGGAGCGATTGCGATCTCTGTATACCATAAAGAAAGGGTACTCAGTTGCAGCTTCGTAATCAATGAAAGGTTGAGAAACATCCGTACCGAAAATCATTTGATTCAATAAGATATGGAGTCCATAGACCTTGAAGCGCCATAAAGCGATGCGAGCTGCCGTCAAAATTGAATCCTACATCGACTATGTCTCGAAATTTTGTGTTTTGAACAACTGATCGCAAACTCTCATTCTTTTTCATATCTGCGAGCACTTAGTCTTCTTGTTGTTGCACATCGGAGGAAATTCTCATCTTTATTTTTTTTTGTATATTAGAGCGTTTTTCTATCGCCTCTATTGCTACTTTCAAAATATTCACCCCACTGCTCATGCGGATTCTTTTAAAGCCGATAAATTCTTACTAAAAAGTTTTAATAGGCGTGACAACAGAATGAAATATTCCATACCGGACGGGAAATTGCGATTAATAACGAATGGTAATAGTTACCCTTTTTTGTCTATTTTCCGCCCAAGTTATCACATTCAATCGCTCATTCATATCAAACAAGCGATTCGCAACATTGTTGTCTCCCAAAGATGCTATAACCCCTCTTTTATCACGAGTGTTTCTTCTATTAGATAGTAAGTCTCTATGGATAGACCAACCGAGCCGTAAACGTCGACGATCATCAACAAACAGACCTCAAATTATGGTGGGCCAAGGAAGTTGTTGACGAACATATTCTATTTGAAAAAATCGCGTGCGATAACGGAATGGAAGCATCCACCGTTAATGAAACAGTCGAGGTCCCGGGGGTTTGTGTAGGATTCAATTGAGCGGTCGTCCCAGCTACAGGTGGCAAATGTGTTGCACATATCTGCTGTGGCTTAAACAAAAAAATAGAAAGTACCGAGACTACGAAACCTCTCAGGCCTACCTCCAACGAAATAAACAAGAATGAAGAAAAAGAACTCTTTGTTTCCTCTGGAAAAGAAGAGACATTTGGGCTGTCTTGAAGAGACGGATCGAGTCTGACAAAGCTTCCCCCTGATTCGAATTTCTCAGATTGATTTGTTTTTAGATTGAGAGAGTCTTTATTTTCAACTTTCATAAAATACAGTTTTCATACAAAAGCAAAAGAAAACCCCTCCCTCCCAAAGAAGAGGGAGAGAGAGAAAAAACACACAAAAGATATGGAGGTAAGCGGGCTCGAACCGCTGACATCTGCCATGAGGAAACGTGTGCATCGTTTATCTGCCCTAATAGCCAGAATAATCCATACGTCCCCCCCCGAACACACCGGACAGCTCGTGCCATGGTGGGCTCTTTGGAAGGCATTGAGCAAACTACAGTCTACCCTATACCAACCTCAAGGCCTTCTCTCAAAAATACGCACAGCTTGGTGCCGCACGCGTTCTCTCTAGGGTGGCCCCTCTGAAACCATAGGGCAAAGATAGCCCCTTTAGGCAATCCCGTTGTCCTTTGCTACGCGGAGCAAGGTGGGGGAACAAGCCTCCGTGACGAGCCTAGATGCTTACTCAGGGAATGGGTATACCGCCCCGCTTGCACAGGTGTGGGGCCGCCCACCCCCCATCCATAATTTCCATTTTGGAAAGGCCTGCCTGGCCTCACTAGCATCTTTGAACCTGCGACTCACACAGAATATTCTTGACCTCCCATCATTCTTCCACCTGCTTCATCAAATTCTTTTTACCAAGGGGCTTTGCTGGAAACAGGTACACGCCATGTGATAGTCCCCATCCCGTCTACTTGGAAGGGAGGTAAGGCGTTGGGTATGAAGCTCACTTCTTCATTTGGCTGAATCCGCGTAGAAAAGCTAAGACTCCTATAAGGGAGTCATTCGTACGGCACCATTGCAAGGGCAGCGCTCTACCAACTGAGCTATACCCCCCAATCAATAGGAAAAAATAGACAAAAGAACGTTTCTTTTTTCCTCCGGCCAAAGAATTTTTCCAACTGAAAGTTGGAAGGAAGGCCGACTAACTACACAAATCGCGGATGGGCCATTCTGGATTTGAACCAGAGGCCTCGCCCGTGGAACTTCTTATTCTAAGAAAGTTCCTCAAGCACAACATACGACTTCTCGCCGTACTGCGCTCTCTAGGTATCTATTCTATTCGAAATAGACTACCCTGACATCTTTTTTGGAAAGATCTATTTTCATTCTCAATGTTTTAAAGAAAAAGAAAACCTCCAAAGTGTGATGTCGCCGTCCCTTCTTCAGAAAGGGATCCCGCAGTGAAAAGCCCATGGGAATGCAGTCGAGGGTATAGCTTGCCTGTAAAAAAAGAAAAAAGAGTGGAGTGAGCCAAGAGATGACCATAGATCCTGGGGCGGATAAGTAAGCCCTAGATTCTCAGCACCGATGTCCCGACATAGGGGGAAGAAAGAAAGGTATTACTCTATTCTTTTTCTCATCTTATTTTTCAGTTTGCTATTCAATGGTTTGCATGCCCCGACTGCTCTGCTCTTGCGCCATGCTAGGGTCCCTAGGATCCTTGGCCCGGTCAGGCGCTGGCAAGGCCTCAAACCTTTTTATCAAAGGAAACTGAGATCCACCCTGGGCTCACCTCTTGCGGCGCACTTATCAGGGGCGCGCTCTAACCACTGAGCTAATAGCCCAAGTATTCTAACCAACCACGGGGATTGGCTTCAATCGGTATTGTGATTGATCGTTTGTGTGAGGTCCTATGTGTGAGAGAAGAGCGTGCTACCCGTGGGAGGGTTCTGATCGGCCTAGGATGAGGGTTTTGAACCCCAATGTCTCCCTAAGAAGGAGGTGATCCAGCCACACCTTCCAGTACGGCTACCTTGTTACGACTTCACTTTAGTCACCAGCCCTGCCTTTGGCATCCCCCTCCCTACGGGTTGGGGTAACGACTTGGGGCATGGCCGATTCCCATAGTGTGACGGGCGGTGTGTGCAAAGCCCGGGAACGGATTCACCACCGTATGGCTGACCGGTGATTACTAGCGATTCCTCCTTCATGTAGGCGGGTTGCAGCCTACAATCCGAACTGAGGCCGGGTTTACGAGGTCAGGCTGGCCCTTGCGGGGTCGCATCTCTTTGTCCCGGCCATTGTAGCACGTGTGTCGCCCAGGGCAAAAGGGGCATGTTGACTTGACCTCATCCCCACCTTCCTCCGGCTTAACACCGGCGGTCTCTCTAGGGTGCCGAATTGTGGGCAACTAGAGACGGGGGTTGCGCTCGTTGCGGGACTGAACCCAACATCTTACGACACGAGCTGACGACAGCCATGCACCACCTGTGTCCGCGCTCCCGAAGGCACCCCCCCCTCTCAGGGGGGTTCGCGGCATGTCAAGCCCTGGTAAGGTTCTTCGCGTTGCATCGAATTAAACCACATGCTCCACCGCTTGTGCGGGCTCCCGTCAATTCCTTTGAGTTTCACTCTTGCGAGCGTACTCCCCAGGCGGGATACTTCATGCGTTAGCTACAGCCCTGCCCGGGTCGATACGCGCAGGGCTTGGTATCCATCGTTTACGGCCAGGACTACTGGGGTATCTAATCCCATTCGCTCCCCTGGCTCTCGTCCCTGAGTGTCAGTCGCGAAATCAGGCCTAGCAGAGTGCCTTCGCCCTTGGCGTTCTTCCCGATCTCTACGCATTTCACCGCTCCACCGGGAATTCCCTCTGCCCCTACCGGACTCAAGCCCGGTGGTCTCCGCCGCCTCTCCAGGGTTGAGCCCCAGGTTTTGACAGCGGACTGACCGGGCCACCTGCGGACCCTTTACGCCCAATCATTCCGGATAACGCTCGCATCCCCCGTCTTACCGCGGCTGCTGGCACGGGGTTTAGCCGATGCTTAGTTCTTCAGGTACCGTCATCTCTTCGTCTCTGATCTAAAGAAGTTTACGACCCATTGGGCCTTCATCCTCCACGCGGCATTGCCCCGTCAGGCTTTCGCCCATTGCGGAAGATTCCTCACTGCTGCCTCCCGTAGGAGTCTGGGCCGTGTCTCAGTCCCAGTGTGGCTGATCATCCTCTCAGACCAGCAACTGATCGTTGCCTTGGGAGGCCATTACCCCCCCAACTAGCTAATCAGACGCAAGCCCCTCCCTGGGCGGATCTCTCCTTTCCCTCCTCAGGATATGGGGTATTAGCAGCCGTTTCCAGCTGTTATCCCCCTCCCAGGGGCAGGTCCTTACGCGTTCCTCACCCGTCCGCCACTCCGCCATCCCTCGAGAGGCATGGCGCCGTGCAACTTGCATGTGTTAGGCAAACCGCTAGCGTTCATCCTGAGCCAGGATCAAACTCTCATAGAGAGCCACAGCCATTGGGCTCCCTTCCAATCTCTCGTTCCTCATGACTACTTCCATATGATAGCGCATAAAAAGCGCTAAGTCAAGTTGCTTCCCTCTTCATATGGAGCCATTTTTTTAGATATATGAAGAGAAAATAAGAAAAGAATGCTGTACACAAGTAAGAAAAGTCAAAGAGTTACCAAAACACTGACCCCAATTGCTTAATCTTTTTTTAAGGGTTGTTTCATCAATCGCATTTTTGTTCTTTTTAAAAGCTTTTTCATGATTGAGTAATATGTTTTTTTCTCGTTTTTTGAGAATGGTCTTACGGCTCCCATACAGTCTCTCTCAACCACGAAGCAGAGTGGTTGAGAGGAAGCACAAACTAAGCGAAATGAAGAAAAAGATTCAAAAAGTCTTATTTTTGCTCGTTTGTTTGATCGTTCTCTTTTTCTTTCTTACTGCCAATTGCTCTTACTGCCAATTGCGTAGACGTTTGTTTGAGCGAAGCGGATTTCGACTTTTTTAATAACGTCGTCCCTAAAACGGGTAAAGTCCACCAGTCCTGTATAAGCATCAACATCCAAATCTTTAAACAAAAACTCCAGGCAAGTGTACTCCCCTGTTACAGAACATTTTGCGAAATGGGCCTCAGCTCGTTCTTTTGTCAAGTTTATTAGAATAAAAACCCCTCTTGTCACTTTGCTGAAGCCACATATATATAGAATCAAAATCTTGTTTGTTGAATGCATTCATTGCTATTTTTTATTCTTTTTAATAAAAAATAGAATTGCAAGGTTTGCGTTTAATCCATTAACTCTGAGACCAACACAGACAGCAAACCCACGGAGTCTTTGCCTATCCGATAGCCTGGTGCTAGAACAGTTGCAAGTCAGCCGTCATCTGAAGCAAGCCCGCACACATCTATTTTCGCAAATCTTGAGCTTGATCCCGACATGCACACAGTGCAAGCGGGACCAAAAAATTGAAAAACGTAAAAGAACAAGCAAACACATAAACAATTTTTGGCCAGTATTGTATCTAAGTGTGTTCATTAGAAAGGGCATGTTTTGGAGTCAAAATAAAAAAGGCCTAAAGAGCAGGGATTGAATAAAAAAGACTAGTCCGCTTGAAACATATCAGTTTTTTATAAGAGTTTTACAATTCGAGGATAGAGATTGAGTGTATTGAAAGTTTTGTTGTTGAATAAACGGATCGTGAGTAGGCCTTAATGTCTTTTTTTCCATATACTTTACATAATAAACCGCTGGCTTTATATGAGGAAAAGCCGAAGTCATTCGATCCTCCTTTCTTTAATGTTTTATTATACAAGCAAGGTAAAAAAAAAGAACATCAAATCAATGAGTTTGATAGCAATCGGACGAATTCATTGATTTACGTTGTATAATAGTATAATAGGATCAAAAGCCGAGATAGCTCAGATGGTAGAGCATGGGACTGAAAATCCCCGTGTCACCAGTTCAATCCTGGTTCTCGGCATACAAACAAGGTTTTAGAAATTCTCGCATTTTTCAAACCCTGCAAAGCTAGCGCTTGAAACCCGTCTCCACTGGCACTCCTAAGAATTGTGCAAGCTCTGCAGCCTCGTCCTCTGCTTCTTGAGAACTACCACCTCGAGCAAGCTCTCCAAGAGGAACAGATATCCTACCCCTACGCTTAAGATAAGCCAAAGAAAAGGGCCACAAGCCTCCTCGACTCTCTATCTGCACAGCTTCTATTTCTTGCAACTGACAGGCAAAATGAATCCGTCTATTGATCCCTGGAAAGCCCCATCGAAATATTGAGATGCGGCCCCTTTGGCAGTCAAATTCGTTTATACCTCCCCCTATATTCCACCATACAACAACCCATAAGTAAAGTCCTAAAAACAAAGCAAAAATCCCATAAAATCCCATAACCAACCCCTGAGGTAAAAAGGTCAAAGGAGCTTTTGAAAGCATAAACAAAACTGGTTGACCTAGATAGGTTGCTATGCCAATAGTCAAAAAACATCCCCCTCCTAAACACATCAACCAAGCTAAAACGAAATTCTCTTTCGCTCTTGACCCAAAAATAATATCCCGTCGTACCCCTTGAACAAGCTGCTGTTCCATATGAACCTTCATTTTTTATATTGACAAAGCCGCACCCCAAAAAAAGGATGCGGCCTTGTACTGCTTATACTACCTCATCCCCTTCAATGAAAAGAAAAAGAGTTGCCATAGCAAGAGCAGGAAAAACAAGCCCCACAAGAGGCACAAGCACAGGAAAGAGATAGGATGCAGTCATAAGCCTCTTCTTTTTCGCGCAAGATACCCGCTTTAGGCCCTTGCTATAAATAGGGTCTTGGTGTAGAGCATAATTCAGGGCAAGGCCACGATTGACCTTTGTATCACCCCATCAAGCAATAAGTGTACCATGAGAAAGGGGAAAGCTTTTTATGATTCCATTTACAAGATCATTTCAATTTGAATCCCTTTGATTGTTTTGAAAAAAAGGATGCGATCTATTGTTCCTTATAACTATATAACAAAGGATGCTATCACAAAAAAGCCAACTTACGGAAGTGATCAGCTCAAAACTACCAAGTTTTGATTGAGATAAAAAGAGAATATTGAATTCTATTTCTTCTTTTTTTTTGAAAGAAATTTTCATCCTATGTTTGTTTCTCTTTTTTATAGCTGTTGCTTCTGATAATAAGCCATGATACAATAAAAGAAAGTTTCGTTTTTGAAAACAGCTAAAAGAGGTTTTTATTCATTTCTCTTTTTTTCAAACAAGTCTATAAAATATATTGATATGCACTTTTTTGTTATATTGGCAGTTCTTCCTACCTATCTAGTGATAAAGAAGTTTTTGTTGTATTTATGGACTAAAGAGTAAAAAACAAAAATTATTGAAGCGATTTTTTTGTGCACATTGACTTGACTGCTTGAACGATTTGTCCTGGCTGAACAACAGTCATGTCTTCAAGCAGACCACTGTAAGGAGTCGGTACATCTTGAGATGACAAACAAACAACTGGTCCGTCTAATTCATCAAATAAATATTCCATAATGCTAGCACGTAGGGTTGCACCAATTCCTCCCGTACGCATACACTCTTCTACAATGATAGCACGATGCGTTTTTTGAATTGATCGCGCGATGGTCCCCATATCTAATGGCTTTAACGATACTAAATCAATGACTTCGGGATCGTATCCCTGACTTACCAGTATTCGTGCTGCTTGGATCACATAGTGTCTCATACGAGAGTAAGTCAAGAGAGTAACGTCCTTCCCTTCACGGACTACTTCCGCTCTTTCCAAACTCAACAAATTCTCTCCAGTTGGGATAGGCTGTTTAATGTTATACAAGAGCACATGTTCGAAAAAAAGAACGGGGTTTTGACTTCGGATTGCAGATTTTAATAACCCTTTACCATTCACAGGAGTAGAGCAAGCAACCATTTGTAAGCCAGGCACGGATTGAAAGTAAGATTCTAACCGTTGAGAATGCTCTGCACCTAATTGCCTTCCTACTCCGCCAGGGCCTCGAATGACTAAAGGTGTGGTAAAGTTGCCACCTGAAGTGTAGTGCAACATACCTGCATTGTTTGCAATTTGGTTGAAAGCAAGTAGTAAAAAGCCCATATTCATCCCTTCAACAATGGGCCGAAGGCCCGTCATTGCTGCACCAATTGCTAAACCAGTAAAACTATTTTCTGCGATTGGAGTATCCAACAATCGCCAATCACCGTACTTATCTGCTAATCCTTTTGTTACTTTGTACGAACCCCCGTAGTGGCCCACGTCTTCTCCCATCACAAAGACTCGGCAATCTCTCTCCATTTCTTCCAATATAGCTTCTCGTAGAGCCTCAAACAGTAGTAACTGAGCCATTCCATACAAATGACCAACACAAAGGTAACAGGATTTCGAATACCATTGTAACTGAATAAAACAGCTTGAGCTATTTCAAGCAAGATAAAATGGATAGAGAGATTGAAATACTTATAAAAGATTTTTATAATAAAAAAAAAGAAAATAGAAATATATATCAGTCAAAAAGGAAGCTTATAATCATTGCCTATTCGATTTTTTTACTTTGAATTCTTTTTTTTTCAAATAATATTTGAAAAGGAATCATATTGAGTAAAATACCTTCGAGCTTGCACCCATGATGCTTTTTCTATCTTTTCTAGATTGATTTTTACTTTAGTATGCGAATTGACTGGATGAGTGATTGCAAGATCTTTGCCATACTTTATAAAGATTTGCCTTGCTGTAGTTCGATGCTTATGAGCAAGAGTTTTAGCGCATGAGATATATAGAGTGTGCTTTATTCGCTGTAAAATATCTTGATTAAAAGCTGGACCCCAATAACTGCCAATTTGAGAAATAATATTATTAAAAGTAGAAACAATCAACCAATCTTGTTCTGATGCCCAGTCTTTCTTTGGCATCGGATGGCCAGAATTATCACAAAATCCTTCTAAACTTAGACTAGTAAGCATCTTTTCCAAAGGCAACTCAAATTGCAAATCGAAACGATTATTGAGTAGTATTCTATAACCTGCAAAAGAAACAGAGTTGGCATAAAGATTGATAAGTTTTGCCTTGTTCACCTCAGATCTTAACATTAATCGTTCGTTAAAAAACTGATGGACTTGAAGAAATAAAGCTTTTATAAGCGAAATAGGCCCATTTGTTCCAATCATCCAGCTGCCTGCATGCCGCACATATACTATCTTTGTTACAAAATGCTTGAAGAGGCTTTTTTCTCTTGTATTGAGATTTCTTGACGAATGTTGTAATATAAATGGTATAAATTGAAATTCTATTTTTTTGTTTCCATGTTGTATCCAAAATAAAAGCATATCAAGTTCATAAAAATAGATATTATTGAAAAAAATAGAAAAACGAGTGATTGCTATCTGAAACCAATAAGGAGATGAATTGCCTTGTTTACTATTGAATATTGAAATCAATATACGCAAAAAAAAAGGATCTTGCACCCGTTTTTGAAGCAAGTTTGTGAAATTTTGCAAGAGTCCTTGGCAATTTTGAAAATCTGCTTGAATAATCCATTTTACACTCTTCCAATCTTTACCTATGCGTTCAAATATGATATGAGAATTGAAATTTTCTTGATTCTTAAAAAGAAATGATCGAGAAAAAGACTTGTAATATAAATCAAAAATGATAAGAATTATTTCACAAAGTAAATATTTTTTTCTATAAGTTTGTTTATTGCTTGTATTCAATACATTTGATTTTTGAATCAATTCAATTGGATGAAAAGTCAAATCATTGAGAATAACAGATTGCTCATCAATCATGTTTTTGTAAAAGCAATGATTTTTTTCATGTACGAAAAGCCATAAATCTTCCTTACAGAGCAAAATATAAGAATCTTTGTCAAAAAGTCCTTGAGAATGTTTCTTTTTAAGGCGCATTCTATCAAGTTTTTTAAGTGCACTCATTTTTTGAGAAATCTAAGTTATTGAATAATCTGCACTCTATTCACCATTTATGTTCTTGGATAAGTGCTGTTTAGCATCCAAAAAAACAACCTTTTTCAATCTCAATTCAAAAAAGGTTTCATTCGTTTGTGAACTCTTCTGTCGTAAGTGAACCTTCATTTGAGGTTTTAATATCGAAATGTGGCTTTCTTTTGACAGCATAACTGATTGAATTTCTTGGCAATTGTGGAGACCGTAGACCTCTTTTTTGATACTTTTAGCCGTTTGAATGGCTTTCCCGCAGTATGCAACCTCTTTTCTCAATGAAAGAGCATTTCAATGCACGAGATAAACATTGAAAGATACTACAAATGTTTTTTTTTACAAAAAACACGCAAGCGTCCCAAGTCTCAGGTTGTATCTTAGATTCAAGTTGTCTAACTTTAGTCGTATCTCCCTACCTTTGCAGAGATTTTCAAAACACAATAAGGTTTTTCTCTGACTTTCACCATGCTTCAGTCCCTTACTAAGTCAATTCGGCCTAGCCCAACAAAGGAAACCTATGTTGAAACAGTCTGATATTCACTTGTTAAACAAAGACCTCCTGGTCCTTGTCTTCCGGTCAGGTGTTAGGCTTATGCATATTGGTTGCAATGCAAGCTAGGTTCGCCTAGCAGCGCCAAGAAGAGATTCAGTTCGCACTCTCGTAAGGGCCGCCGTTGTAAAGCCATTCATCAAGGGAAGCAGCCTCCCAGATAGGGTAGAAGTGAAGACCAATGGCAGCAGAGGTAGGGATAATAGCACCAGAGATGATGTTGTTACCATACAGCAAAGAGCCAGAAACAGGCTCACGGATACCATCGATGTCCACAGGAGGAGCAGCGATGAAGGCAATAATAAACACGGAGGTTGCAGTCAATAGGGTAGGGATCATTAGAACACCAAACCAACCGATGTAAAGGCGGTTTTCAGTGCTGGTAACCCATTCGCAGAAGCGGCCCCATAGGCTAGCGCTTTCACGTCTCTCTAGAGTAGCGGTCATAGTATTCTTGGTTTGTAAGGGTATGAGGGTTGCACCCAGGCTTTTTCACAACCTGTTACTATTCAGTATAGCCTCTCTACCCCAAAGTGTCAACCTAAGCTTTTTTCTACAAAACATCTATATTCGATATAAAATCTCTAAAAATTCAATTTTTCAAACTTTTTCAAACAAAGTATTTCAAATTGCGGGGATTCCTCGCGATTTGGCAAACTGATAAGCCTAATCCTCATTTGCATTGCGTAAGGGGTCTCTGATCTTTAATAAATATCAATCATCGAACCAAAAGCAATTGATTCTTTTGCTTTATCGTACTTCTATAAATTGAAAAAGCTCGAACGAAGAAAACATATTGAATTGAGCTGAATCAAGTTTAGAATTCTTTAAGAACCTTTTCAAACTTATAGAAGGTTCAGCCCGTTGCATCAGAATGCAACTTCCGCCATTCATTCAAACATATAAACAGAAATGATTCTTTTTTGACTTCCAAAACTCGTTCCAAGCCAACGGAAAAGCTTTATTGATTTCATTTGATTACTAATCCGAGTCAATATATAGCCAACCATCATCTGCTTTGTAAACAGTGACTCAGCAGTTGAGTCTGATAACTTTGAAAAACGAAAATCCTGCAAAAAAGAAGACCTTGAAAGATAGGAAAGCCCAAAAAATCAAAAATTTTGGATCTCATAGAAATAAAAAAAAATAGCAAAAAGATTCGTATGAAAAAGTTAAGACTTGATAAAAAGCAGCTGGCAAATATTCAACTTTGTAACGACTGCATAGCTCTTGGGTAATCTGAAATCGGGGAAAGCTGATGCCTAACTCTAATCCTACGTCGTCCATATCTCGATCTATTGCATTATCGATAGGCAATTGTCAACCCAATTCTTTTCTTCAAAAAAAAAGTGTTTTTTTGAAATCTCATAAAAAAACCTCATCCTATCACTTAGGATAGGAGAGGATAATCGACTGTCATGGACTACCAACTTGACTTGGTCACACCAGGAAGATTCCCTAAATGTGCCATCTTACGAAGTACATGCCTAGAAACTCCAAAGTCCCGATAGTAACCTCTTGCACGCCCTGTTATGAAACAACGACGACGTAAGCGACTCGGGGAGCTATCGCGTGGAAGCGCTAACAGAGACTTGTAAAGCTCCCAACGTTTTTCAAGTGTTATTTCGTGCCGAACCTTTTGCAAAAGAAGATGTCGTTGTGATCGATGCTTTGCAATAAGAAGTTCTCGTTTCTTATCTCTCTGGACAAGGCTTTTTTTCGCCATGTTAGTGATTCAAATAAAAAAGTGAATGGGAAGAGGTGAGTGAAAGAAAAGGAATTCGCTTTGCCGCCTCTTTTGAAAGAGGCGGAACAAATCAAAAACCCTTTTAGCCAAACTTGCCAGAGGTTGAAGCAATCAAGAAAGCAGCATATGTAAAGATATAGCCTACTGAGAAATGCGCAAGCCCAACAAGCCTAGCTTGAACAATAGAGAGAGCAACAGGCTTATCTTTCCATCGCACAAGATTTGCAAGGGGGGTGCGCTCATGAGCCCATGCAAGAGTTTCAATGAGTTCTTGCCAATAGCCACGCCATGAGATCAAGAACATAAATCCAGTCGCCCAAACAAGGTGTCCAAAAAGAAACATCCATGCCCAAACAGAAAGACTATTCATTCCAAAAGGATTGTAGCCGTTAATCAATTGAGAGGAATTCAGCCAAAGGTAATCTCTAAGCCATCCCATCAAATAAGTAGAAGACTCATTAAACTGTGCTACATTGCCTTGCCAGAGAGTAAGATGCTTCCAATGCCAGTAAAAAGTGACCCAACCAATGGTATTAAGCATCCAAAAAACAGCCAGATAAAAAGCATCCCAAGCAGAGATATCACAAGTACCGCCTCGTCCTGGCCCATCACAAGGGAAGCTATAACCGAATTCTTTTTTATCAGGCATGAGCTTGGATCCACGGGCATCTAAAGCACCTTTTACAAGAATAAGAGTTGTTGTATGAAGGCCCAAAGCAATAGCATGGTGAACTAAGAAGTCCCCTGGCCCAATTGTAAGAAAAAGAGAATTTCCGTTACTGTTGATGGCTTCAAGCCAACCTGGTAGCCAGAGGCTCTGTCCTGCGGACAAAGCGGGACTTTGAGAAGAGGAAAGAAGAACATCAAAGCCATAGAGTGCCTTGCCATGAGCTGCTTGGATCCATTGTGCAAAGACTGGCTCAATAAGGATTTGTTTCTCAGGAGTTCCAAAAGCTTGCATCACATCATTGTGCACATAAAGCCCAAGAGTATGAAAGCCAAGAAAGAGACTGGCCCAGCTTAGATGCGAAATAATTGCCTCTTTATGCTCCAGCATCCGAGCCAACACATTGTCTTTATTCTGTTCAGGGCTATAGTCTCGAATAAAGAAAATGGCGCCATGGGCAAAAGCTCCTACCATCAAGAACCCTGCAATGTATTGATGATGAGTATACAAAGCTGCTTGAGTAGTAAAGTCTTGTGCTAGAAAAGCATAAGCGGGCAGAGAATAGGTATGCTGAGCAACAAGAGAGGTGATAACGCCCAAGGAGGCTAAAGCAAGCCCTAGTTGAAAATGAAGAGAATTGTTTAATGTATCAAACAGACCTTGATGCCCACGGCCTAGACCTCCGGCTGGGGGACGATGTGCTTCAAGGATCTGCCTCATGCTGTGGCCAATCCCAAAGTTGGTTCGATACATGTGTCCAGCAAGAATAAAGAGCACAGCAATTGCTAGGTGATGATGAGCAATATCTGTAAGCCAAAGGCTTTGAGACTGTGGATGAAAACCTCCAAGAAAAGTCAGTAAGGCTGTGCCTGCTCCTTGGCTAGAGCCGAAGAGATGCTCAGCAGAGTCGGGAGATTGGGCGTAGGCAGCCCAGTTGCCAGCAAAGAATGGTGCTAATCCTGCTGGATGAGGAGGAGTTGTAAGGAAGTTGTCCCAACCTATATGCTGTCCTCTAGACTCAGGGATAGCCACATGCACCAAGTGTCCGGACCAGGCTAAAGAGCTTACACCAAAGAGGCCTGCTAAGTGGTGATTCAGCCTAGACTCAGCATTTTTAAACCAAGAAACACTAGGACTCCAGCGTGGCTGAAGATGAAGCCAACCGCCTAAGAGTGCAATAGCGGCGAGGCCAAGCAAAAAGAGAGCACCCGTATAGAGTTCTAAGTTGGTTCGAAGTCCAATGGTGTACCACCATTGATAAACGCCTGAATACGCAATATTGACAGGGCCTGAAGCTCCCCCTCTTGTGAAGGCTTCGACAGCAGGTTGACCGAAATGAGGATCCCAAATTGCATGCGCAATTGGACGAACATGAAGTGGATCTCGTCCCCAGGCTTCAAAATTGCCCTGCCAAGCAACATGAAAAAGATTCCCAGAGGTCCACAAAAAGATGATCGCTAGTTGACCAAAATGGGAAGCAAATACTTTTTGGTAAAGGCTTTCCTCTGTAATTCCATCATGACTTTCAAAATCATGGGCAGTAGCAATACCAAACCAAATACGACGGGTGGTGGGGTCCTGGGCTAGACCCTGACTGAACGTTGGAAATCTTGCTGCCATAGTGCTTATTCGCTCCTCCTATCCACTATCCAACTGCAATAATGCGTGCAAGGAAGAAGGCCCATGTTGTAGCAATCCCTCCTAACAAATAATGAGCAACCCCAACGGCTCGGCCTTGCACAATACTCAAGGCTCTTGGCTGAATGGACGGGGCCACTCTCAGCTTGTTATGAGCCCATAGAATGGATTCAATCAGCTCTTGCCAATAACCACGTCCACTGAATAGGAACATCAGGCTAAATGCCCATACAAAGTGAGCCCCCAAGAAAAGAAGACCATACGCTGAGAGAGAAGACCCATAGGACTGAATCACCTGAGAAGCTTGGGCCCATAAGAAATCACGAAGCCATCCATTGATAGTGATTGCACTTTGAGCAAAATTCCCGCCCGTAATATGGGAAACACCCTGAGGGGTGACTGCTCCCCACACATCTGATTGAAGTTTCCAGCTGAAGTGAAAGATTGCTACCGAGATTGAATTGTACATCCAGAACAAACCAAGAAATACGTGATCCCAGCCAGAGACTTGACAAGTGCCTCCACGGCCTGGACCATCACAAGGAAATCGAAAGCCTAGATTTGCCTTGTCTGGAATGAGACGCGAACTACGGGCAAACAACACGCCTTTGAGCAAGATAAGCACAGTGACGTGGATGGTAAAAGCATGAATATGATGCACAAGGAAGTCTGCGGTGCCAAGAGGGATTGGGGTCATAGCAACCTTTCCTCCCACCGCGACCAACCCTTCTCCCCAAGTTAGGCTCGTACTTGCTCCTGCGTTTGGAGCAGTCAAACCTGGGGCTAAGCTATGGATACGTTGTACCCATTGAGCCAGCACAGGTTGTAACTGAATGCCTGTATCTGAGAACATGTCTTGAGGACGTCCCAGAGCACTCATAGTATCGTTATGGATATAGAGACCAAAGCTATGGAAACCAAGAAAGATACATACCCAGTTTAGATGCGAAATAATAGCATCTCTATGACGAATGACTCGATCTAACAAATTATTGTAATGAGTTGCAGGGTCATAGTCGCGCACCATAAAGATAGCAGCATGAGCTGCTGCACCAACAATGCAAAATCCACCAATCCACGTGTGATGAGTGAACAAAGAGAGTTGAGTTGGGTAATCGGTTGCGAGGTAGGGGTAAGGGGGCATCGAGTACATGTGATGAGCCACAATAATGCTCAGCGAACCCAACAATGCTAAGTTGATTGCTAACTGTGCGTGCCAGCTGGTGGTTAAAGTTTCGTACAACCCACGATGGCCCTCTCCGGTAAGAGGCCCTCGATGAGCCTCTAAGATTTGGCGAGTGCTATGGCCTATGCCCCAATTTGTCCGGTACATATGCCCAGCTACCAAAAAGAGCACGGCAATTGCCAAGTGATGGTGCGCTGTATCTGTAAGCCACAACCCACCCGTTACTGGGTTCAATCCACCACGGAAGGTTAAGAAGTCAGAATAACTTGCCCAATCTAAGGTAAAGAAAGGAGAGAGACCTTTCTCAAAGCTTGGGAATAAAGATGTCATTAAGCTTCTGTTCAGCAAGAATTCGTGAGGAAGAGGAATCTCTTTCGGATCCACACCAGCGTCCAGCAGCTTGTTGACTGGTAATGAGATGTGGACTTGGTGACCGGCCCATGATAAAGAACCAAGACCTAGAAGTCCTGCCAAATGGTGATTGAGCATTGACTCAACATTCTGGAACCACTCCAAACGTGGTGCTGACTTATGATAGTGGAACCAGCCTGCAAAGAGCATCAAAGCTGCCATTACCAGCCCGCCAATCGCTGTTGCATATAGCTGAAGCTCCGTAGTAATCCCACTTGCACGCCATAATTGAAAAAACCCAGAGGTGATCTGAATGCCTTGAAAACCCCCGCCTACATCCCCGTTTAAGATCTCTTGACCGACAATCGGCCATACAACTTGAGCACTCGGCTTAATATGAGTAGGATCACTTAACCATGCTTCATAATTCGAAAAACGAGCGCCATGGAAGTACATCCCACTAAGCCATAGAAAGATCACTGATAATTGACCAAAGTGAGCACTAAACACCTTTCGTGAGATGTCTTCAAGATCACTTGTCTGGCTGTCAAAGTCATGAGCATCTGCATGCAGATTCCAGATCCATGTCGTTGTAGCAGGACCTTTTGAGAGAGTCCGAGAGAAATGGCCTGGTTTTGCCCATCGCTCAAAGGATGTCTTTACGGGATCTCGTTCGACTACAACTCTTACTTCTTGTTTTGGAGGGCTTATTGTCATCGAGATTTCTCCTCTCTTCAGACGACACAAACAAACACGCGGCTTGCATTCAATCCATTGACCCTGACACCAACACAGACAGCAAACACACAGAGTCTTTGCCTATCCGATAGCCTGGTGCTAGAACAGTTGCCAGTCAGCAGTCATCTGAAGCAAGAACGCACACATCTATTATCGCACATCTCGAGCATGATGCCTACATCCACACAGTGCAACTGGGACCAAACCATTAAACATAAAATCTACTCTGATTTTGGTTGGTTCAATAAACGCATAATTTTTGGTGGAACACCCTTTGTTGGAATAGCTGGTTCGAAATAAACCATTTCGTTTTCGTTAGTGCTGCCAGTAGTAGACAAACCGTCATCTATCCCAGCCATGTTGTGACGATTCTGTGGTTCAGAAGGCTTCTTACCTGTAATTCTTGTATATCTTTGATTATAAGGGGCTTCCTCAGGATTTTGCTTATCAACGTATTTTACTAAGGTCTCATTATCTATGGATTTATTAGCGAGATTAACTGCTTCTGCGATTAAGGAAATTGAGTTTTTTTGATAATTGTGCACAAATTGATAATAATCCTTATCAACTTGATAATAATCGTAATTAGTTCTCCAATTAGTTCTCCAAAAGTTAACTCTACCAGGTTTACGATTGAAATGAGGATTCGTCTCTACCTCAAACAAGTCAGAATTGAGCTTACTGAAAAAAATTGCTTCAATCCCATTGAATTTATACTCTAGAAATTTAGCAGCATAGCTAGATACTTGAAGAGGCAAATAACAATGTGGAACTTTTATGAAATCATTAAACAAGGCATAGAGATCACCTGCAAGAGACTCTTTGAGTTTTTTAGATACTTTTTTCTTTTCTCGTTCAGCTAATATATATCTTTTTTGCTTGTAAGCAGGCCATTCATTTGCACCTACAATACTAGATAAATAGTGCTGGTCTTTGACCATGTTATACTTCCACCTCGTTAGAGTGGCATCATTTTCTCTAAAGTCGATTGTAAAAAGACCCCATACCGCACAGTATTCTTGATGAATTATCATCACCTCTCCAGGTGAAAACTCTTTTTTTAGAGTGACGTTGTCGTAATGGCAGAAATTTCTTAAACCGTAATTTAACTGTGAAAACTCTTCTCTTAAAGTTTGTTTGCAGTCTACGAGTGGCGTAGAAATGGTTGCGTATAGAAACTGAATGTGTGGATCTGTTATATAGCTAGTCAGGTCAATTTTCATAACATTTTTATCAAAAAAATTTACAACTATCTTTTTTCCTGCCTTAAATACTGGTTTAGCTATAGGAAAAATGTCACCGGGTGCTGGCATTGGGATGCCAAATTTAGGGTCAGGCTGAGAAGCGCGAATAATTAATGAGTTTTTTCGCGCTTTACTTTTCGAACTCAAAAGCGTTTCATAGCGAGCACGAAAATCAGAAGCGAGAAGATCTGAATCGCTAGTTGATCCTGAAATGTCTCCTAAACTATGACAAGAAGAAAATTCTGAGCTTTTACTTTTATTAGAAAGAAAGCCATGTTTGGAAGCCGATATGTCACCTTCTTGCGAGCGAGAAGATGGGAATTGTTTTTGAGTAGAGGCAGATACTGGCGTAGGAGTTACAGCATGACTCGGCTTTGAAAAAACTAAGAAAGAAGCAATCGAAAACCCCAAAAAAAAAAAAGTAGAAGTAAAAATATAAATAAAAAATCGAGTCGACTTGATTTTTTTTGTTTCTCTGGTTGTTTTTTTTTTGGTACTCTAAAAAAGTTTTTTGATTAGCATCCGAAAAAATTGGTTGTTCCTCAATAGACTCTTTTTTTAAGCCTACTTCGTCTTGCGACATATTGTCAGAACTGCTTTCTTGACTATTCATAGCTTGTTTTAAAGGGTAGTTTTTTTAATTTCCATTATACCTTTCATTAGATGTTTTATCAAACAAAGGCACGTTCCACGAATAACACAAATTTTTGATTAAATCAATCGTGTTACTGTCTAATGCAACGCTGGCAACTTTCCCTAAAAGTCGAGTTGCCAGGCTAGTAAAAAGGCTTATGACCTCAAATTGATTCGAAACTTTTTTTGAGACCTAAGGTTTTAGAGGGATGATCCTAAACCAGAATAGGCCCCATAAAAAAACACCCCTACCAGGGTAATGACGGCTAGGCCAGCCACTGTGCCAACTAGCCACAGGGGAATCCTTCCAGTGGTTCCAGTGTTGGACATTCTCTCTCCTTGTTTTTGGTATTCACTCAAAGCGGTAACTTTTTATCTATAGCTAGCGCAAACCATAGCCTATGAGGCTATCTTAGCAGGCTAGTTAAAAAAATAGTTTGAAAACAAGATCGCAAGCACAAAAATAAGAAGAAGCCCCCAGTAGAGACTTGTCCGATTGAGCTCCACGGTCTGCTTGTTTGGATTAGGCTCGGTCATGTCGATGCTCCTATAGGTTTTTTAACGCTGGATGAATTGCATTGCAGTAATTGCTCCAAGGAAAAACACCGTAGGAACAGCCAAAGCGTGCACCGAGAGCCATCGGACAGTAAAGATTGGATAAGAACTGTTATCGATAGTCACAAATGCCTCCTAAATTCCTTTGGTAAAGCCGTTAATTTGTTCTAAAGAGCCAAAACGATCAGTCACTAAGGGAACTTCTTGACGATCTTCTGTAAAATACTCATTTGGACGAGGGCTTCCAAACACATCGTAAGCCAAGCCAGTACTTACAAAAAGCCAACCAGCAACAAAAAGAGAAGGTATGGTAATGCTATGAATAACCCAATAGCGAATACTTGTAAGAATGTCTGCAAAGGGGCGTTCCCCAGTGTTTCCCGACATGAGAGCCTCCTTTCTTAGATTACTCCTTGTAGATGGAGCGGCTAAATTGGGTAGATCAGTGCACACAAACTTTGTGCAGCACATAGTAACCTTTCCCTGCACCATCATTATACCACTAAAGCATATGAATCACAAAAATATTTGATAACAGTGCTCTTAAAAAGCAGAGAAAGCTCCACCTAAGTAATCTATTACCTCCTTAGCCAATGGATGAGTATTAATAATCGTATCCCACTGATAAGTGTGCTCAGGACAATTCGACCCACAACGAATACCCAACATATAGGTATGAAAATGAGAACCAAATATTAAATTTGGTTTTATATGAACGCACGCTTTTTTGCTTGTTATAAGAAATAAATAAGTGAAATTCTTTTTTCTATCCGTAAGAACTATAAATCCAAAAAAGCATATGTTTGCTTGTAAAGAAAATAAGCCACACTTTTGCGTTTGCGACAACAGCCTGTCTTCTAGAAATCGAAAAAGAAAAATATTTCGATGAAATATTGGCTTATAATAGCTTCTATGCAAAACAAAAATATGCAAAACAAAAAAGTTCTTTTTTAAAAGAAAAAATTGTTGTTTGGCACACCTAAATAGACAGGGCCTATTGATCCTCATAGTTCCTGATTGTACTCAACTGTGAGTACTTTGATTGTAAAGTTCCTTGCAAAAAGTTGACTAACTTAGGCTTTGAGCAAAAAGGACGAATGCTTGGTTTATTTTTTTGAAATAGGAAGAATCAATTTCTTTTTAGCAAACTAAATAATTTTAAAAGTTCATCTCAGCAAGCTGAACTTTTTCAAATTGCTTTTTCTTCAAAACCAAGAAAATTTGAGCAATCACAACAGAACCAAAAAATAGAATCAAGCCAGTAAGCCTCGTAGGATCTTGTAAAACAACTTCCGCGTCAGCCTGACCAAAACCACCAACATTTGGGTTATTTGTAAGAGGTTGATCAGCCTTAATACTATCGCCTTGCGATACAATCAATGTAGGCCCAGATGGCACTACATCTACCACTTTAGCTCCATCAGCAGCTTCAATTGTTACTTCAAAACCTCCCTTATCGCGACTAGAAATTTGAGTAATTGTCCCAGTTGAAGACGCACTATATACAGTATTGTTGCTTTTACTTCCGTTAGGATAAATTTGTCCTCGTCCTCGATTCCCACCAACATGAAAGCTATATTTTAAAAAGTATGCACCTTTCTGAGTCGTTGGGTCAGGAGATAAGATCGGAAATACAATCTCTTGGTATTTTTTTCCTGGTAAAGGTCCTACAACAAGTATATTCTTACGTTCAGAATTGTAGGGTTGAAAAGCTAAATTTCCTACTTTTTCTTTAAGCTCGGGAGAAAGTCTTTCGGGAGGTGCTAGTTGAAACCCTTCAGGCAGTACAAGAACAGCCCCTACATTTAACCCTCCTTTTTTGCCGTTGCCTAACACTTGTTTAGCTTGTAAATCATAAGGAATTTTTACTACAGCTTCAAATACTGTATTGGGAAGAACAGATTGTGGAACTTCAAGATCTACTGGCTTCTTTGCCAAATGACAGTTAGCACAAACAATTCGACCAGTTGCCTCTCTAGGATTTTCATATCCTTGCTGAGCAAAAACAGGATATGCATAAGAAAAGCTAGGCAAACCTAGTAAACTTACAATGGAAATAAAAAAAAGAAAGGTTTTGAACAAAAAACTTTTATGATGGAGCATTTGTTGGATAAATGTATCAATGATCCTCCCCTGCGCCTAGAGACTAAGCTCACCCCTTACCTCATGGTACCTGTAGACGGAACAAAGGAGAAGGAAGATTATTCACTCATTGTATGGTAAGTTACCACAATAGAGGGAGATACGCGATTAAGATGACGAAAGATCCAATACTTAAAGACTGTATCTACAATGACTGGAAAAGTAGAAACAAAAAGAGAAACAACATATTGGTTTGGAGCAAAACCAAGATATGTCATAAAAGATTCAATTAATATTTCCCATCCATGAGGAGAATGAAAGCCTATTAATAAATCTGTGAAAAGCAAAATTAAAAAAGCTTTCATAGTATCGAGGAGATAGGATCTTTTTATCCTCCTCTTATTGAACCGGACGTGAAACGAATATAAGTTTCATACGGCTCCGTCACTAGCATTCAATTGAAAATGATCTGTTAATAAAAAACCTTCTTATTCATGCTAGAGAAGAAAAATATAAAGTACTTTATTTATTCTATTTTTTTCTTTATCTCCATAGACAATATTTTCCATGGAAATGAACTTTTCTATATTTTGCAGCTTTCAATTTTTTTAATAAGGTCAAGCTTGTACACCTTCTAAAATCACAAGACTTCGCTATTGAGCATTAGCAAGCACTTTCGTTAAAAATTTCCACTTCATTTGAGATATAATCTACAAGATGATTCATATTGCTTATTTATTTTTACTACCTTTTAAAACTTAAAAAAGTGACACTAGCTGTAATAGCCCGCTCCTCAGCGACCTTTTTAGTTTCACTATAGCTAAGAAAGCTTGCTGCAAATAGGTTAAAAGACGCACACTCAAGCTATAAAACAGCTCATATATTAATGAATAAGACAAAACTTGATAATTTTTGTTTTGACTTTCGAACCGAGCACGTGCCAAATAGAACACTCGGCTCACAAGAATGACTTTCTTGTAAAAGAATACAAGATTTTCATTTTGGCCCGAAAACTTATTGGGCTCTACCAGTCTTTTAAACCGATATAACTGTTTAAAGATTAGGGTGATTTTTCACAATATCTGTTCTACTTAAAAATTTGACTAAAACTTGTGGAACATTTTTAAATAAAGTAAACCGGAACGCTCTCTCTGGGCCGGCTAATATCCACCTGCACGCTATCAAAAATAGCAAAGCAATAAACAATCTAGTTTAAAGAAAAGTTAATAAATAACAAAAACTGAATTGTGACATCAAAAGTTTTAAAGTTTTGAAAAACTTTAAATAAATCAATGCATGCTACTGTCCCAAAAACTTTTTGTGATTGGTTAGCATTTTTTCATTTTTATAAAACCCACAAACTTTGACAGCACGCATTTGAGCAAGAGATACTTTTCTTCGGCTAAATGCAAGTAATAAAAGCAATGTACAAACAAAAATCCCATCAGTACAAAGTTGCACTAAAGCTTGGATACTATAATCATTAGTACCTGCTACAAGTTGTAATGCTCTTTCATGAATTGTATTTATAAAAAGAGATAGAGGAACCTCAGATGAATAAGCCATAAGTAAATCAAGCCATGCAGTGTCCTCTAATTTTTGAAGTTCTTCAAGTGCTTTTTGTTCTTGAAAAGAATTAAGAAAAAGTTGTCGTTGTCCTGTATTCCACCAATGCGAAAGAATGGGCTTAAAAAAAAAAAATTTAAAAATTTTTTGAGATAACCAGGGAAAAAATAACAAATGACCCAAAAATTGAAATGAAGCTATCGCTTGGTAACGAATAAGTTTAAACTCTTGCATAAGCAAAGGTTCGGCGTCAAGATCCAACTCGGTTTGTAAACGTGAAAACGTTCGAGCAATTGATCTAGGAATAAGCCCAATTGGTTCATCAGCCGTGAGACTATTTATTTTAAGAGGTTGTTGAGAAGTTTCTGTTGATTGATTCATTTCCCATACAATCCCTTCAATAAACCAAAGCTTGTTTTGAAAAGTAAGTTGTTTTTGTTCTATTTGAAACCAAAACAACCTTTCAAAACGAAGTAGGCTTTGCTCCATTTCATCTAAAGCTTGTTCTCGGATAGTATCTAAATAAAGTCTTAAAGTCTGAAACTGATCATAGGTTAGATGTGGTGCATTTTGATAACGAATATACACTCTTTCAATTTCTTGAATCTGGCGCACCGCCGTACAAGCTATTTCTAATTCTTCATCTAAAAAACGTATAACCCAGCCACGTAATACAGAAAGACCAGTTTGTACTTTGCTCATCGTCAGAATAAAATAAAAAAGAGACGTATTAAAAATAAAAGACTAAAAAATTTTAGATGTACTAAATAATTATTGAATCGATTTTTTCAAGGAAATGAGAAGACGGCGAGTCGGAGATAGATTCTCTCCGACTCATGTAAATGATTGAATTTCTAGTTCAAAGGCTCCATAGAGAGAACTGGTTCAGTATCGCGATCAATACCTTTTTCAAAACCGGCAGCAGCAGCACGTGCTCTACCTGCATGCCAAAGGTGACCAATAAAGAAAAAGAACCCAAGTACAAAGTGTGAAGTAGAAAGCCAACTCCGTGGAGACACATAGTTGACTGCATTAATTTCTGTAGCAACGCCGCCAACTGAATTGAGAGAGCCTAGAGGTGCATGAGTCATATACTCTGCAGAACGTCGTTCTTGCCAAGGTTGAATATCTCTTTTTAATTTTCCTAAATCAAGACCATTAGGACCACGTAGAGGCTCAATCCAAGGAGCGCGAAGATCCCAAAAACGCATAGTTTCGCCACCAAAAATGATTTCTCCTGTAGGAGATCGCATTAAGTACTTACCTAAGCCAGTAGGACCTTGAGCTGAACCAACGTTTGCCCCAAGTCTTTGATCTCGAACTAGAAAAGTGAAAGCTTGAGCTTGAGATGCCTCAGGTCCTGTAGGTCCATAGAATTCACTAGGGTATGCTGTGTTGTTAAACCAAACAAAACAGCATGCAATAAAGCCCATTACAGACACAGCACCAAGGCTATAGGAAAGGTAAGCCTCTCCAGACCAAACGAGTGCACGACGTGCCCATGCAAAAGGCTTTGTTAAGATATGCCAAATACCACCAAGGATACAAATAGATCCAAGCCAAACATGACCTCCGATAATGTCCTCAAGGTTGTCTACGCTTACAATCCAACCTTCTCCGCCAAAAGGAGATTTTAAAAGATAACCAAACACTACAGCAGGGCTAAGTGTTAAATTAGTAATCTTCCGCACTCCGCCCCCTCCAGGAGCCCATGTATCATAAATACCGCCAAAAAATACGGCTTTTCCTACAAGTAAGAGAGCACCAGCTCCTAGCAAAAGAAGATGAATCCCAAGAATGGTTGTCATCTTGTTTTTATCTTTCCATGAATAACCAAAGAAAGGAAATGATTCTTCAAGAGTTTCGGGACCTAGAATGGCGTGATAAACACCCCCAAATCCAAGAACTGCAGAAGAAATAAGATGAAGTACACCAGATACAAAATAAGGAAATGTATCAACAACTTCTCCACCTGGGCCAACTCCCCACCCAAGTGTAGCAAGATGAGGCAATAGAATCAAGCCTTGTTCATACATAGGTTTTTCGGGGACGAAATGAGCTACCTCAAAAAGATTCATAGCTCCTGCCCAGAATACGATTAGGCCAGCGTGAGCAACATGAGCTCCTAAAAGTTTACCGGATAAGTTGATAAGTCGAGCGTTTCCAGCCCACCAAGCAAAGCCAGTAGACTCTTGATCACGACCGCCTAGGGATAGAGTTCCATTAAAGAGCGTTTCCACGTGGTAGGACCTCCTCAGGGAATACAAGATTTTCATGAGGCTGATCTTGAGCGGCCATCCAGGCTCGGATACCCTCATTTAGAAGAATGTTTTTTGTATAAAAAGTTTCAAATTCAGGATCTTCTGCAGCTCGAATCTCTTGGGATACAAAATCATATGCTCTAAGATTTAGAGCAAGACCTACTACACCAATTGCGCTCATCCAAAGCCCAGTTACAGGAACAAAAAGCATAAAGAAATGAAGCCATCGTTTGTTCGAAAAAGCAATACCAAAGATCTGAGACCAGAAACGGTTTGCAGTAACCATGGAATATGTTTCTTCGGACTGTGTGGGGTTAAAGGCACGGAAAGTGTTCGCACCATCTCCATCTTCAAACAAAGTGTTTTCCACAGTTGCGCCATGAATTGCACAGAGAAGAGCAGCTCCGAGTACACCAGCCACACCCATCATATGAAAAGGATTAAGTGTCCAGTTATGGAAACCTTGAAAAAATAAAATAAAACGGAAGATTGCTGCAACTCCAAAACTTGGAGCAAAGAACCAACCTGATTGGCCAAGAGGATAAATTAAGAACACAGATACAAAAACTGAAATAGGTCCAGAAAAAGCAATAGCGTTATAAGGTCGCAATTGCACAGAGCGAGCCAATTCAAATTGGCGAAGCATGAATCCAATCAAGCCAAAAGCACCATGCAAAGCTACAAAAGTCCAAAGACCACCTAGTTGACACCAACGAGTAAAATCTCCTTGAGCTTCAGGCCCCCACCATAGTAAAAGAGAATGAGCCAAGCTGTTAGCTGGGGTTGATACGGCAGCAGTCAAAAAGTTGCAGCCCTCAAGGTAAGAGCTTGCCAACCCATGAGTATACCATGATGTTACAAAAGTTGTTCCGGTAAGCCAACCGCCAAGAGCAAAATAAGCACAAGGGAACAAAAGTAAACCTGACCAACCAACAAATACAAATCTGTCACGACGAAGCCAGTCATCTACAGTCTCAAATAAACCTTTTGGCTCCGAAGGGGACTTTCCAATAGAGATAGTCATAGTCAATTTATAGCCTATTTCGCTACTCTAAATTTGCTTTGCAATTTTACTTCTTTTCTGCCACCTACGTTTTCGATCAAATAGAATACATAATATTTGATTTGTTGTGTAGAAATATAAAATGAAACTATTTTATCAAAATACAGATTATGTTTATTTATACACATCAGAAAATATATTTTTTTTCGTTTTTTAAAAAATCGAAAAAAACAAACGAAAACTTTTTTTAGATAAAGTATCAGACAAAGGCATCTATTTGTAAAAAGTTCTAAAGTTTTTTAGAACATTTATTTGTTCTATTAATTTACAACAAAAAATAGTCTACCTCTACTTAGTTACTTTATTTTAAAAAGAAAAAATAAAAATAGAGTAATGTTTATTAATATAAGCAAAAAACAACATTTTTATTCAAGTATTTATTAAAATTTCTTAATATATTAAGTTTTCAGTAAATCATTAAAATTTGGGGCTATTTAAAATTTCAAAAAATAACTTATGGTTAAAATACAAACTTGATATTTCAGTTTGAATCGAATATACTTCAATTCAATTAGCGGAGTAGAGCAACTAGGTAGCTCGCAAGGCTCATAACCTTGAGGTTACAGGTTCAAATCCTGTCTCCGCCAATATGTTTCAATTGAAAGATGCATAAAAATGCAAAGCAAACGTTGTTAAAAATAGTAAAATCGATCGTTAAAAAAGCAGAAACAGAATATGAGCTATCAAGAATTACTTGGAAAATTACAAGCAAAAGAATGTAAACCCAGCATTCCAGTAATTGGGCCTGGAGATCTATTAAGGGTAGGAGTATTAATTCAAGAAGGCAGTAAATCTCGAATCCAACCCTTTCAAGGTACAGTACTTGGAATTCATTCAAATCAAGCAAGTACAACACTTACACTACGACGGTTGGCACAAGTTGTAAATGTTGAAAGAGTGTTACTTCTTCATTCTGCAAAAATTGCAACTATTCAAGTGCTTCGTCGATATAAAATTCGCAGAAGTAAATTATACTACTTACGTTCATTTCATTCTAAAAAGAACCGCCTTAAGCAAAAATTATCATAAATTTTGTTTTATTTTAAACTGCATAACAAAAAAGAATGCATCCATGGCTGAACGGTGAAAGCGCCCAACTCATAATTGGAGAGTTAGCGGGTTCGACTCCTGCTGGATGCAAAATTCTTATTGTATTGAAATAACAAAACAATATTAAACCGTTAAATTTATTACTCTTTGTTAATAAAACCTACAAGCTGTTTTTAAACTCTGAAGAGAACTATACAAAATGTATTTGTATATATATAAATACTCTTGAATATTAAAGTAGGCTACTTAAAAAATACTAACAAAACTTTTAAAATTGTGGTGACATTTGGGAACAATCGCAAAGCAGTATTTTTTTTATTTTATGAAAGATATAACAATTTTACTCTTTTAGAGTTGCGCTTATAAACTTATTGTTAAAAACGATAGATTCTATTTCTATACAATGTTAATTATTTCTATTCTCATAAAAAAGATTGACAAAATAAAAACAAAATTTTTGATAGATATAGAAACACAAAAAGTGTATTGCCAAATAAAATCAAAGTTTGAAAAATCGACTTTGATGCAGAAATTTATATATGATTGAGTAACATCTATAGGGGTCAAAAGGATACAACATGAAAGTAGTTAGCCGCAAATTAAGGCTATTGCGCTCAAAAGCACAGAAAAATTATGTATGGGAATGGGAGAGACATAGTTGGAAACCTGGTCCTCAGAGACGTTTAGTCTCGGGTCAACATCGTAAAAAAGGACGTAATAATCGAGGTGTAATCACTAGCCGTCATCGAGGAGGAGGACACAAAAGAAAATACCGTCTTATTGAATTTCAACGTAAAAAATTTGACATTATTGGTCTTGTGACTACAGTTGAATATGATCCAAACCGAAGTGCCCCTATCAGTTTGGTTCACTATGAGGACGGAGAAAAAAGCTATGTTTTAGGATGTCGTGGATTGCGTAGAGGCGATCACTTAATTGCAAGTCCAAATGCCCCGATTGAAGCAGGGAATGCTCTTCCTTTAAGAAGTATTCCATTAGGAACAGCAGTACACAACATCGAGCTACAGCCTGGACAAGGAGGACAAATTGCTCGAGCAGCTGGTTCTTTAGCTTTACTAATTGCTAAAGAAGGGCTTTTTGCTGCTTTACGCATGCCCTCTGGTGAAGTTCGTTTAGTACCTCAGCGTTGTTATGCAGTAATTGGACAAGTAAGCTGGCACCCAGGTTGGGGTTTGCCTGCAAAAAAAGCAGGATGGAAGAGATGGATAGGTCGTCGTCCGAAAGTACGAGGAGCTGCAATGAACCCTGTGGATCACCCTCATGGTGGAGGAGAAGGGCGTGCACCTGTAGGCCGCAAAAGACCACTGACCCCATGGGGTTTTCCAACTTTAGGAAAACGCACTCGGGATCGTCATAAACACAGTAGTGTATTAATTTTGCGCCGACGCAAATCTGGTAAATCTGTTTTATAAAAAAACCAACGGTTGATTGAAGAGGTAGAAATGGCACGATCTTTAAAAAAGGGTCCTTTTGTTGCAGATCATCTTCTTAGCAAAATAAGGCGTTTGAATGCAAAGGGCGGAAAAGAAGTAGTAATAACATGGTCACGCTGTTCTACAATTCTTCCTCTCATGATTGGGCACACAATTGGTGTGCACAATGGAAGAGAACACATACCTCTGTTTATCACAGATGAAATGGTAGGACATAAATTGGGAGAGTTTTCTCCAACTCGTACCTTTCGTGGTCATCCTAAAGGAGATAAGAAATCACGTCGATAGTTTAGGGAGCTTTATATGGTTCGCATAAAGAATAATGAGCTAGACAAAAAAGCTGTGCTTCGGGGAGTAACAATGTCTCCTCATAAAGTACGTAGGGTTCTTGATCAAATACGAGGACGCACTTATCTTGACGCGCTACTTTTGCTTGAGTTTCTTCCTTACCGAGCAATGATCCCCATTTTAAAAGTAGTATATGCAGCAGGGGCCAATGCAAAAAATAATTTTGGATTAGAGAGAGCTGAACTTTATATAAGCAATGCTTGGGTTGATCAAGGACCTAAGATGCGGCGCTTTCGGCCCCGAGCACAAGGCCGAGCTTTCCCGATTAGAAAGCCTACTTGTAACATTACTATATTTGTTAGGCCTAAATAAATATAAAAAAATCTGATCAAAGAATGAAATAAAGAGAGATTCCTCTCTCAATTATTGATTTATATGACCATTCAATTGAATGAACAATGACACGGTTGCTGGATTGATCACATCTATACGTAATGCTAGTAAGAACCGAGAAAGAACAACCCAATATTCTGCTACAAAAGTTACAGAAAGCCTTTCTCAAATCCTGTATGAAGAAGGCTATCTTGAGCATTGGTTACGCATTCCTGGTAAAAAACCAAAAATTAGTCTTACACTTCGTTATAAAGGGAAAGATCGAGCGCCTTGCCTTACCGGTCTTCGAAGAATAAGCAAACCAGGCTTACGTGTCTACTTTAATCACAAAGAAATACCTGGAGTATTAGGAGGAGTAGGGATTGCCATCCTATCTACACCTGAAGGAATTATGACTGGAAAAAAAGCTAGAGAAAAGAAGATTGGGGGTGAAGTATTATGTTTTATTTGGTAATAAGTTGAAACTTCAAATCACTTGAGGTTCATTATTACTCGAGAAGAAATAATAAATAATTTAGTAACACACAAATTAATATGAAGGTACGTGCTTCAGTGCGTAAGATCTGTTTGCGATCTATTACCATGAGTGAGAAAATCTTTAAAGATAAATAATCCTAAAAAGATAAGATTATCCTAGACAAATTGCGGAGACGCAGTTCGTGGAAGCTAGGAAGAAAATGAGGCTTAAAAGCTAGTCATAAATCTGAAAGAATAATGGGGTGATCATAATTAACTAGCAACAAAGTACCGAAATAACTGCATATACAGATATATGCTTTTCCCTTTCTGTTAAACACTCTAAAGACTAGCATCCACAGAACCTGTTAGTTTAGGATTGAACAAGAACAAAGAGGGAACGGTACAAGCTAGGCTCCAAAATTCTCTAATTGCTGGCCCAGGCAAATTGATTAACATCCACTTTTTGGATGAAAGGAAGCAAACTCAACTCATAAGAAGTTCAAAGGTTTGCTGCTTTTTCTTAACTAGGTTTGTTAAAACCATTATGTAAAGAAGTAGGCCAGAGCCGGATGAGCAAAAAAAAGCTCATGTCCGGCTCTAAAAAGAAGGACAACTTTTCGATGTCCTATCTAAGCGAAAGTTGTCGTTTGATTCGAAGACGGGGAAAAGTTATGGTTCTCTGTAACAACCCTAAACATAAACAGAGACAAGGATAATATTTTATGCTTTTCTCATTACCCCCTTTTTTTTATTTTTTTATAAAGGGGGGATTAGAGAAAAAAAAGAAGACAAAAAAGGCTTCAATCAATAACAAAAAAATCATAGCAGATGGCCAGAACATTTAGAAAAATCAGCAATCGCAAGTCTAAGCGAAGAGTTCCTAAAGGTATTGTTCATATTCAAGCAACTTACAATAATACTATTGTAACTGTTACTGATTTACGTGGTGGAGTTTTATCTTGGTCTTCTTCAGGAGCCTGCGGATTTAAAGGACGCAAAAAGCGTACCCCATTTGCAAGTCAAATGGCGACTGAAAGTGCAGTAAGACGCTCTCTTGATCAAGGTTTAAAACAAGCTGAAGTCCTAATGAGTGGCCCAGGGCCAGGAAGAGATATGGCTTTGCGTGCACTAAGAATTGGGGGACTAAGTGTAACTTTAGTACGAGATGTTACGCCTATTCCTCATAATGGGTGTAGACCACCCAAGAAAAGAAGGCTCTAGAATCACAACGAGACAGATACCATGACTCCGACGTCTAGATATAGAGTTCAATCTTTACAGCAGGTACAAATATCAACTTCTCTACACCATGAACGAATAATGCTTGCTCCTTTATCTCATTCAGAAGCTACAACTCTTGCTGTTGGCTTAAGACGTTGTTTGTTAAAAGGCTTTGAAGGAACATGCTTTAGTACACTAAAAATTAGACATTCGTGGCTTACAAAAAGAGAAAAAAAATGTTACGAATACCTCGCACTTCCCGGAATTCGAGAAACAGTTCGTGACATAATGATGAATTTATCTTCAGTGGTACTCGTAGGCATGCCCATGAAAGGGAAAACAGCTGTATTAAAAACAGATCAGAAAGTTGGTGTATTTGAAGCAAAACATATTATTTTACCGGAAGGTATACATTGTTTGAGCCCAAATCAAACGATTCTAACTGTAGTTGTTCCTTTAGAACTTGAGCTTGAACTTACTATTGAAAGAGGGTCAGGTTTTCGAATCCGAGATGGAGGTCAACACGAAGAAGGACTTCTTCTTGATGCACGATTTAATCCAATTCTTCAAGTTGATTATCAAATTCAAAAAACTGAACGAAGGACCGGATTTGATTTCAATGAGAACGCTTCACGTCTTAAAAAAGAAATGATATCTGATACATTCTATCAAAAAGATTCTCATTTTATAAAAAAAGAACAAATAAAAAACGAATTGTCTAAAGAGCAAAGTGCTCTCACTTTTGAGATATATAACGAGCAAGAACAAGACCATTTCTATTTATTACTTTTTGATATCTGGACCAATGGAACAATTCAGCCTATTGAAGCAATGCAACGAGCTGCCAGACAGGCGATTGCAGTGTATATTCCTCTTCTACGATTTGCTTTAACAGGGCCTTCAAACATACTTGTTCATAAACAATTTGATTCAAAGAACAATTATGTAAAAAAAATGAAATAAGAGCAAAACTTTTTAAAAAGTTCGCAAAAAAACGAACTGAATGCAAAAAACTTGATTTCTTAAGATTGAATCTTCTTAACCTATAACCAATCAAGCAATAAGAATAATGACATTAAACACTTCGGCAAATTTTAATACGTCTAATGCTTCAACAAGTGTTTTAAAACAAGTGAAACTTTTAGGTACAGGTCGACGTAAATGTGCTGTAGCAAGAGTTCAACTAATAAAAGGCAAAGGCCGTCTTTTGATCAATGGCACCGGCGGACGCGTGTATCTTCAAGATAACCCTGCTTATCTTCAAGCGGTTAAAGCTCCTCTTTTCGCGCTTGCCAAAGAAAATAGACATGATATTGTCGCAAGGGTACGTGGTGGAGGGTTGTCCGCTCAGGCTCAAGCTATTTCTTTAGGCGTGGCTAGAGCTCTTTGTAAAATTCAAGCCGACAACCGTCGGCCTCTTAAACGTCAGGGTCTTTTAAGACGAGACCCTCGAGTAAAAGAAAGAAAAAAATATGGGCTTAAAAAAGCTCGTAAGTCCTCTCAATTTTCTAAGCGATAATTGGTTGCACGATGTCGATAGGGCATCGTGCAGTGCGTTAGTAAAAAAAATTAACTCCTTGTCAACGATTTTGAAAGTTTAAAAAAATACAATCAATTTTTTATTCATATAATTAAAAGCAAAATAAAAAACTTTATAACTTTTTACAAAGTTATTTACAAGAATAAATATAACTAACAATTTATATCATAATATAGGCTTCAAAATCGAATAAAGAAAAAAAAGTAAAGCAAAGTATAAAAAGAATATAAAAAACGAAAATATTTTTTATACAGTAATTGTTTTCTTATAAAAATTACAACATTTTCTTAATACTTTTTTTAATAAAATAATAAAAAGTCAAATCAGATTGTTTTTGAGTAGATAAATTATATGTCTCATGTAAGACTTACATGAGACAGGAATCAAATTATTTATTCATTATTACTGAGTAAATGCTTCTTTAGCCGCATACATAACCTCAACTGTAATTTCATTAAGATTGTTTTGACGAGCAAATTTTTCCGTATTTCGTTTGATTTTGCTGCGTACAAACCCAGGAATTCGGCTTAGCTCTGCTTGTCCCTCAGCACTCCATCGCAGATCGGTATCTGTAGAAAGTGATTTTGTAATAACTTCTTTTGTATCGTGTCCACCAAAGATTTCGAGAAGATGATCTTCCATCCCAAGGGTAAAAGAATTATATACCAAATCAGCTATCTGGTTTGTGCCCTCATATCCAAGAAAAGGTCTATAACCCAAAGGAAAGTTTTGGATATGAACCGGTGCAGAAATGACCCCACAGGGGATATCAAGACGCTTACCAATATGTCGTTCCATTTGTGTTCCAAAAATAGCTGCTGGCTCAACCTTAGCAATAAGGTCCCCAACTTCAGTATGATCATCTGTAATCAAAACTTGGTCACAGAAAGAAGCAACTTGCTCTCTAAACCAACCTGCATCATGCTTGCAATAAGTACCTGCGCATACGACTTGGATACCCATTTCCCTAGAAAGAATTTTAGTCATTGAGGCTGCATGGGTAGCATCTCCAAAAACAACTGCTCGCTTACCAGTCAAATTTTGACAATCAATAGATCGAGAAAACCAAGCAGCTTGAGACACAAAACGTGTTTGTTGGTCTATATAAGATTGGTAATTGACCATTTCATGACCTGCTTGAGAATTAATAATGCTCTGTATTTCTCGAACGCAACGGGCAGTATCCACTACTCCCATAGGGGTTGTAGATACATAAGGCATACCAAATTCTTTTTCTAAGTATTCGGCTGCCATTAATCCAACCTCTCTATATGGTACTATATTGAACCATGCGTTTGGTAGAAACTGTAATTGGCTAACGGATCCTCCTTCAGGAATAACTTGATGAGTTTCAACACCTAGTTCTTTCAATAGGCGCCGTAATTCGCGACAATCGTGCTGGTTGTGGAATCCTAACGTAAAAATGCCTAAAATATTGGCAGAAGGCTTCTCTGTTTTTCTTATATTAAGACATCCTTGTCGCTTTGCTTTTTCTAAGTAGTGACGTACTACTTGCTCTAAAGTTCGATCAGCAGCCTGAAGCTCATTCACACGATAATGATTGACGTCTGCCAAAATGACATCACAGTCAGCCCCCATAGAAGCTCTATCTACAAAATTTTGTAAATCTTCTTGCAAAATACTCGAAGTACAGGTTGGTGTGAGAACAATCAGATCAGGTCGTTCTTCTTTATCTTTACGAGTAATATTTTCAACAACTTTTTCTTGAGATCCGCGAGCAAGAACGTGACGGTCTACAATACTAGCTGTAACTGGTGTAAAATCTCGTTCTCTTTCAAGCATCGAACGCATTACATTAAAGTAATCGTCTCCAAGAGGCGCATGCATTATGGCATGTACATTCTTAAAAGAACTTGCAACACGCAAAGTGCCAATATGGGCAGGGCCCGCGTACATCCAATAAGCCAGCTTCATAAATACTCCTCTGCTCTGAATCTTATAGGTCCCCATTTTATTTTACACTCAAATCCCCCCGAACTCAAAACACAGATATATACAAAATATCATTCTTTTGTAATTGAATCAATGAAACTATTTTCTGTATTTTATATAAAATACAGAAGATTTAAAAAAATGAAAAAAGATAACAAAGACATTTTAAGAAATAAAAAAATTCAAAACGATTTTTTTACTTAAACAAGCGAGATAACATCCTTTTTATGATCTTAAGAAAAGGGTATAATTGAAATTCAAGTGGATACTTATTTGACTGCTTACTTCTTGTTTGAAAGAGTATATATAAATATTCTCTTATTTAAACAAATGTTGAATCAATAGACTAATCCAAGTCAAAACTCACTATTTGACTTGGAAGGCAGGGAAAGAACTCTATTGTTGCCCATTGCCTTATTGTAAAAATGAAGGAATTTTTTATGAACCCATTGATCTCTGCTGCTTCTGTAATTGCTGCTGGCCTAGCAGTGGGCCTAGCTTCTATTGGTCCTGGGATTGGTCAAGGAACTGCTGCTGGTCAAGCAGTAGAAGGAATTGCAAGACAACCTGAAGCAGAGGGAAAAATTCGTGGCACACTCCTTCTTAGTTTGGCTTTTATGGAAGCCCTTACTATTTATGGCCTAGTTGTTGCTTTGGCACTTCTTTTTGCAAACCCTTTTGTATAAAAACCCGAATGAGTTCGAGTAATAAAGTCTAAATAGAGTCGACAACTTAAATAGCCTACAAACTAAGCTTTTTTCTTATCTTCAAATCTAACTTCATCTTTTGAAAGTTGAAAACAACTGTACATAAAACTATGCACAGTATGAATAGAAAAAACCTGCAAGAAAAAATGCTTAAGTAATCACTCACTAAAAAGGGGCGCCTTTTTGGGGGCTTTGGCCGCTCAGGATGGGAGATTGTTAGTGTAAGGAGAAAGCATGGTGCAATGCATCTGGCCGGATTTTGAATGGCTCTCTCCGGGGTCATCTTGGGGTATAAATAGCGACCCATTTGAGACAAATCTTCTCAATCTAGGAGTCGTTATTGGAATCTTGGCCTACTTTGGAAGTGGCCTTATTAATTCTTTGTTGATTGAAAGAAAACAAGCAATTGAAGCTTCTTTACAAGATGCAGACAATAGATATGCAGAAGCAACTGCTCGCTTAGAACAAGCAAAAAGTGGGCTTGAGGCAGCAAAAAAACAAGCAAAAAACATCCGTATACAAGGCATGCTTGCTATGGATAAGCATGAATCAGCAATGTTTTGGGCTGGACAAGGAGCATTCAAAGAAATTGAAGCTTGGAGAGAAGCTTCTTTACGCTTAGGATTGAGCCGAGCTAAATCACGTGTCCAACTTCGTGTTTCTAGATCTGCACTTAAACGGGCACAGGAAGCAATTCGTTCACAGCTTCATAAAGAAGCTCAAGAAGCAGTAATAACGAACAATGCCGAACGAATTGGTTTGCTAAAATATTAGCTTTAAAATTTGAATAGCCATTACCTAATGGATAGGGTTGGTATGCCCTTATCCTTCTGTATGCTTTTTTCCACTCAAACTTGTTCCTTTTTCTCTATGGTCACCATCCGTCCTGATGAGATCAGCAGTATTATCCGTAAGCAGATTGAAGAGTACACGCAAGAAGTGCGAGTAATGAATGTAGGAACGGTTCTACAGGTAGGCGATGGAATTGCACGGATCTATGGCTTAGATAAAGTAATGGCCGGAGAGCTATTAGAGTTTGAAGATGGCACTATTGGCATTGCTCTTAATTTAGAGCTTGATAATGTAGGTGCTGTGTTGATGGGGGAAGGACTTACTATTCAAGAAGGCAGCTCGGTCAAGGCAACAGGTAAAATTGCTCAAATTCCAGTAGGCCAAGCTTATTTAGGCCGAGTAGTAAACGCGCTTGCGCAGCCTATTGATGGAAAAGGAGCAATCGATAGTTCTGATTCTCGTCTAATTGAATCTCCTGCTCCAGGAATTATTTCTCGACGTTCTGTATACGAACCTATGCAGACAGGTTTGCTGGCGATTGATTCTATGATTCCGATTGGGCGAGGACAGCGAGAGCTCATCATTGGAGACCGACAAACCGGTAAAACAGCAGTTGCAATTGATACCATTTTAAATCAAAAAGGTCAAAATGTCATTTGTGTATATGTAGCAATTGGACAAAAAGCCTCTTCTGTGGCTCAAGTCGTGAATGTATTGACTGAGCGTGGAGCTATGGAATATACCATTGTAGTTGCAGAAAATGCAAATTCTTCAGCTACTCTTCAGTTTCTAGCTCCGTACACTGGAGCTGCACTGGCTGAGTACTTTATGTACAAAGGACAGCATGCTTTGGTAATTTACGATGATTTATCAAAGCAAGCCCAAGCATATAGACAAATGTCTCTCTTACTACGTCGTCCACCGGGTCGCGAAGCTTATCCAGGAGATGTTTTTTATCTTCATTCTCGTTTATTAGAAAGAGCTGCAAAACTGAGTTCTCAATTAGGTGAAGGAAGTATGACGGCTCTTCCTATTGTAGAGACACAAGCAGGAGACGTGTCTGCTTACATTCCAACCAATGTTATTTCCATTACGGATGGACAGATCTTTCTTTCGGCAGATTTGTTCAATGCAGGCATTCGACCTGCAATTAATGTGGGAATATCCGTATCTCGAGTGGGATCGGCAGCTCAGATCAAAGCAATGAAAAAAGTAGCAGGGAAGCTAAAACTTGAATTAGCTCAATTTGCTGAACTTGAGGCTTTTGCACAATTTGCATCAGACTTAGATAAAGCCACGCAAAACCAATTAGCTCGTGGTCAAAGGTTACGAGAACTACTCAAACAAGCTCAAACTGCTCCGCTTTCTGTTGAGCAACAGGTGGCTACTATATATACTGGAATCAATGGGTACTTGGACAAAATTGAAGTAGGCCAAGTTAGGAAATTTCTTGCCTCTTTGAGAAGTTTCATTGAAGCAAACGAACCTAAATTTGGTGAAATTATACGCTCTACAAAGACATTCACCGAAGAAGCCGAAGAGATTCTCAAAAAAGCAATACAAGAGCATACTGAGGCTTTTTTGGCTAGCTCAAACTAAATCTAGCTGCCCCCCGTAGGACAGCCCCTTCCGTTGGGGCTGCCTAAAAGCACCATCAGAATGAAGTAAAGTATTTATTTAAAAGTTAATCTATGCAGTCTAGTCCCGAAAAAAATAACGAACGCTCGGTTTTTCCTTTTACTGCTATTGTCGGACAAAAAGAGATGAAACTAGCGTTGCTACTCAATGTTGTTGATCCCAAGATTGGTGGAGTTATGATTATGGGAGACAGGGGTACAGGGAAATCAACAACTGTTCGAGCACTTGTCGACCTTTTGCCTGAAATTGAAGTTGTTGAAAACGACCCGTTTAATTCAGATCCGCGGGATCCGCAGTTAATGAGTCATGAAGTAAGAAAAAAGGTCATAAACAATCAGGAAATTCCTATAACAAAGACAAGAATTGCTATGGTTGATCTTCCTTTAGGAGCCACTGAAGATCGCGTATGCGGTACAATTGATCTTGAACGAGCTCTGACAGAAGGTATTAAAGCTTTTGAGCCAGGCCTTTTAGCAAAAGCAAATCGTGGCATACTTTATGTAGATGAGGTAAATCTACTAGATGATCACCTAGTAGATGTACTTCTTGATGCAGCAGCCTCGGGATGGAACACAGTAGAAAGAGAAGGTATCTCTGTATCTCACCCGGCACGTTTCATACTCATCGGATCTGGCAATCCAGAAGAAGGAGAACTTCGTCCTCAATTACTTGATCGTTTTGGTATGCATGCTCAAGTTGGTACAGTAAAAGAACCAGAGCTAAGGGTTCAGATTGTTGAACAAAGAGCTTCTTTTGAAGAAGCACCTGAAACATTTCAACAAGCATGGGAAGCTTCTCAAGAAAGCATGAGACAAAAAGTTATTCAAGCACGGGAGCGTTTAAAATCAGTAGAAATTTCTTATGATCACAAGATCAAAATTTCACAAGTATGCTCTGAATTAGATGTCGATGGACTTCGGGGAGATATTGTTACTTATCGGGCTGCTAAGGCACTTGCAGCGCTTGGTGGAAGAAATGAAGTAACGGCTCAAGATATCTTGACAGTGATTCCATTATGTTTACGTCACCGGCTACGAAAAGATCCCCTAGAACCTATTGATTCTGGTCTTCTAGTAAAAGAAAAATTTGCTAAAGTTTTTGGTAGCCCTCTAGAAAGTTAATTATTCCCATTCTATTGAAAAAATAAGTCGAACATCGTTTTGTAAACAAAATAAACAAAAGTTTCCGGGGCAAAAAAGAAAAGATCGACACCTTCTTAACGCTATACGAGCTGCTCCAACAAAAAGTCTTCTATTCTTGATGAACAATAGATATGCAATACAAGTCTCTTTCCCTTTCTAAAAAACAAAATTTTTGGATGTTCAAGCGCTCGATAGTAGGCTCCTCTCAAGCTTTTATTAATAAAAGTACAGATCAAATAAAAAATGATAAAAATCAAACTTTTTATCTAGAGAATTTGTCTTCTATAAATGGGTTGAAAGATTTTTTTTTGTCACAAGCTATAATTAATAGGACACAAAGCCAACCGCTTTGGTCTATGCCTTGGACCCGGCCCTTTCAAACGTCTGAGTCTATATTTATGAACAGAACTATGGACTTAGTCAGTCTTCTGGGCCCATTGAGTCAGTCCAGCACTCTTCCCAGTCGAATTGCGAAGGATTGGAAAGGAAATAAAACAATTCAAGAATCATTTGTTCGTTATGGAAGTTATGTTTTTAAAACTAAACAAATAAAAGATAAGAAAAATCAAAACATTTTTATACATTGCAAAAAACTCAACCTTTGCAAAAATGAAATGGTTGATTTTTTTGAATCTATAATCAAGACTCAACCTCCTTTACTTCATTCAGAAACATGGTACGAAAAAAGATCATTGATATATACGCTTGATTTGTTTACCAAAAATCGAACGTTTAAAGTTAGAATTTTACCAAAACAAATAGCTTTAAAAGCAAACCAATTGTATGAAGATGAAAAGTATTGGCATTCATATTTTCAAATGAGCCAACTTTATAAAAAAAATTACCCTGAAATACATATTGATCCATATAGCTTAAGCACAAAAGCAAAAAAGAATCTTCAACATTTTGATCAACCGAGTTCAAAGCAGACAAATCCTTTTTTTTTTTTTATTGTTTCAAAAAATTTAAAAAACAGCCTTTCTCAATTTGATCAGACGCTGTTTGTTCAAGAATTGAATTTGCGTAAAACCAAAAATCTCCCTAAAGAAAATAGGTTAGCGAAACCTATGCAACAAAAAACTTTAAAAGAAAGTTTTTTACTTACTAAACAAAAACAAAGCGATATAAAAAAGAAACTGAAAGAAATTTGGTTTCAATTAGGTGATTCAAATAACCATTTTTTAGCAAAAATAACCCAAGATTGGCATATAAATAATCAAGCTTTAATAAAAAATATTCCAAAAAGTTTTAAAAACTTTCAAAAAGAGAAAAAAAGCAAAGAAACTCTTATTTCAATTAGAAATAATGTTAAAGGTTTAAACAATCAATATGAAACTCAACAAATTAAAAAATATAAGAATTTTCGATATTCTCGAGAAAAAATAAAATCAATCAATGAGTTTGAAAATAAATCTTCTATAAAATATTTAAAAAAAAACCTATGGACAGAAAAAGTCGACTTTGACAAAACGAAAAGCAAAACAAAATGGACAAAAAAATATTATAAACATTTTACTAACAAATCTAAAAATTTAAACTATCAATTTTTTCATGAATGGAAAGAATGCTTTTTGAAGAAAAAAACTTTTCATTGCTTTCAAAAAAAAAATCAAAAACCTTGGATTGATCAACAAATTTTATTGAGACTTTCTCATTTGTTTTATAAAATCTTGTCATTACGGGGTCGGGCATATTCTAGTTCAGTTTTTACACCTTCATTCCAATTAATAAGCTTTGACCTTTGGTGGGCTCTATTCGTATCATGCGGAGTAGGATTAGTCATCCAATATCAAGAAGAAAACACTCTGAGACAAGAATTACGTGGCGCAGTAAGCCTATCGCCTCTATCTATTTGGCATCTTTACTGGAAACAAAAGCCTACTCATAGCTTTTGGCCACAAGTTGTTAACAGCCTTCAATTGCGGGCAAATAGCTGGACTCAACCTCGCTTTATGCAATTTCAAAACCTTTTTCGTATAGGCATTTCTCCATTAGTCGTCTTGTCTATAAAACCTAGGTTAATCAATTGGATGTCTTTTGAAATTGCTCGTGTATTTATTAATATAGCAGAATCTATAGAAAATATTGCAGAACTTATTTACGACAGAGTTACTATTGGAACTATAAATTTGCATACAAAAACCAACTCTATTTTGGTTGAGCAACTAGACCAAGCTCATCATTTGAGTCGTCGAATAGGGCCATCATGTGATGACGCCCTTGGAGCAATTTTGAAAAACCCAATTGCTAAGCTCACATTATTCTTGACAAGACATCTTTTTTATAACGTTGTTTGGTGGACACTCATACCCCTTCGTTTCGTTGGTTTTTTTTATTCATTAGGGTGGAGAATATGGCATATTGTGCCCACCTCGATAAAAAGATATTTAGAAAAGCGTGGGAACGAGCGTCGTTTTCAATGGACATTAGAAAGAGCTATAAATCATAAGGGAATGCTAGCTGGAGCCCAGCATACATTGGATCACCCAGGTGGAGGAACCTTTGTAGCCAAACGGATTCGAATAATTAATCTTTTTCTACGCATGTCAAATATTTGCGATGCAGAACTTTCTACAATTGCTGGGATTGATACTCGTTGCGATGCAGGTATACGAGATATCCTTGTGCCAAAATCAAGTCTATTTATCGAACCAATCGGATCAAGAAGAGATGAGTGGTTTCAACTTGCTTCAGATCATTGGAGATTACCAGTGATTCAATTAAAACTTGATTGGTCTCTTTATAAAGATCAAATGAGCATGAGCGGAAAAACGATTTCAATGAAATGGACATTTGGTCAAACTTCAGTAGAGAAAAATGTTTCTCGGCAGGGAAAAGGCATTTCCTCACCAGGAAGCTCTGGGGGCACTTCTTCCGTTCATTCCAATGGATCAACGAATGGTGGTCCAGGTCCATTGTTTCAGATAGTACGAGAAGATGAAATTTTAGATGATGGCACAATTGCTCCAAGTATGGATCGGCCTCAAACGATTGCAGAAGACTACATGGTCCGGCATTTTATGGTTGCCGCCGCAACAATTCCTTGTTTATTTGTTCTTGAAGGCTTGAACATCTTCTATGACACAGAACATAGTGACTCTTATTTAGCTGTCAGAGAGTTACGAGAGCGGTCATCTATGGGAGGCCTATCTTATGAAGAAAAGATGTTTGGTTTTCTTCCAAATTCCGGATATCTTACATTAGATTATTGGGATATTTTAGGAATGCCAAACCAATTAGAAAAAGAAGCAGAAGAAGAAGACTATGAGATTGAAGAGCTAGAGGATGACCCTCCAGAGATTCGGAAAGCAAAGCTAGCTCTCAAGGCTAATCTAGGTCAACAGGATATACGAGAATGGGTTGCTTTACCACCAGAAGGTGGAATTACTGGATGGGAGACGATGGAGCTTCTTAATCCCGATGATTGGAACCCACCTGCCGCTCTTTTATATCTTTTATGGCTTTTAGATAAGTTTCCTCGAACTCGCTACGGCATAAGATTTGGTGTTGGAACTCTTCTCACAATTAAAGAACCATTGCTTCGAAAACGAAGATGGCGCAAAGTTTATACAATGAAAGGTTTAAATTGGGTAGACCGAGAACGTATTTTTCAAACTCTTATGATGAGTACAGGAACCTTTCGATTGAAAGATCAAATGTTACAACAGGTGCTTCCCCGGAGTCAAGGCTACACTTTAGCAGAAATGCATAGTTTCGTCAATGAAATAGCCTTGTGTAAAGCTCAAGCAAACTTACACCTTCAATGGGGAAAAGAATGGGGATGGGATGATGCTTTATTTGTAAGAAGAAAAAATAAATCTCATAACCCTGCTAGTGCATCAGACACAGCATCTAATTTTTTTATGTGGAAGAGAGCTTCTTATTTACAAGACCTTCATCAGATCACTCCCACTTGGACCTCTGTCGAGAAAGCTTTACGCTCTCTTATGCGAGAAGAACAAGCTAGTATGACGCGTCTTTCGCCCTATTATTTCTTTCGCGATGGTCGCGCTCATATATATCGTCATCTTAGTAAGTGGGTGGTAAGTGCTTTTCTTCTTCCTGGTGTAACAAGATTTCCTGTTTACAATGTTGGAGAGCCACGCTTTCGTTACAGTTATCTTGAACGATTTGCGTTTGTAGAGTCTTCTTATCCAATAGGTTATAGAAGAGACCCTACAGCCACTGCCGCTTGGTCAGAAATAATTCGTTCTTTAGCGCTTATTGCAGGAGGAGATTTATATTATGAATGTATCGAAAATGACTCAGAACAATCAACGTTTAAACCACGATTATTGAATGATTGCATAGGCATTAGTCGACAGCTCAAACAAATGGACAAGCCAATAATCGATATATGTTGGCAATTGCTATGGGCCCTTGCAAAACAAAATCCTCTTGCTCCTCTTACGAGTCCTCTGCACTCTTTTAAAAAACGAAGTCTAAAAAGCGTGTATAAAAAGAAATCATATGGCAACCCAGTTTTAAGCAATGGAGTTGGAATTGTACAAGCAAGAGAAGAGAACACCCTTTCTCTTTACAAATCGCTACCACTTCTTTTATTCCGCTTTCCAGGGCTCGATGAAGAAGATCCGCTAGGAGGAAAAGAGCCATTTGTTCATACAGCATCTTTATATCCATATTTTGGATGGCGAGGAAAAAAACGGTACTACGATGAATCTCGACCTATTACGATGCCACATCCATCTCTTCAAGTTATGGTAAAAGATGAGGAACTTTTGCATCTTAATTATGTTTGGGAACCTTTAATTCTTTATTTTTTTCATATGCCACGCCCACATTCTTTTCAACAAGAAGAACAAATAAACCCAGAAGAATACGGCCGTCCTCTTGAAATCGCAGAATTACGTGAGGTACAAGATAAAAAATCAGGTGCTGCTCTTCTAATATGGTCAGGCGGTAGCCCATTAAAGGATGCTCCTACGGATCTAGAACTAAGAGAGTTTATTACGAATCCTTTTCCTAGCAATCATAATGTGCGACTCTTTTCAGAAGAACCTGATCGAGTTTGGCATTTAGATAAATCTTTTTCAAAAGATATAAGTCTTGATGATCTTCATTTTTTACATGCTTGGATGCCTTTTTTTCAATGGATTTATAAAGAAGAAAAAATAGATCCAATCTGCACCAAAGTATGGGTAGCTCCATATCGTCGTCTTCATGTGCTCGCCACATATGTAGATAGTTATGTAATGAATGACTTATCGCCAATACATCACAGGCTATTTGGCTTAGACCCTACTGACTCCAACCCGCAAAAAAGCTGGGAAATGAAAATGCAAGAATTGAAAGATAACAGATGGAAGGCTGACAACAAAAGAGTCGATCAAATGTGGATAAACCTTGCACAAAATCCAAAGGTTGCAGAGTACTTAAGGCCTATGCTTAAAGAACACATGGAGTTTTTGACTATGCCAGAATGGATACGAAGCCGAGAACATAGGCGCAAGATTCGGATGAAAGAGCGAACTCGGAAACTATTATCTAAAACTTTTGATCGAGCTAACCCTCATACAGGAAGTATTGAAGATCCAGCAGCTTTAGCTGCTGAGCCTTTGTCTTTAATAGCAGCACAAAGAGCAGAAATTGCAACAAGCGGGATGCTTATGAGCGCTCACGAATGTGGACCTCTTTGGAGAAGTTATCATGCTGTTACCACGGGAATGCATCGTGGATGGGATTTGACTTATAGTACAAGCGACCTGCGATGGTTATTATTTAATGAGACAGATCGATCAGAAAGTGATTTATACACCACGTTTTATGAAATTCAAAAAATGGTAACCTGGTTAATAGTATGGATATGGCCAAATTTACAAAATGTTTTTTCTCTAATGCAGTCTCGAGCCGTTTGGGCACAAGAAGAGACCCAAAAATCAAATTGGAGGCTGTCTGAATTATCTTACTCGGCTAACTTAGAACACGGACAAACGATTGCAAGATTAGAAACAGAAGAACTTACTGCAATTGTTTGGAACTCTAGTACTAGTCATTCTATAATCGAATCTCTTCCAGGTTCGCTTCCTCTTAATCTTTTTCAAAATAAATTATCAAATGAAATAGACAAGAAAACAGGCCAGATTAACCCTTTTTTCCAAGTTAGCAAATCAGCAGGAATTCTTACGTATAAAAAACCTGGATGGCGTGGGGGGGAGTTACTCAATTTTTTTTAGACTTTTGAATAGAAAACTTCATGAGACTTATGACATAAAATAAAAATAAAAAAAAGAATGAAACCTAGCTTAAAAAAGTACAAAGGTCAATAAAAATATTACTGGAATTACTTGTTTAGACAAACCGGGACTGACGGGGCTCGAACCCGCAACATCCGCCTTGACAGGGCGGTGCTCTAACCAATTGAACTACAATCCCTCAACTTTTATTAGACATCATCGCATATTCTCAAAGTTTTGTCAAGAGATATTAATAATTGTTGTTAACTTGACTAATAATTGAATAATTTTACTCAATTGACTTCTAGGTTTATGAATGCATTCAAGCCCACACCTTAATAAAATAAACCTACTTATGACTCGAATCAAACGAGGCTACGTAGCAAAACGACGTAGAAATAGAACTCTTGCCCTGACGAAAAGCTTCAGAGGCTCTCAATCAACCCTTTTTCGAACTGCTAGTCAACGAGCAACAAAAGCACTAGAATATTCTCACCGAGACCAAGGGAGGCGCAAGCGAGACTTGCGCCGTCTCTGGATCGTGCGCCTGAATGCTGCAATGGCACACGAAGGATATCGTTACAGCCTTGCAATTCATAGGCTGCGGAAAATGGGAATTGCCCTAGACCGTCGATCTTTGGCCCAAATGGGGGTCTGTGATCCTGAAGCTTTTTCGGGTCTCCTTAGCTTCACACTACAAGCTCCTTCTCTTTTAGTCGAAGGCTAATCCTTGCGATTAAGGAAGGGCAATAATCCAAGCAGACGGCCTCGTTTGATCGCACAGGTCATTGCACGCTGCTGCTTGGAAGTAAGACGATTCATTCTTCGAGGAAAAAGTTTTCCTTGTTCGCTTACAAAACGTCTCAATAAATCAGTATTTTTATAATCAATTTGTTCAGCAGACTTTACTGGAGGGAAACGGCGACGAGATGCCCGTGCAGGACGGAGCTCTCTCTCTCTTTTCATGTTCAACCTTTTTATTTATTTTTTTATCTCTCTGTGAGGGGTATGCTCGTTACAATGAGTACAGAACTTTTTTAATTCAAGACGACCCGGATTACTACGACGATTCTTTTGAGTCGTATAACGTGAAATTCCAGCCGATCGTTTTGAACGATTTTCATTACACAAAGTACATTCGAGCGTTACGGTAACTCTTGCGCCTTTGGCTTTTGCCATATAAGATATGTCTGTAGGGTAGGGAGGAGAAAAAAGGGTCAATGGCCTAGGGACCCTAAAGAAATCAGGGACCCTAAGCAATTGAAAGCATTGAAATTACAATACTACACTACAAGAAAGGAAGTACTAGAGCATCGGGATAAAAGCGATTGATTTCAATTAGCAAACCGGCAAGCAAGCCAAACCATAAGGTGGCTAATACAGGAGCAGTAGAAAGATAAGTTTTTAAGTCTTGCATAGCAGTGCTCCTTTAATCAAAAAAATTGAATAGAAAGATTGCTCTTTCAAAACGTCAGATAGAAAAGATTAGCCATTGTACTTCGTCTGCCGCGTCCATATGATGTACAATAGAAAGTACAAGGGCTGTAGCGCAGCCTGGTAGCGCGTTTGTTTTGGGTACAAAATGTCGCAGGTTCGAATCCTGTCAGCCCTAAAGGAATTAAGCGCTCTTAGTTCAGTTGGTAGAACGCAGGTCTCCAAAACCTGATGCCGTAGGTTCGAGTCCTACAGAGCGTGCATTAAAAGTTCTCTTACTTAATAAAAAAAAAACAAAGTTTTATTACTCCTTTATCCAGTAAAAGAGCTCAAAAGACCCACCAAAAAGACAAGGCCAACCCATAAAGAGGTGCCTGAGAACACAAGATTCTTAGAGCTAGACCATCCATTGGGCGAAGCCAAAATGACTGGAACGCCAATGACTAACAAAAAAGAGATGGCCACCAAAGCAAAAAGAGATAGTTGAAAAGGAAGGATCATATTGCTTGCATGAATAGGAAAACCTTTCGATTTTCCTTTTTGAAGAACCGGACATGAATTTTGCGCTTCATCCGGCTCATTTCAACAGATTCACTGATCTATTCTTTTTATCTGCATGAATGGACCAACTAAGAAACATACCTGTCCCTGTCCTCCTCTAAGCCTTCTCGGCTTGAATACATGTTTTTTTGATTGAAAGAGGTTAAATGCCCAGCAAGCAAACCCATTACACGTAAAGCTATTCTGCTCGAGATGGTCTTCTTTCAAAGAGAGAAGTAAGACTGAACATATTTGTAATAGAAAACTTACGCTTATTTCATGGATTGCCTTGAAGCACAAGCAAATACAAGCTTAAAAAGAAAAGTCTCTTGGTTTAGTAAAGCTTTTCTAGCAGCTGTCATCTCTTGCCTCTCAGCAAAAGATCTGCTAGATGCTCATAAGGTTTGCTTACAACCCCATCTTCCTCAAATCATTTACATGATCGCAACTCCTTGTATAATATTTGTCTCAAGCAAAAGCCCAATGAACGAACATGCAAGCTATCCTACAGAATAGGGAGAGATGACAGAGTGGACGATTGTTCCGGTCTTGAAAACCGGTGCAGCCTTGAGCTGCCGAGGGTTCGAATCCCTCTCTCTCCTTTACGCCCAATAGGATTCGAACCTATATCAGAGGCTTAGAAGGCCACTGTCCTATCCTTTGAACGATGGGCGCTCACAACAAACTATACCCAGACATTGAAAAAAGTTATCTTTTTGAACAATACTGAATATTACTCTGGGCTCGCGTCAAGAGCAAGCAACCTAGAGTTTTTTACTAAAGGATGAAATAGATTGGCCCACATAAATCGTGGGCACTCCTATAAATCAATATTAGCCATAACTAATATTTATTGACTTTAAATAAAAAACTGAATTTTTAAAAATCGAAAAAACGAAAAGATTGAAAATGGGTTACTTTTTTTAGTAAAAATTGTTACCAAATGTTTTATGTACTCTCAGCTTTGATTTTATAACTTTATAATTATGATTCCGGGATTATTTTTTGAATGCTTAATACTAAATCCAAGAGAGAGTCTTTTGAATTGAATAGTGATTGATTTGAATCGTACCAAAGTTGTTTTTTATTTTTTAAAGCAGTCGGAGATAAAAAACGAGGGCTTATAGAGAAAACACCAGTCCCTGCAGGGATTAATTCTCCAATCATAACTCTTCCTTTGATACCCCTCAGCCAATCAACCCTTCCCCGGCTAGCTGACCGAGCAAGTACGCGGCTTGTTTCTTGAAAGCCGGCTTCCGAAAGAAAACTCTCAGTAGTCAAAGCTGCTCTGGTAATTCCTAAGATCAATGGATGAGTTGGTACAGGAGAAGTTAAAATTTTGCTATAAGAAAAAGTCTGTCTATGACGAGCAATATCTCCTGGCTGATTTCTAATTTCTTTATTTCCATTCACTATCACTAATGAAGTCATCTGTCGAACAATAAGTTCCAAATGACGGTCTGAAATTCCTACCTTTTGAGATTGATAGACCTCTTGGACTGCATCTAAAAGAAAAGCTTGGGCTTTTTCAATGTTTGCCTCTGTATATACAAGAGGCTTAGGATCTTTATCCTTTTGAAAGCATCTTTGATAATTCGCTTGAAAAAGCCTATAAAAGAGTTCTTTAGCATAGTGTACAAGAGGGTGAGATATACGAGCTTCAAGTAAACGTTCTACTTTAGGTAAACCTTGGACAATATCTGCGGTTTTAGGACGAGTATATACAAGACCAATCAAAGGTTCTCCTTGACAAATCGGACTACCAGGGCCCTGAAAAAGGACTGTGCCGGGGTTAGCAAGATAAGGAATACCATGTCGAAGTATTAAATAGTTCGCATACATTTTTGTTACATGACCTGAAAATGTTTTTATTCTATTAGAATAATAGAAAGGTAACTTTCTTGGCAAAATCCATGCCCCTAACTGAATATATAAAGCTTGGAATCCAATCGATGGTACCCAAATTTCTTTTAGTAAATAAACGTTCCAATTGCCGTTCAAACTCCAATTCCCCAAATTGCATATTAAGAAAGAACCTTGCGTATTGTTGTATTCTAGTTTATATAAAAGGCCTCTGGTCTGTCGAGGAAACCATATGTAAGCAGTATCAACAGATCCTATAAAAGTACCATGAGCCCAAGGGGACAAACCCTTTTCCAAATTTATTCCTTTATTCCACGGATATAACCCCACAGAATCCTCGTTACGGAGAAGTAATTGTGCCCAATGTTGACCATAAACGCCAACTTTTTGCAAAAAATGACCTGTATTTTTGGTAAAAGAAGTTTGTGAAAGAAACATATGACCATGGCATTTTCTCTCATCTCGAGGAAACACAGGGCAAGAGCGCAACGAAGTTGAAGAATAAGAAAAGCCTATCTCTCTCATTTGAAATTTTGCGCGTGCTAAGTCTGGTGGCCAGCGAACTATTGTTTTATTATTTTTATAAGAGACCAAATCAAGACAATTCCATTTAGATCGAGTAAAACGAATGTTCTTTTTTGTACGGATTAACAAAAATGAAGACAAAAGGCCTCGTTTTTTATTTGAGATTGATTTTTTATTTGACCTATTCGAAAAAAAACAAAGGCTACCCCACCGCTCTATAAAAAGAAAATGTGTTGGAAACACAGTATTGGAGCATTTAAAAGTTGCTGTATTAGTAGCAAATTCAAACGACAGAGTTCCTCGAGGCTTAGAAAAAAAAAGAATTTTGTTTTGTAGAATCGCTCCAGCTTGAACCATATCGTTTAATTTGTATAAACCAAACGTTTGAAGCTGTTTAGAAAAACGTAATTCCTGAGCTGACATCACCCAGGCACGAACCTCTTGTCGCAGCGAAGCCATGCGTTCTCTAGGAAGACGAGAATCATTTTTTTCTTTTTCAAAAAGCAAATCATTATAAATGGATTCAAGACGATCACCTTTTTGAAGAAAAACTTGACCATTAAGATCTGCATGAATGATTTTATTTGCAGTTTCAGTAAAAGTAAGAAGAGAAGATCGAATTTCTGCAATCACTTGCCGAGAAAGCACAGCTTGTCCTGGTTGAAGGGATATTAAAGTAAGAGAAGGTACTTGCAATGCAAGCGCTTGAGTACCAAGGACAAGAATTTCAAGAGGTTCTTGAATAAGCCATGCTTGGCGATTTTCATCACCGCCAAAGCGATGCACACGTTTTGCTCGAGTGGCATCAAAATAAACAAAACCATTAAAAGGTGCGCGTACCTGCTCTGCGACTTCTCCACTAAATACTCCTCCTGTGTGAAAAGTTCGCATAGTAAGTTGAGTTCCCGGTTCCCCAATCGATTGAGCAGCTACAATCCCTACGGCTTCTCCAATAGTAACGAGATTGCCTTGTGCAAGATTCCAGCCATAACAACATTGACATATTGAACGAGCCTGAGCGCATGTAAACGGAGAGCGCAATTGAATTTTTTGATAAAAAAAAGAGCTTAAAAAATCTGCCAAGTTATTTCCTATATCATCTCCGCATCCGGCTAAAAGCTTAGAATCGAGACGTATGTCTTGAGCAAGAACACGCCCAACAAGCCTATGACCTAGAGTGAGGTATGTGCGACGAAATGAGTGATAGCCTGTTTTTCGTTGCTTTGTTTCTCGCAAAGCTTGGATCCAAAATCCAGAAGAAGTATGACAATCTGAAGAACGAACGATTACATGTTGGGCTACGTCGACAAGACGACGAGTTAAGTAGCCTGAGGTTGCAGTTCGAACGGCCGTGTCTACAACGCCTTTTCTTGCACCATAACAAGAAATAATGTACTCGGTTACTGAAAGACCTTCCCGAAAGTTGCTTCGAATAGGAAGATCGATGATCTGACCTTGTGGATCAGACATTAGACCCCGCATACCTAACAATTGATGTACCTGTGACCAGTTGCCTCTAGCTCCAGAGAAGGCCATCATAAAAATTGGATTAAATGGATCAAGGCTCTGGAAAGTGAGTATCATCTCTTTTTTAAGAGATTCTCCAGTTCGTGACCAAGTATCAATAAGGGCACGGAGGCGTTCTACGGCGTCTATATCAGCCTTTTCTAAACTGTTTTCTGAATTTCTTTCTTCATATTCTGCATCTTGAATCAACCACTCTTTTGCATACGGCATCCAAAGATCTTCAATGCTTAAAGAAGTACCAAATTGGGTAGCATGATGAAAGCCAAGCCATTTGAGTCGATCAAGTCTCTCTGCAACAGGTTGGCTTCCACTTTCTTCCAGTGTAAGTTTTGCAATTAAAGCTTTAAGTGAGCTCTTGTCTATTCCTTGGTTTATTACAATTCGTTCACTCTGATACTTATTCAATTTTTTAAGTTGAATGATCTGATTTTCCATCACTACACTCCTAAATAAATTGATATATCGAAATAAAAAATGTTTTGAGTGCTAAAGAAACGCAAAAAGCATAGATATTCAAGTATGAAAAGAACGACGATGAGGAGGAAGACCAACAAAAACTCGACCAGGATTCGTTAAGATATAATTTGCGCATTTGCTCCATAAACCTTTTTGCGATAAACTCCTTGAATAAATTCTCACTTCTGCTCCTTGTGCCCCCCAGTGAACTTCTTTAGCCTCTTGTTCTTCTTTTTCATTACGAATTCCATCGAGTGGAAAAGAAATTGTATTGAATTGAATCCACACATTAGAATGTAGATTAATAAACCCTTGTTGATAAGCTTCAATGACTTCCCATCCGTTTAAAAAACAAGGAAATGAATAAAGGATTGAGCTTTTATCTTTACCCCAAAACACCTCTTCATTACTGAAATAAGGCATAGGTTCATGTGTCATACTATACAAACCAAGAAGCATGTCTTGACTAGGTACAGCAACGGCTTCTCCCTGGGCAGGAGAAAGAAGATTAAAAGACGAGAGCATAAGGAAACGCGCCTCTGCTTGAGCAGCCATAGAAAGAGGGACATGCAATGCCATTTGGTCTCCATCAAAATCTGCATTGAAACCTGCGCATACAAGAGGGTGGAGTTGAATGGCTCGACCTGATACAAGCATAGGTTGAAAAGCTTGAATTCCAAGGCGATGAAGAGTGGGAGCTCGATTCAAAAGCACGGTATGATCTTGAACTGTTTGACGTAAGAGTTCCATTACTAAAGAATGGCCCTCATCAATAAGACGTTGAGCATGTCGCATATTACTTGCAAGTTCAACTTGAATAAGTTTTCTCACAAGAAAGGGCTGAAATAAATCTAGCCCTATCTCGATAGGCATTCCACACTGATGCATCGCAAGCTCAGGCCCAACCACAATAACTGAACGAGCTGAATAGTCAACTCGTTTGCCGAGTAGATTTTGCCGAAATCGGCCCATCTTTCCTTGCAAAACTTGACTAAAAGAACGTAAAGGTTTTGAGTTTATAGGGTAAGGCTTTCCTTCTACACCTTTTTTAATGAGTACATCAACTGCTTCTTGAAGCATACGAGCCGAATGATGCTCGACCAATTCAGGAACATTGCCAAAATTTTTGTGTAAAAAATGAAAATGATGCAACATCTTATTACGATATAAAACTTTACGATAAAGCTCATTCAAATCTGAAGAAACAAATAGCTCTCCTTCAATTTTAATGAGTGGGCGTAGATCAGGAGGGAGCACTGGCAACAAGCGGAAGCACATCCACTCGGGTCGGACTTGATGCAGAATCATTTTTCTTGCCATAATAGCTCGCCTAGTCAATTGGCGCTTACGATGCGCTCCTTTTTTTAGCAAAGCCGTACTCTTTTTTTTCTTTATTAATTCGGGTTTTTTTGTGTAAACGACAAATTCTTCATATGCTAATTGCCATAAAGAAACTCCTTGTCGAATAACTTGCTTTAAATCTAAACTTTGAAGTCGTTCGATAAGACTTTCTGAACCAAAACCTACCTCTTTACGTCGAAGATGAGAAGAAGCGTCTCGTCCCATGTATAAAAAAAGAATAGTCATTTGTCTAGGAGTAAAAAGAGCTCGCCGTTTTAAAGCTAAACATTGGAGAGATCGGGGATCAACATACGAGACAGCAAGTGAAAAATAAGCCAAACTTATAATCAACTTGTGTTTCATGTTCAAAGCTAAAGCAATATGGCATGGGTTTTCTTGCATAAACCAAGGATGGACTAAGGCGGTAGCTAGCTTAATATGTCCCATCCGATATCGTCGCACACTCGATCGGGTAATCTCTACTTCACAAAAGGAACAGTAACGTTCTCCTTTCGAACCTTCGATTAAACTTTGGCTTTGTCGTGCCCCTGGAGACAAACGGCATAAACACTGATAGCTTTTTATTGGACCAAAAATACGCTGGCAAAATAGGCCATCTGGGATCGGTTGATGAGTTCGATAATGAATTGTTTCAGAGTTTGTGACCTCACCAATTCGTTCTCCTGTAGGTAAAACCCTCTCACACCAAGCCTTTACTATTTCAGGAGGTGCCAGCCCGACCTCCACAAACATGGCTGTTGATCTATCTTTTATAGTCATAAGTTTTGTGTTTTCTTTTGTTTTCAAAAAAATAAAGATAACAATCGTTGTTTTACTAACGATACAAATCATTGTCATCATTATTATGAAATAGCCTTACAAAATAATAAAAGTCTTTTTTATTTAAAAAAATTTCAACAATAATAAAAATTACAAGCGCTTATGAAGGTCCAATTGAAGAAAAAAGAGTAGTATGTAGTATTTGTGTTCGAACACAAAGAGCACGCAACTCCCAAAGTAATAATCGGCAAGCTTCGGGTAAATCAGAAGGAGAAGAAGGGATTGGACGACCCTCTATTATTGTATTAAGAAGTTTGTTACGACCAAGCATATCATCTGATTTAAGGGTAAACATTTCTTGAAGCGTGTTAGCAGCACCAAATCCTTCTAAAGCCCAAGCCTCCATCTCACCAATCCGTTGTCCTCCTCGCTTGGATCGACCCCGCAATGGTTGCTGAGTTACTTTTGAATAAGGACCTGTTGATCTAGCATGAATTTTATCATCTACTTGGTGAACAAGTTTTAACATATAAGCCTTTCCTACGGTAGCTGGTTGTTTCAATACATCTCCAGTCCTACCATCTAAAAGATAACTTTTTCCCAAAGAGTCTGATTCAAAGATCCATCGATGAGACGTATACGTACGTGCTTCCCAGAGTTGAGATAGAACGAGTTTTCTAGACGCTTCTTGTTCACATCTTTCATCAAAAGGCATAATTCGATAATGTCTTCCAAGAAAACTTCCAGCAAGGCCCAAGAGGCATTCAAATAGTTGTCCTACATTCATACGAGACGGTACTCCAAGAGGGCTAAGAGCCATGTCGAGGGGGGTTCCATCTTGCAAATGAGGCATATCTTCGCGAGGAAGAATTTTGGAAACGATTCCTTTATTTCCATGTCGTCCTGCCACTTTGTCCCCAACTTGAATTGTTCGACGTTGAAGGATGTGTACATAAATCGATTTTATACGTCCAAAACTCGTGTCCTCACGATGTACCCAATGAGCATCGATTACTCTTCCACGACCTCGTGAAGGAACTCTTAAGCACTTCTCGTCCATTGTCACTACTCGTTCTCCAAAAATGGCAGCAAGCAATCTTTCTTGAGGCGTAACTTCGTATCCTTGACCTCTAGGCACAAGCCTACCCACAAGCACGTCTCCAACCTCAACCCAAGAGCCAACTTGTACAATTCCTTGGGGATCTAAATGGCGTAAAAACTGTTCTCTCAAATGAGGCACTTCGCGAGTAACAAGCTCAGGCCCAGCTTCAGTCTCACAAATAGTTATTTGATGTTTCTCGATTTGTAATGACGTATAAACGTGGTCGTAAATCATTCGCTCATTTATTAGAACGGCATCTTCAAAGTTATATCCTTCCCAAGGCGTATATGCTACTAGTACATTTTTACCTAATGCAAGCTGTCCACCTACAGTGTTTGGACCATCCGCTATAGTTTCGCCAGCCTCAACGTATTCTCCTAAGCTTACAAACGGTCTTTGATGGAAACAAGTATTTTGATTAGAACGTTGATAGGTTGATAATTGATTAAAGCGAAGGAGAGAATTCTTAATCCCAACTTTTAGTCGGCCTTGCGTTGCTATTTTTGTAGCATCTACATAACCCACACGACATGGCTCTTTTGCTCTTAATAATGTGCCAGATTCAAAGCCAACTTGCCATTCCATACCGGTACCTACTATTGCTCTCTCTAAAGATAAGAGAGGAAGAGCTTGCCTTTGCATATTTGCACCCATAAGAGCTCGGTTTGCATCGTCGTGTTCTAAGAAAGGAATTAATGAAGAAGCTACAGAAAAGTATTGCATAGGAAAAACATCAATAAGGCTGACCTGATCCCATTCTGCCGTAACAAATTCTTGTTGATAACGAGCAGGTACAATAGTTCCTTCATCTACCTGCATTCGATCGCCTGTAGAAATCCAATATTTTTCTTCGTATTGAGAAGATACGTATCGAAAAGAGGCTAGATTTGCTTGGGGAGATACAGGACGAAGAGGACTACATAGGGAACCATACCGACTTATTTTTGCATGACTTGCGAGAGAAGATACAAGACCTGCGCTAGTGCCTTCAGGAGTCTCAATTGGACAAACACGCCCATATTGGCTTGGATGGATGTCTCGAATTCGAAAAGAGGCGGTTTGTCGAGTTAAACCTCCGGGTCCAAGACAACTCATACGACGCTTTTGAGCTAGATGCGCCAAACCATTTGTTTGATCCATAAATTGGCTCAAGGGATGAGAAACAAAAAAGCGCTTAAACCCTTCACTGACATGGGTCCCAGGAAAAAAATCTTGTACTGTAAGATCCCACCATCCCAAGGCAAGTTCATATTTTTTGTATCTTTTCTTTCGGGGTCGTTTCCACCATTCTTCAGTATCGGCTGCATATGTAATCAGCTCTTTCATTCCTCGATGTAACTCTTGTTGCATAAGCTCACCAACAGAGAGCACACGTTTGTTTTTTAAATGATCAATATCGTCTTCATACTCATCACCATGAGTAAACAATGCAAGCCGATGCATCACGCGGAGAAGATCTTTATAACCAAAATAAAGAACAGGATTATGCTCTATCTCAATTAAATTATTAAGGAGAGGGTGGACTATTTGAGATTGTGTTATAGATAAAACACGATTCCAAAAATTTGGTAAACCAAGTCGGCGCTCTAAATTGAATCTTCCTAGCCTTCCTAAATAGAATCTTTTTTCAATCAGTTCGTTTTGAATCATTCCTTCCTCACACATTTCTTCATAGAGTGGAGGACCTGGTCGTAAAGAGGCACTTTTGTCTGTTTTGGTTAGCGTATAAAGGTTTAAATCTCTTCGGAAAGGACCTCTAAATACCGCATCGTACAAATGTATTGCACACCATTTAATTGTAGGAAGATGATCTCCTAAGTCATCATCTTCTTGCCACCATCGTAATGAAGGTAATAAAAAATTAGGCTCTTCAACGCCAATTAAAGAGGGGAATAGACATGCCTGAGTATCGTCGACGCATTCATATCCCATTAATCCCAATAAAAGAAGAATACTAACTTTTTTATTTCTTTTTACCCATAACCAAAATCGTCCTTTTGGATCTTTTTCAATTCGTAACCAGGTGCCAGATTCAGAGATTAAGGTAGCCGAATAACATCTTTTTCGCTTTTTCTTTTTCTTCTTATTTCCTACCCATCTACTTTGGAAATAAATCCCTGGAGCTCGCAATACCTGATGAATAACTGCTCGAGGTACTCCATTGATTAGAAAGCCTCCTTTGCTATCCATGATTGGAATTTTACCTAAGCGTATACGACTTCTTTTTTTATGACCTAGCTCATGCTCGAGCATGACGGGCACAGATAACCATGCACCATAAGTATGACGATTTTTCTTACACCAAAGCTCGCCATGAGAAGGTTTTTCCAAAGCCCAGTTTTGATGCTTTATATATATACGAATTTTGCCTATTGCTGGTAGATTATGATCAATTGTTGTTGAAAAATAAAAAAGTTCACGGCTAATTCCTTCAAACAAAAAACGTTGAAAGCCAGTTTGTTGACTTTCCAGCAAGTTAGGCACTGTGACATGGAAAGAATTATAGTAAAAAGGAGGCATGGTGCATTAAACAAATAAATCTTATGTTATAAAAAAGAACTTCAAATAATTCTTTATTTTTACTGTTTTTATATTCAATAAAAATATAAAATTATTAAACAATTCATTTTATTTTTATTTTCGGTTATAAACTGAACTGGACTTTTTAGTGTATACTTTTTAAAAAAAAGTTAAAAAAGGCGGCATCGTCAAGTGGTAAGGCAATGGATTGCAAATCCTTTATTCCCCAGTTCGAATCTGGGTGCCGCCTGCAATTTTCACAAAGCAACTGGGGCTAGCTACCATGCTTCCTACTTTAGCGATCTTGCTGTGCTGCCACCATTTGTTCTCGCACGGTGCGCGCTTTAGTTGGTCTCAAAGCTTGCTAAACCCCAATATTATCTTAACCTTTTCTTTTTTCAATCCAAAGGTATAAAATTTTTGCCGCATATTCCCCTTTTAACTTGTACCTACTTGCTTGTTGTTAGCTTGCCAGGCTTGTAAAATAGAAATGGCTTTTTTCAACTGAAAAAGATTTAGTAAGAGTTGGTTCATTGCCTTTTGAAAATACTTACATAAGGATATAAATTAATGGATATAGTAAGCCTAAGCTGGGCCTGTTTGATGGTTGTATTTACCTTTTCTTTATCATTGGTTGTATGGGGAAGGAGTGGTTTATAAAAGTTTTTTTTGGACTTGAATAAACATATAATTACTTTTTATTTTTTTTCGATCTTTAGGCTTGGAGGGTAACCTCCAGCCTTGACATAAAATAGAATTTTTTTTTTGAATATTCAGTATGTTTTTTTGATTTTTTTCGAAAGAATGGCTACTATGACGTAAACGTATACTCTCCCAAACAAAAAAAAGAGCAATTCCTATAGAACACGTTTGACAAAACAGTAAGATTGGATCAAGCCTCCACCCTTGAAAAGTGAGAATACTACCTGCTGCAATTCCAACAGTAGAAAGAATTACATCAGAGTCACGAGACAATTCTGGGCTTACCTTGCGAATAGTATAAAGGCCAATGCTGCTTCCAACAAGACATACACCTAAAAATGTGCTTGCATTGAAATCTAGATTAATCATAAAATTGTTTAGTAACAAATAAGGATAATAGCGTTATTATATTGATATCATTGCCTTGGTGGTGAAATGGTAGACACGCTAGACTCAAAATCTGGTGCCTCAGGCGTGGAGGTTCGATTCCTCTCCAAGGCAAGACAAAACATACGCATGAATGCAAATGAAATAGATTTTGACAGACTCAAATGGAAAGTTTCAAGTATAAGATGTGATAGAATGCCCCTGCTTCTCTGCATAGGAGCAGGCCTAGGTCCAAAGCTCCTAATTTCAAGTAAGCCACAGGCCTCTATAAGAGCTTGCTTCTTAAAGAGGCCTCATTGGGCAGGCCCACTTTATCACTATCGGAGCTATTTAACTATGGAAGTGAATATCTTGGCTTTCATTGCTACTGCACTATTTATACTTATTCCTACTGCCTTTCTTTTGATTTTATATGTTCAAACAGCAAGTCAAAAAGGATAATCAAAGTAAATTGAAAAGTTTAGTTTCTTAAAAAGACGGGGGCTAGGTCCCCCGAACAAATTTTTTCTGAAAACATTTTTATCTAAACTTATTTCATTATTAAAACCGCCGCTGTGGTGGAATTTGGTAGACACGCAGGCATGAGGGGCCTGAGGAGAACATCCGTGCCGGTTCGAGTCCGGCCAGCGGCAAACTTAAATAAAAAATATTTGCTAAAATAAAATTGAGCAAATATTAATATAAAATAAAGTTTCGAGTGTTAAAAGCGATAAAATGTTTTTACTAGTAAAAAAAATAAGCAATTATAAAGTTTAATTTTTGCTTTTGAATAATTATTCTTATTGTTTTTAAGTGAAAAGTTTTTTAAATAATTGAAATTTATCTTTTTGTGAAATTGTATAAAAAAAATGAAAACAAAGAGCTGGAAACAGAGTAGAAATGAAAAGCAAAACAAAGCTTTACCATCTCAACTTTGTGTTATTTCCAGCTCATTAGCAAAACTGAATCGTTTCACTTAAGTTTTTCTATAATGTTTAAAAAATTGTAATTCTTTTAAACATTATAGAAAAATACAAATTTTTTTACTATTGATAACGTTTTTTTAGAATCCGTCATTATAGAAGAATGATAAGTCGTTAACAATACTTGTAAGTGGACCAATTACAAAACTAAAAAGACTGACCGTACTCGCACACAACACAAGAGTCAGAGTAAGTAAGGGTGGTGTGTCTTTTTTTTTTAAATAAAAGCTTAGTTCTTTGTTTCCGGGTAGAGCGATTTGTTGCCAACTTAAGGTCCCTTTCGCTTCTCTTGTAAACATAATTCGTATTACGCGAAGATAATAATAAAGAGACAAAGCGCTAGTGAATACTCCTATTATCGTAGGAATATAAAGTTGTCCTTGCCATGCAACCCAAAAAAGGTAGGTTTTGCCAAAAAATCCAACTAAAGGAGGTAAGCCTGCCAGAGAGAGAAGGCAAAGGCTTAAACAACCACAAATCCATGGTTTTGTTTGGAAAAGACCTGCATAGCTTCGAATTGAGTCAGTGCCTATTTGTAAACTAAGTAAAATTGTACAAGCAAAAGCACCCATATTCATAAAAACGTAAGTACCAAGATAAAGTATCAAACTACTTTGTCCTTGGCCATGCTCAAGAGACAAAGCAAGTAATAAATATCCAATTTGGCCAATAGAAGAATATGCCAGCATCCTTTTCATATGGGATTGGCACGCAGCTATAAGATTGCCTACTAACATGCTAAGTATAGCAAGTAATTGCACTATTTGCCCTGCCTGAGGCTGTAAACACGAAAACACAACCCATAAAAGTCTTGCTGCAATAGCTAGCCCTGCAGCCTTTGAGCTTACAGATAAGAAAGCAGCACTAGGAGTAGGAGATCCTTCGTATACATCAGGTGCCCATTGATGAAAAGGAGCTGCAGATAATTTGAAACCTATTCCAAAAAACACGAGTAAAAATGCAATCCAAGTGGCAAAAGGAACTGACGGGTATTGATTTAAAGCAAATCCTATCTCTTGAAAACTTGTGCTTCCTCCTCCAAGGCCGTAAAGCCATGAAAATCCATAAGCAAGAGCACACGAACTCGCACTTCCAAGAATTAAATATTTTGCAGCTGATTCTTGTGAACGAAGGTCTTTTCTTGTGTACCCTGCGAGTAAATAAGAATTTAAGCTTAAACATTCAAATGCTACAAAAGCAAGCACAAGATCGTTTGATCCTGATAAAAGCATACCACCTATAGTTGAGGCCAAGACAAAAATTGTGAATTCTGCCGCAGGTGTACCTCCCATTTGAAAATAATCTAAGCATAAGAAAATACATATGAAAGAACCCATTGCAATTATGAGACGAAAAGCAATTCCCAAGCTATCTTCAGCAAAAGCCCCTCCAAGTATTAAACTCGGAGGCTGAGGCAATCGCCACACAAGGGCAATGATCGATAATAAAAGTCCTAAAGCGGCTATCCAAACTGTCTCCCATCCTTTTTTATAAAAAACTTTTTTTATTTGAAAAAGGTCAGTAAAACAGACACATATTAACGAAATTGTTAAGATTGCTTCAGGCACAATCGGGGCAAACTGTAGCATGGAATTCTCCTTCGCTTAAGGTTGAGTCAAACCCTATTTTGTCCTAGCAACTTAAAAACGTAAATGGGCATACGCTTTATTTGCTTCTGCCATCCGGTGAACTTCCTCTCTTTTGCGAATTGCATTTCCAATTCGTTTTGAAGCATCTAAAATTTCATTTGCTAACTTGGAACCCATGTCCCGTCCTGGACGCTTACGAGAAGCATTTAACAGCCATCGAATTGCAAGAGCATGCCCTCTCTCCGGATTGACTTGCAAAGGGACTTGATAAGTTGATCCCCCAATGCGGCGAGCTTTCAATACGACTCGAGGAGTTGTATGCAAAACAGCTTGATTGAGTATTGACAAGGGATCTTTTTTAACCTTCACCCTAACCTTTCCCATTGCTTGATAGAAAAGACGTGAAGCTAAGGATTTTTTTCCATTCTTAAGAATACGGCTTACAATCATAGAAGCCAATCGACTTCGATACACAATTTCTTGCCTTAGTGGACGCTTAGCAGCACGTTTGCGACGAGACATATACAATCCTTATTTTACAAGAGCCCTTGCTTGAGTTAGATAAGGGCCATAATCTTTTATTGGGTACGTTTGTTGAATCAATCAAGCTTAGTTGTTTTTTACTTTGGTCGCTTAACCCCATATTTCGAGCGCGCTCTCTGGCGATCTCTTACTGCAGCAGTATCAAGAGCGCCACGAACTATGTGATAACGCACTCCAGGAAGATCTTTTACCCGCCCTCCTCTAACTAGGACTACCGAATGTTCTTGCAGAGTGTGTGCAATTCCTGGGATATATGCAGTGACTTCAAATTTTGAACTTAAGCGAACCCTTGCTACCTTACGTAGGGCAGAATTTGGTTTTTTAGGCGTAGTTGTGATAGAAACTTGGCCGTTTTTTGAACTGCGACCTAAGTAGCTTAAGAACCTAACGTGAGACATTAACCTCATAAGGCTCCGAATGAAGAGAAATATAAAGTTTGCTTGCTATAAAAGTGAAACAAACCTAAATGAAAATAGCATTTCAATGAATAAAACCTGAAAATAACCTTTTTATTAAAAATATATAAAATACTTTAAAAAATTTTTATGTGAAAACTAAAACTTAATTACCAGAAAAAGAAAAAAATCTTATATTGTATAAGACAAAAGTAAACTAAGCTCTTAAGTTTACCCTAAAATATAAACTAAATAAAAAGGGAATTTTTTATACTTTATAGTCAAACTTGCGTTTTTATTGAAACAAGCTTTGACCTCTCATAGGTTAATGTTAGCAGATCCAATGAACTTATGATACTAAAAAAAAACTTTAATCGGATAATCAATCAACTCTTCTAAAAATTTTAAAAATGAATGCTATTTATATGTTTTACAAAGATCAACAAACCTAATGCTCAGACCAAAAGTATGAGCCTGGGGCGGAAGGACTCGAACCTCCGAATAGCGGAGCCAAAACCCGCTGCCTTGCCACTTGGCCACGCCCCATGTTTTTGAAACAGAATATTAAAGTTATCAGATGCACTAGGTTTTGAGTATTTATATGCTACCTTAAGGGTTAGACTCTGTCAAGTAAGCTTCGTTAAACGTAAGGTTGCTTTTCTACTTAGGGTAGGCTGGTGTACCATAAAGAAGCCACTGGTGAGAAACTCTTAGCTTATTTGAATACAGTAGAACTCAATAGCTCTCACCAGGAGCTGATCCTAGACTTGGAGGATGCCTCATGCCAACTCTTATTTCAATCTTCTGTAGCATCTTGGCCCGCCCAACTGGAGAAGCAATTCTCTTTCTAGGCAAGCTACCAGAAGCCTATGCTATTTTTGATCCTATTGTAGATGTTTTACCAGTCATTCCTGTTCTTTTCTTATTGCTAGCTTTTGTGTGGCAAGCCTCTGTTAGCTTCCGCTAGCTAGGCGGGATAGCGGGGCCTGCCATTGGTTGCAGGCCCATAAAAATACAAATACACAGGAGAAATGGCAGAGTGGTCAATTGCGACGGTTTCGAAAATCGTTTTAGTTTTACTAACGGGGGTTCGAATCCCTCTTTCTCCAATGCTTCCGTGAATTTTTCTTGAGAAAGAACAGTGAAAACTTTTCTTTGAGAATACGCTATAGTGTAGAATAGCGCTGGCTGAGGAGTCTGGCTCCCATACAACGTGGATTCCATGGCTCTCACCATATATGACAAAAAAGAAGGCCCATGCTTACTCTAAAACTTTTTGTATACACTGTGGTTATGTTTTTTATCTCTTTGTTTGTCTTTGGCTTTCTTTCAAACGATCCAGGTCGGAACCCAGGACGAAAGGAGTAATATAAAAATCTTTCAACATATGGAGAGGGAGGGATTCGAACCCTCGGTACACCTAGGGCGTACAACAGATTAGCAATCTATCGCTATCGGCCACTCAGCCACCTCTCCTCAGCCTCCCAGCCCCACTATACCACAATTGGGGGGCTTTTTGGGGCTGGTGGCAAATTGTTGTTTAGCGGTATAGCGCTTTACCTAAAGCGAGTGCTAAGGCTCCAACAGGCAATGCTGCAAGAAGTGCACCAAAAATTTGTAATTCAGAGAGCATAAGTTTTTGCTAAAGCGTTGGCCTATATTACTTATCTATGTAGAGAAAAAATAGGTCTTATATATGTACAAAATGTGTACATATATATGATATGTGACCCGCTTTTATTATAATTATCTTGCTAAGAATAGGTGCATAGGTATACTAGCAAATGTCCTTATGATTCGACCCCATAGATTTTACCTGTTGCAAGAGGAGTGTAGCAAATTATGATAAATTTTGAAGTCATCGCTCAATTGGTTGTTCTTGCATTAATCGTTTTATCAGGCCCCTTAGTTATTGCTGTTTTAGCAACACGAAAGGGCAATCTATAAAAAACGCACAAGTATATGCCAAGGGCTCGGGGCACTGGGGCTAGTGCCCCGCCCCCTCTTTAAAAGATTTTTTTGTAATTTGAATATTAGTCCTATTCTTTAGTGATGTCCTTCCATTGATTCTCCAATATAAGCAGCAGCGAGTGTGGCGAAAATAAGAGCTTGAATGCCACTAGTAAAAAGGCCTAGAAACATCATAGGAATAGGCACTACAAGAGGAACTAATGAAACAAGTACAGCAACGACAAGTTCGTCAGCTAGAATATTTCCAAAAAGTCGAAAACTTAACGACAAAGGCTTAGTAAAATCTTCAAGAATATTAATTGGTAGTAACACAGGGGTGGGCTGAACATACTTCCCAAAATAGCTTAAACCTCTCTTATGAAGACCAGCATAAAAATAAGCCACAGAAGTTAGTAATGCAAGAGCCACAGTAGTATTAATATCGTTTGTGGGGGCGGCAAGTTCTCCATTAGGTAATTCAATAACTTTCCAAGGTACAAGTGCTCCTGACCAATTTGATACAAAAATAAACAAAAATAAAGTGCCAATAAAAGGTACCCAAGGTCGATATTCTTCTTCACCAATTTGAGTTCGAGTCAAGTCACGTATAAACTCAAGTACGTATTCTACTAAGCCTTGTCCCCCTTGTGGCACAGCTTTAAGGCTACGTGTTCCCCAAAATGCTAACCCTAAGAGAAGCGCAGCAACAACCCAAGATGTGATCAAAACTTGGGCATGAACTTGGAACTGCCCAAGCTCCCAATACCAATGTTGTCCAACTTCCACACTAGCAAGCTGAAAAGCGGGGGTTAGTGATGCCACAAATAGACAAGAATAAATACTCATAGTTGGTTTTATAGTCGGCTAAGAATAAATGAAAAAAGTAGGACTTTACCTACTCAATGCTATGTGAACGTATTCTCTACGTCCGTTAATATGAATAGTTGTTATATTGCCACTTCAGCAAGTGGATCCTTATTGTGCTTCATCTTAGCTTGTAATTGGTTTCTTTTTCCATTACGCAAGAAATATCCCCTGCGAATGGCTCCAGCTAACCGTTCTGAAATACAACCAATCGAAGCTGTTGAATCATCATTTGCAGGAATAGGGATATAAGCCAGATCTGGATTACAATCAGTATCGACAATGCATACAGTTGGAATACCAAGTTTGGCACACTCTTGCAATGCGGTAATCTCTTCTTTTTGACCGATTAATACAACAACATCTGGTAGTCGGGTCATGTGCCGCATTCCTCCCAAATATTTTCGTAAACGAGCCAGTTGTTTTCTTTTCATTGAGGCTTCTTTTTTAGGGAGAAGCTCCATATAGCCATTTCTTTCGCGTGCTTCAAGACCTTGGAGTTTCCAAATTCGTCTACGAACAGTCGGCCAATTTGTAAGCATTCCACCAAGCCATTTTTTATTTACAAAATGGCACTTAGCGTTTTTAGCATGTTCCATGACAGCTTTCGAAGCTTGTTTTTTAGTACCAATCCATAAGAATTGCTTTCCTTTACTTGCTGCAACTGTCAAAAATTGACATGCTTCGGAAAGAAGGCGTACAGTTTGGACCAGATCAATAACGTGGATACCTTTTTTTTGTCGAAAGATATAAGGGTGCATTTTCGGATTCCATCGGCTCGTCGGGTGCCCATAATGAGCACCGGCTTTTGTAAGAGCTCTTAGTTCTTCATGCCAATCTGTTGTTATCATTGAACAATTTATGAATCTACTGCAAGTTCTGGGTCAGAAGACCATTCCCAGTTTGACGTTTTAATCAGTCATTCTTGTATTTTACTTTTTTATATTACAAGCTATTTCTTCAATGAAGTATTATAAGAATATGCCTACTTAACTCAGTGGTTAGAGTATTGCTCTCATAAGGCAAGAGTCATTGGTTCAAATCCAAGTGCGACCTGAAACTACTGATAGCAATCCGGTTAATAAAGCCGGCGTTTGTGGGTCAAAGCGTGGAAAATTCCTAGGACGGCAGACAGTAATGAGCCGTGTATGAAGCGGGAAGAAATGAATTTTATTGAAATTCATCCAGCAATCTTTGGAGTGGCTAGACAATCATTGCTTCGTAATGAACAAAAGGGATCGCTGTAAATCTCAATGGGCTAAAGCCCGCAGTCTGGGATACAAGGATTGGATCAATGTATGACCCCCATAAGTTTTTGAAAGCTGAAAAGCTTTATAAAAGCAAGGCTGCCGGAGCAAAGTCTAACCAGAACAAAGGTGTGTGTTATCAGTAAGACAGGGTAAGCCCAATTTTTTTATATTGGGCAAAGGATCGAGTAACAAGCAAACTGAAAGTATATTCTTTTTATACAAAAGAAGCGGCTTTTAGCCTTTTTTTTTTTTTTGAATATAGATTTAGAAAGCTTAATTACTCAAGCGCCTTGTTAAACCTAAGAAAGAATCAATTATACCAATCTTACTTTGCTACAACGGCGCTCGAGCCGCATGCGTCGAGAGGTGCACGTGCGGATCCTATGAGAGAGCTCAAACAGTGAGCTCTACTCAACTAGTAGGCAACCCTCTCCCTACGTCCTTTTTCAAAGATAAAGGATAGAGGGAGAGGGTTGCCTACTAGTTGATCCTTATTTTAACTTTTTTTTATAAAGAGGTACCACTAGAAGATGCTTGAGTAGCAGCTTCAAGCCGTGCTTTGGCACGACGAAATGCTAATTTTGCCTCAATCTTTTGGCGAGGACCATCAGCTTTATTTAAACCAAGTTGAGCAAATTCAAGAGTTTTTTGGGCCTCTTGGGGGTCAATTTCAGAGGCTTTTTCCCCCTCATTTACAAGGATGGTAACGCGATCACTTTCGATTTTAGCAAAGCCCCCCATGAGAGCTATACGAACCCATTGAGTATTGGTGCGTACTCGGAGTACGCCTATATCCAATGCAGTCAAAAGAGATGCATGTTTAGGTAAGATGCCAACTTGACCACTGTTGGTTGGTAGTATGACTTCTTGCACTTGGCCATCCCAGACAGTGCGAATAGGTGTCATTACACGGAGATTAAGGCTCATACCTGTTTACTCACTCTCTGATTGTATAGTTGCTGCTTTAGAACTAACTTCGTCAATATTCCCAACTAGGTAAAAAGCTTGTTCAGGCAATGAATCTAATTGGCCTGAGAGAATTAATTGGAACCCTTTAATTGTCTCTGCTAAGCTAACATATTTACCAGGAGAGCCAGTAAATACCTCAGCAACAAAAAACGGTTGGGAAAGAAATCGTTCAATTTTACGAGCTCTTGCTACTGTGAGACGATCTTCTTCTGAAAGTTCATCAAGCCCAAGAATAGCTATAATATCTTGCAGTTCTTTGTATCTTTGAAGAGTCTCTTTTACACCTTGCGCGATTTCATAGTGTTCTTCTCCTACAATCCAAGGCTGTAACATTGTTGAAGTAGAATCAAGAGGATCTACTGCGGGATAAATTCCTTTTGCAGCCAAACCTCGAGAGAGTACAGTGGTCGCATCTAAGTGAGCAAAAGTCGTTGCTGGAGCTGGATCAGTAAGATCATCTGCAGGTACATAAACAGCCTGAATAGATGTGATAGAGCCATCTTTAGTAGAGGTAATACGTTCTTGAAGACCTCCCATCTCTGTACTTAGAGTTGGTTGATAACCTACAGCAGATGGCATCCTCCCTAGAAGAGCAGAAACTTCCGAACCTGCTTGTACAAAACGAAAAATGTTATCAATAAAGAGAAGCACATCTTGCTTATTCACATCACGAAAATATTCAGCCATTGTAAGAGCTGTCAAGCCTACTCTCATTCGTGCGCCAGGTGGTTCATTCATTTGCCCATATACAAGAGCTACTTTTGATTGAGAAATGTCTTGCTCATTGATGACTTTTGATTCTTTCATCTCCATGTACAAATCATTTCCTTCTCTAGTTCTCTCTCCTACACCTCCAAAAACCGACACACCACCATGTGCTTTTGCAATATTGTTAATTAGTTCCATGATGAGGACGGTTTTTCCAACACCAGCACCTCCAAATAACCCAATCTTTCCACCTCGTCTATAAGGAGCTAACAGATCTACAACTTTGATTCCTGTTTCAAAAATTGCAAGTTTAGTATCTAACTGAGTAAAAGCTGGTGCAGCCCTATGGATCGGAAAAGTCTTAGTATTATTGACGGGACCTAAATTATCAACAGGTTCTCCGAGTACATTAAAAATTCGTCCAAGAGTAGCTTCACCTACAGGTACGCTTAGTGCAGCTCCAGTGTCAGTAACATTCATTCCGCGCATGAGGCCATCTGTAGCACTCATTGAAATTGCTCGTACTTTATTATCCCCTAATAACTGTTGAACTTCGCAAGTAACATTGACTTCTTCGCCTGCTGCATTTTTTCCGCTAACAACAAGGCTATTGTAAATGCTTGGCATTTTTCCTGGGGGAAATGCCACGTCCATTACAGGGCCAATGATTTGAGTGATTCGCCCTATATTCTTTGTTTCGATAAATGTAGAAGACGCTAGCAGGTGCGCACGGCTCATGAGCTTTGCAAGCAAAAAGAAAAAAGTAATATTGATTGCTCAATTTTTTAATTTTAGGTTTTTTAAATAGATCGATGGCCTTAAACAACTGAATTGACTTAGGCTTAATATTAAGGCAGTATACATGAAAGTAGACTTACACTTGCAATTAGACATTAGGTGAGCTACAATATGATTAACCGAAGAGAACAGGTCTTTTCTTTGGGATCTTATACCTAATCGCTATCACAGTGACGCTGTTAGCCTTAGGTCGAGCCGATTCCACTCTGATCGATGCTATGATTTGATATCTATGGAGAAATACTAATGTCACCACAAACTGAAACCAAAACAGGTACTGGCTTTAAAGCAGGCGTTAAGGACTATCGCCTAACTTACTACACTCCTGATTATGAGACCAAAGAGACTGATATCTTAGCTGCATTTCGGATGACTCCTCAACCTGGAGTTCCTCCTGAAGAAGCAGGTGCTGCGGTTGCAGCTGAGTCTTCAACCGGTACCTGGACTACTGTATGGACCGATGGACTAACCAACCTTGATCGTTATAAGGGTCGCTGTTACGATATTGAACCTGTTGCTGGTGAGGAAAACCAATATATTGCATATGTGGCATATCCTTTGGACCTTTTTGAAGAGGGTTCAGTCACCAACCTGTTTACTTCTATTGTAGGAAACGTATTCGGCTTTAAGGCACTTCGTGCTCTTCGATTGGAAGATCTTCGCATTCCTCCAGCCTATGTGAAAACTTTCCAAGGTCCTCCTCATGGTATCCAGGTTGAGCGCGATAAACTAAACAAATACGGTCGACCTTTGCTTGGTTGTACTATTAAGCCTAAACTTGGTCTTTCTGCTAAAAACTATGGCCGGGCAGTGTACGAATGCCTACGTGGTGGTTTGGACTTTACAAAAGATGATGAAAACGTAAACTCTCAGCCTTTCATGCGCTGGAGAGATAGATTTCTTTTTGTAGCAGAGGCTACCTTTAAAGCTCAGGCTGAAACTGGTGAAATCAAAGGACATTACCTGAATGCTACGGCTGGTACTTCCGAAGAGATGCTAAAAAGAGCTCAATTTGCAAGAGAGCTAGGAGCACCAATCGTAATGCACGATTACCTAACTGGTGGCTTTACTGCAAACACAAGTCTTTCACACTACTGCCGTGATAATGGCTTGCTTCTTCACATTCACCGTGCTATGCACGCGGTAATTGACCGTCAGCGTAACCATGGTATTCATTTCCGTGTCTTAGCAAAAGCACTTCGTCTATCCGGTGGTGACCATATTCACTCTGGTACAGTCGTAGGTAAGCTTGAAGGTGAGCGTGAAGTAACCCTTGGTTTTGTAGATCTTTTGAGAGATGACTACATTGAAAAAGACCGAAGCCGAGGCATTTACTTCACTCAAGATTGGGTTTCTCTTCCTGGTGTTCTGCCTGTGGCTTCTGGTGGCATTCACGTATGGCATATGCCTGCTCTTACTGAGATCTTTGGCGATGACTCCGTACTTCAATTTGGTGGCGGTACCCTTGGTCACCCTTGGGGCAATGCTCCTGGTGCTGTTGCAAACCGCGTGGCACTTGAAGCATGTGTTCAAGCTCGTAATGAAGGTCGTGACCTAGCTCGCGAAGGTAACCAAGTGATTCGTGAAGCGGCTAAGTGGAGCCCAGAGCTTGCTGCAGCTTGCGAAGTTTGGAAAGAGATCAAGTTTGAGTTTGAAACAATTGATACTCTATAGAAACTTACTAATTTCATAGTTTAGTGAAGAAGTATGGTTGTAGGTGTATGCCTATAACCATACTTGATTTGTAAAAAAATTACAAATTGTTTTTATTACTTAATATTTATAAGTAAAAATAAAGCTCTACTTTGCAAACAAAAATAAAGACAACTTTTTCGATTTGTAAACGATTTCATTGAAGGCCATTTTATGTGATTAAGTAGAATAAAGAATAACTCAATTATATAAAAATGAAAATAAAAAAATTAGAGAATGGTGATCAAAAATATTTTTTTATGATGCGTGGTTCTATAACTCTATTTCAGTTTTAGCAGATATTGATACGAGAAAAGTTCATTTTTAAGCTTTTTTTATTAAGTAAAGAAAACGAAGCTGTCGGTTATCCTAGCTTTCTTATCACTTATCCTAGCTTTCTTAATTGTTTAGACTCTTTACATATTTTTACATTCTCTATTGAAACTAGTTTCTCTAATTTATGAGAGACAATTAAAGATTCAAATTATTTTATTTAGACGTTTAGAGTATAAAAAGATAAAGATTATGTATATTGAACTTATTATTAAAATTTTTAAAATTCAATAAATCTATATAGTTAGTATTTATATCTTCAAGCTTTAAAAATACAAAATTTTGCTAAGCGGGTAGCGAGAATCGAACTCGCGCCTTCTCCATGGCAAGGAGATATTCTACCACTAGACCATACCCGCTTATTTATCTAAAAATAGAATACTCTTATTTAGCTAAGTTGACAAGTGGGCGAATGACGGGGCTCGAACCCGCACATGATGGAACCACAATCCACTGCCTTCACCATTTGGCTACATCCGCCCCCCCACGCCCCTAAAGGCGTGGGTAACTCCAGCAAGGAGCCAAGAGACAAAACCTAAGCGTTAACAGAAGGAGCTTCTACGGAAGCTAGGTCAAGAGGGAAGTTGTGAGCGTTACGCTCGTGCATCACTTCCATACCAAGGTTTGCACGGTTGATAATGTCAGCCCAAGTGTTGATCACACGGCCTTGGCTGTCAACCACAGATTGGTTGAAGTTGAAACCGTTAAGGTTGAACGCCATAGTGCTGATACCAAGAGCAGTAAACCAGATGCCGACAACAGGCCAAGCAGCTAGGAAGAAGTGCAGAGAACGAGAGTTGTTGAAGCTAGCGTATTGAAAAATTAGGCGACCAAAGTAACCGTGAGCAGCCACGATGTTGTAAGTTTCACCTTCTTGACCAAACTTGTAACCAGCGTTAGCAGACTCGTTTTCAGTAGTCTCACGGATTAGGCTGGAAGTAACCAAGGAACCATGCATAGCACTAAACAGAGAGCCGCCAAACACACCAGCCACACCAAGCATGTGGAAAGGGTGCATAAGAATATTGTGCTCAGCTTGGAACACAATCATAAAGTTGAAAGTGCCGGAAATGCCAAGAGGCATACCATCAGAGAAGCTGCCTTGACCAATAGGGTAGATCAAGAACACTGCGGTAGCAGCTGCAACCGGAGCAGAGTAAGCTACAGCAATCCAAGGACGCATGCCCAAACGGAAGCTAAGCTCCCACTCACGGCCCATGTAGCAAGCCACGCCCAATAGGAAGTGGAGCACGATCAATGAAACTCGAAAGTTAAGTTTTGTCAATTAAACTTATATTTAACTTTCTGTTCCCGAACCGTACATGCAACTATTTATTGCATACGGCTCTCCAAGTGCAGATATACAACATTTGAATCTCTTTCTAATTTTTATTCATTTGTTGACTTAGAGCAACAAACAAAAATAAAGTCAATCTTAGTTCTATTGATTGGCTTTCAAGTTTAAAACTTAGCTTATCTATATATTAACACTTTGTATAACTATTGTCAACTGCTTTTTTTATTTGCGATATCTTATCGCAAATAAAAAAAATATAAAATGTTTTATTTTTTTATACTATTTATTAAAAATAGTATTTTTTATTGGAATTGGTTAGTTTTTGCCTAAGGGGATTTAATCCCTTTAGGCAAAAACTAAATAAAATTTATTCTTTTATAAGCTTGAAAGTTTAGAACAAACCTAAAGTAAGAGAAGTATCAATTGGTAAGGTTGCCCCAATGCCAAGCCAAAGAGCAACAACAGTACCAAGCAAGAATACTGTGGTGGCTACTGGACGACGAAAAGGATTTTGAAATTTGTTTACATTTTCAATAAACGGAACAGTGATTAATCCAGCAGGTACGGCAGCCATAAGAAGAACTCCAAGCAACTTGTTAGGCACAGTTCGGAGCATTTGGAAAACAGGAAAGAAATACCATTCAGGTAAAATTTCCAATGGAGTTGCAAAAGGGTTTGCAGGTTCGCCAATCATAGCAGGATCAAGTACAGCGAGGCCAACCGTACAAGCAATTGTTCCTAATATTACAACCGGAAAAATATAAAGAAGATCATTTGGCCACGCAGGCTCTCCATAGTAATTATGTCCCATACCTTTAGCAAGCTTAGCTCTTAGCGCTGGATCTGCTAAGTCTGGTTTTTTAGTAACTCCCATAATTATGTTCTATTCAATTAGATAATGAATGTGGTTGTCTTAATTGAAACAAAGTTAATGAAAACTTTTTTCTTTTTTATAGAGGGCCAGAAATCCCTTGCTTACGAATCATTAAGAAGTGCATAAGCATAAACACAGCGGTAAGGAGGGGCAATACAAAGGTATGTAGACTATAAAACCGAGTTAAAGTGGATTGTCCCACACTTACACTACCTCGTAAAAGCTCTACAAGGGGTGAACCAATTACTGGAATTGCTTCTGGTACACCTGTTACAATTTTTACTGCCCAGTATCCTACTTGATCCCAAGGAAGAGAATACCCCGTAACTCCAAACGAAACAGTTAACACTGCAAGAATGACTCCTGTAACCCAAGTAAGTTCTCTTGGCTTTTTAAATCCTCCTGTTAAATAGACTCGAAATACATGAAGAATCATCATTAATACCATCATGCTTGCAGACCATCTATGCACAGATCGGATTAACCACCCAAAGTTTACATCCGTCATTAAATATTGAACTGATGCAAATGCTTCTGTCACAGTTGGGCGATAGTAGAAAGTCATTGCAAAGCCAGTTGCCACTTGCACAAGAAAACAAGTTAGAGTTATGCCTCCTAAACAATAGAATATGTTTACATGAGGAGGAACATATTTACTTGTTACATCATCAGCAATTGCTTGAATTTCTAATCTTTCTTCAAACCAATCATAGACTTTAATTTGATAGGAAAACTATAAAAGCTTTCCTCCATTTTAGAATCGGACATGAAGCTTGTACATCATCCGGCTCATGCTAACAACAGAAAAAAGAAAAAATATAAATGATTCTTTCTTTTTCTAATTTATTCGTTGGTACAATTCATATTTTCTAAAAAATACAAATGATTTTTTCTTTTGTACTAGGATAGTTTCCATTTTTTCTGCCTAGTAAAAACTATCTCGTCTTCTCTTTTGTTTATTTCGTAGAACAGACAATTAATTAGGCGAATGGATTACCTGACTAATTAACTTCGAGACGTGCATGCAAAACTATATGCACACGGCTCTAAAATTATATTAATTAAGTATTATTTGTAAAAAATAACAATCTTGTTAGATATAATTTGCCATACATCTGATTATTGGCTCTTTTTAATTTTGTTAAGATTTATTGGTTTATTCCTTAGATTAGAAGCAAAATATCCGACACTATTTTTTGCTTTTTTTATAAGAATAGACTTTATAAATTCCTGTTCTATGCTTAAATGAATTGTCCAAAATACTAACACTCAGCACTTTGGTAGCATAAAAAAAACATGTTTATAACTATGTTTCTATCTAGCAAAACAAAATAAGCTTTTCTTATAAATCAAAAAACAATAAAAGTGTCAATACAAGCTAAAATGCTTTTTTACAAAATTGAAAAATATCTTCTTATCTTTTTTGTATATTTCTCTTATGTTATTTTCTTCTTACTCTTTTTGTAAAAGGGAAAAGAGAGCACTTTAGTAAATTAGACCTTTCAAGCAAAAAAGTTTTTAAGTTTTTTATTTTTAAATAGAATGAAGAAATAAAGGTCATAATGTCTTATCTATGGATTCCGTCAATTCACACGTGTTAGGCTTATGCTATACCCTATATAAATAGAACTGGTATGAAAAAGTTTAGTCAAAGGATTTGATTAAACCCCCAGCTTTTTAAAAATATCTACCTTTTAAGGCTTTTTAATTGCACATTTGTTTAAACGAACCTAATTTTTTAAACAAAATCGTTAAAGGATTGTTGAGACTCCAATCCTACTCAAGCGTTACTCTTCTTCGTCACCGAAGACAAAGCCTGAGCCGACTCATGATTTATTTTTTAATCATTTACAAAGAGAGATGCAAGTCGCCTGGATAGAAAACCTTTTGGTTTTCTTCTCATCGGGCCGGACACGAGTCTTTAACTCATACGGCCCTGTCTCTTTTTAAATCTTTTTACTGAATTAAATAACATAAAGAGACGAAAGTTTCTTTTTTATCTATTTCCCTTCTATCCCTAGTTTTTTTAATTAGATTGAATCGTGTAAGTTCTTAATATTGATTACGATTAAGTTTCTAGAGAAAGAATTATCTTCTCACAATTTTTCTTGGACTAATGAGACGTGGTAAAACTTTTGTTCTAATGAATTGATTTTTCTTTGATGTGCGTAAAGAAGATTTTCGTTAAAAAGATTTTGCCTAATCTACCTATTTATTTCAATTGTCTCATAAGTCCAATCTTATTGAATCTATTAGCTGCCAAATCATACCACTCGGTATAACTTCTAAAGAGTTAGAGTTTAAAAATTGTAATAGATAATCACAAGCACACCCATAAAGTAGGATGCAATCAATAAAAAATTACACGATTGAGCGTCTTAACATTGAACTTAAAAATTTAGAAATCTTTCAGGAAACCTTTAAAAAATAAGTTTTTAAAGAATAAACTTTAGATACTTTTGTAACCCAAAGGTATAGTTATTGGGCTACAAAAATATCTTTTTTTAATGGTAAGAGGCTATCTTAGCTTTGCACACTTTGCCAGCTTACAGGAACTCCATCGAGTAATACTGAAGCATTATAAAGTTCTAAGATAATTACCAAGAAAACAGCAAATAGGGCCATGAATACTCCCATTAAGACAGTGGTTCCCCACCCTGGAGCAACTTTGCCATATTCTGCATTCAAAGGCTTAAGCACGCTGCTTACTGCGGCACCAGGTCTCTGCTTGTTAGGGTCTTGGTCAAGAGTTTTAGTCGCCATATATGTATAAGAAGAGGCTTAACGTAGATCTAATTGGCTTTTCGTATTATGATAGAATATGCCCTTCAGGAGGAGCTATTTTTATATGGAACCCGCCACCCTGATCACAATCTTTCTTTCTTGTTTTTTAGTAGGTGTAACCGGTTATGCTCTTTATACTGCTTTTGGACAGCCATCAAAGGAGCTAAGGGACCCCTTTGAGGAGCACGAAGACTAAATATTTCACTTATTCTAAGGACCCTATATAGGGTCCTTATTATTTCTTATTGCTAGTGATTTTTGGTGGCTCTCGAAAAAAGATAGCAAAGAATATAATACCAAGAGTACCTACGAGAAGGAATGTATATACTAGAGCTTCCATATGTTTGAATGAGTTGTGTAACCCCTCTTTTTCAAATGAGAGGGGAGTTTAGCTTAAACAGCCTGTCTACGAGTGGTAGGATCGCCTAGTTTTTGGAACACGCCAAATTCGATTTGATCACCGAGGTCGGGGTCGATACCAGCGAACACATCTCGGAACAAGGTCCGAGCTCCATGCCAAATATGACCAAAGAAAAATAGCAAAGCAAAGGTTGCATGGCCAAAACTAAACCATCCACGTGGGCTACTACGAAATACACCATCAGACTTTAGCGTAGCACGATCAAACTCAAAAATTTCTCCTAATTGAGCTCGTCTTGCATATTTCTTAACAGTGGCGGGGTCTGTAAAACGTACTCCATCTAGCTCACCGCCATAGAATTGGACAGTTACGCCTACTTGCTCAACGCTATATTTTGATTCAGCACGTCGGAAAGGAACATCAGCCCGAACAACTCCATCTTCATCCGCAAGGACCACTGGAAAAGTTTCAAAAAAAGTAGGCATACGTCGAACAAAAAGTTCGTGCCCTTCTTTGTCTTGAAAGCTTGCATGACCTAACCAACCAACAGCAATTCCGTCTCCGCTATCCATAGCTCCTGCTCGGAATAAGCCGCCTTTCGCTGGGTTATTTCCAATATAGTCATAGAAGGCTAGTTTAGCTGGGATATTAGACCAAGCCTTAGAAACAGGAACTCCTTGTGCAACTTGTGCTTCAATACGTCTTTCTATTTCTTGTTGAAAATAACCTTGGTCCCATTGATAACGAGTAGGACCAAAAAGTTCAATAGGTGTTGCTGCGGATCCATACCACATCGTACCAGCTACAACAAACGCAGCAAAAAATACAGCTGCAATACTGCTAGACAGAACTGTTTCAACGTTTCCCATTCGAAGAGCACGAAACAGGCGTTGAGGTGGGCGAACACTTAAATGAAAGAGGCCTGCTAAAATTCCCAGGATGCCAGCAGCAATATGATGGGAGGCAATACCACCTGGATTAAACGGGTCAAAACCTTCTGCTCCCCAGGCTGGAGCCACAGGCTGGACTCGCCCAGTTAAACCATATGGATCAGATACCCAGATACCAGGGCCAAAAAGTCCTGTTACATGAAAGGCTCCAAAAGCAAAACAAAGAACACCTGATAAAAACAGATGAATACCAAAGATTTTAGGTAAATCTAGGGATGGTTGTCTTGTACGATCGTCTCTAAATAGATCTAAGTCCCAATATACCCAGTGCCAAATGGCTGCTAAAAAAAGGAGTCCAGATAAAACAATATGTACTCCGGCAACTCCTTCGTAGCTCCAAAGCCCTGCATTTGTAACTGTTTGTCCACTAATACTCCAGCCTCCCCAGGATTTTGTTACGCCTAAACGAGTCATAAAAGGAATAACAAACATTCCTTGTCGCCACATAGGGTCAAGAACTGGATCAGAAGGATCAAATACAGCAAGTTCGTATAAAGCCATTGATCCTGCCCAGCCAGAAACTAAAGCAGTATGCATTAGATGAACTGCAATTAAGCGGCCTGGGTCATTTAAGACTACAGTATGAACACGATACCAAGGCAATCCCATAGGAAAACTCCTTATTGAATCAAGAAATTTTTTGCTTTGTTAATCATTTTTATATTATCGCAGTCTTTTGCCTTTTTTCTTGAGTAAGAGCATACGCGGCCTAGTTAGTATAACATTTAATTGATATTTAACAGTAAACTATACTTTATTCTTTTCAAATGAAAAGAAGTGCAAATAAATATATAACTGTATAGTTTATACTATAAGCTGCCATAGCATCCTTTGTTTTTTGTTGCTAATAAATAATAAAAAACGTATGCATTGATATCAAAAGTATTTTTTTCTGCTTATGCCTATTGGTGTTCCAAAAGTTCCTTATCGTTTGCCTGGTGAAGAAGATGCAAGTTATGTAGATATTTATAACTTACTATATAGAGAAAGAATTCTTTTTCTTGCACAAGCTGTCAATGATGAAATCTGCAATCTCGCGAATTAGCTACAACTTCTGATAGTATGAAAAAAAAAATTTTACTTTATTGCACACGCTTAATAGCAAATTGTTGGTAAAAACCTAACAATTGAAAGCATGCTATTTTAAGCGAAAGTAAATCGTCTTTTTCATCAACCAAACATGAAAAAAATAAAAAGAACCTACTGTTGGTGATTTTGATGAATCTATTTTGAAAAAATTTGAGCCATTTTTTGTTTTACTGATTGAAAAACAAGAATTATAGTAATTATAGAGTTCACTACAGTAAAAAAAAGAAAGAAACGATTTATTTTTTATCAAAGATTTGTAGCAATCCTATTAAAACAATAAAATTGAGCAGACGTTAAACTGAGTCTGAAAAAATCAATAATCTAATTTTAAAAGAGTCTGTAACTCAAAATTAAAAGCAGTAACTATGCTTTGTTTTTGTAACAATAGACAACTCAAACGAGAGAAGTGAAAAATCTTTTTTGGGCGGGGAGCCAAGTGCGTTTTAATATGCATGCTTTGGTTCTAAAAGTATGTCCAACTTTTTATTTAAAAATGGATTTCTATTAGCTTGTTGGAATTATGGTTTATTTGAATGCAGAAGATGAGAAACGGGAAATGTTTATGTATATAAATTCTCCTGGTGGATCAGTCTTAGCGGGTCTTGCTGTTTTTGATACTATGGACTATGTTCAACCCGATGTTACTACTATTTGCATGGGTATGGCTATGTCTATGGGATCATTTGTTCTTTCGGGGGGAGAATTTGGTAAACGTATTGCAATGCCTCATGCTCGAGTTATGATTCATCAACCATCAAGTGCTTATTATGATGGACAAGCGGGAGAATTTCTGATGGAAGCAAATGAGGTTCTACGAATTCGTGATGAAATCACTCGAATTTATTCAATTCGCACTGGGCAACCTCGCAATTTAATTTCTGAAGATTTAGAAAGAGATTCATTTATGTCGGCTGAAGAAGCTAAAGAATATGGGGTTGTAGATCAAGTAGTAGCAAGTATGGAATCAGTACCCTGGGCCGAGACTTAAAAAAAGTTCAAAAACTTTCCTTATAGTCACAATTTATTGGCACTTTTTTAAACAGGTTGAAAAAATGCCCACAATCCATCAGTTGACACGTGGTTCCAGAGAACGTGTAGTATCAAAGACTAAGTCTCCTGCCTTACGAGCTTGTCCTCAAAGAAGAGGAGTATGTACTCGGGTGTATTCATGTGTGGCTCGAGTAGGGTTTTTTTCCTATCCTTTTTTAAAAAACAAAGGTAAAACTTATGATATAGATTGGTGAAAATCCATTTGCTTCACGCAAAATAAATTACTACTCTCTTGAGAATATCAAAGCAGAGAGAAAAATCATTAAGAAAGATTTTTTTAGACAAAGTTTGAACTGATAGGCTAGCTACATAGCAAACTCTTGTAATAAAATTCCATTACCGTTATAGTGCTTGCGTTTTAAAAGCTTTTAATATGGGAGTTAAGTTATAGTAGGTGAAATGACATACATTCATTTCATTGTGTCTGTTCATAAAACTCTGGTATCTAGAGAGAGCCTGCCAAATTATTCCGATATCATAGGAACGGCGAAACCAAAGGGCAAAAATCTTTTTAATATTTTTTTAATTTCAAATTTAATTTGATATTTGCTTGTAAGGAAGGATGGTTAAAAAAGCAAAAGCCTTTTAGATACTTTTTTCTCTATACAAGATTGTATTTTTTTGTTTCAGATTACGTTTCAAAATATTATTTTGCTTCTCCCATTTTTTAAACTTTCATATTATGTCACGTTATTGTGGTCCGCGTCTTCGTGTTGTACGTCGACTTACATCAAAAAAAGAAGAATCTGATTTACCGGTACCAGGTCTTACCTCTAAAAAACCTCGAATTCGACATCTTCCTGGTAGGACTGCTGAACTTTCTGCAAAAATTCAGAGTCAAAAAAAAGAAAAACCTTATCAAGCAAGGCTCAAAGAAAAGCAAAAATTACGATATCACTACGGTGTAACTGAGAGACAACTTTTAACTTATGTCAAGCTTGCTAGAAAATCGAAAGATGGGACAGGTCAAGCTTTGCTACAGCTTCTTGAAATGCGTTTAGATAATCTTGTCTTTCGCTTAGGTATTACTCCAACTATCCCAGCAGCTAGGCAATTAGTAAGTCATGGACATATTTTAGTGAATAATCATAGAGTAAATATTCCTAGCTATAGATGTAAACCGGAAGATCGTATTGCAGTACGAATTGATCGAGCTTCAACCCGCTCACTTTTAGATAATCTTCCAGTGACAAATCTTTCTCGTCTACCAAATCATTTAAGTGTTGAGTCTCCACGATCTACGGGTAGTGTCCGTCATTTGCCTGAACGTGAGGCAGTAGGTTTTCCTATAAACGAGCTGTTGGTTGTAGAATACTATGCTCGAAAATTATAATTTTCATAAATTATTTCATTTAAAGTTTTTAAATTACTTTAAAGACGAATAAAATCATTTCAATTAGGAAGAAGAGGGATTCGAACCCTCGGTAGGCCAAAACCTACATAGCATTTCCAATGCTACGCCATCGACCACTCGGCCATCCTTCCTTGCCCCTTTTTTAATTTTTAAGGGGCAAACAAGATTGTACTTGGTAAGAGTCTGAAGGTCAATTGTCTTATTAAGATAAATGTATAGATTTTAAGAGTCTTTTATTGAATTATTAAGTAAATTTTATATTTCTTTTATTTTTAGTTTATTTCAAACGCCCCTTTTTTAAAAAGGGGCTTGTTTGATAGAAACAGTTAAAGTTCTAGCTGGTCCCCACGTCGATATTGCAAGTAAGCAGTCATGAAAAGCCCAGCAAGAGTTATGGGAATTAATCCAAGAACAATTCCAGATAGCAGAGGTTCAACCATTTTTTTATATGAATTATAAAATGAAGATAAAAATATCTAAATTAATTGGATTTTACTAAGCCCAAGCAGCAGTACTAGAGCAAAGCCTAAAACAGCAAAAAGTAAGCCAAAATAAACAAATATGGTGGGCATTTGAATCTTCCTCCAAATACTAAAAATAAAGGAACAATTTAAAGTATACACCTTTACTTGTAAGGTGTATTTTTGTCGTTTTCAATAAATAATTTAGGGGCAGAGGGATTTGAACCCTCATGGCCCAAAGGGCCAGTGGATTTTAAGTCCACTGCGTCTGCCTATTCCGCCATGCCCCCACTTAAAACCGCTTCTATTTTTTGAATAATATAAAGCAATGATTTATGTTTTTAATTTCAAGATAAACCATTTCACAATATATGTCATGGGCCGAGCTGGATTTGAACCAGCGTAGGCATGAGCCAATGGATTTACAGTCCACTCCCTTTAGCCACTCGGGCATCGACCCTATATATTACGTTGTTTCGTAGTTTTATTAGCAATGCAAAATAATTTTGCTTACCCCCAGGGGAATTCGAATCCCCGTCGCCTCCGTGAAAGGGAGATGTCCTAGGCCTCTAGACGATGGGGGCTGTAATTTTTGTTTCTAACATATATAGTAGCGCATAATAGATGCTTTGTCAATAGTCATTTGAACATTAATCAGTTCTCATAATTAATATTTTTAAATTTTTTTAATCTTTTATTTGAATTTTATATTTTATTCATATTGCATAATAAACAATATGAATAAATTGTTTATTCTAAAAAGTTAGTTCTATTTTTATATCTTAAGATTTAAGATACGTAAAAATTTATTAATTATAAAAGATTTTGTTTGTATGCCGAGAACCAGGATTGAACTGGTGACACGGGGATTTTCAGTCCCATGCTCTACCATCTGAGCTATCTCGGCTTTTATATCTATAGTACAATTGGTTTATGTATCTCGTCAACAGATTTATAAAAAATTAGTAAGGAGTTTGTAATGAGATGGATTTTTTTTATTCAAAAACTAAATCAAATATTTGTTGAACGTGGCTTAGCAATAGAAAATCAATCGATGCTTATTGCTCTTTCAGGAGGACAGGATTCGGCTTGTCTTTTCCAAGCAATTAGGATTCTTTGTCCATTTTGGAAATGGAATTTAGCCGTCGTTTCTTGTGATCATGCTTGGTTTGATCTTAAATCTAAATCTTGTTCTAAAATAAGTCAATTGGCTTGGTACAGTCAATTAAAGTATTATCAAAGTATTACTCCGAGACGAGTAATTAATGAGGCTAAGGCCCGTTCTTGGCGATATGAGTCTTTTGCTCGGATTGGGAGAGCTCATAATTATTCTCAAATTCTTACAGGTCATACGGCTAGTGATCGTGCTGAAACTTTGTTTTATACTATACTAAGAGGAAGTAGTCAAGCAGGTCTTCCATCTCTTTCTTGGCAAAGAAAACTTGCTTTTGGAGTGTTTTTGGTTCGTCCAATGCTGACTATAACTCGATCACAATCCAGTGCACTTTGTAAGAAAGAACACTTTTGTCTAACTCTTGACCCTAGTAATCAACGATATGAGTGGCATAGAGGTAGGATACGAAGGCGAATTTTACCATATTTGCGGCGTTACTTTAACCCAAAAGCAGATCAAGTGTTATGTCAGCTTGCTGAACTTGCTCATGCAGAAGCTTGTTATTTAACGGCGCTTTGCAAAAATCTTGAATTTAAATTTTGTACACAAAATTTTGTTTGCCTTCCTGTAAGTTTGCAACGACGATTACTTTCTTTTTATTTTAAACGTGAAAAGATAAGACAAACGTTTTTTTGTATTGAACTGGCACGTTTTTCATTTTTTTCATAATTTTTTTACGGTTTTTTATGATTGATTCAATTTGTTTAACATTTTAATAGTTAAACAAATATGTGTTTAATAAACTCTGTTGCTATATTGATTTTTTATTACATAAAAAATCAATATTACAGGTTTTATAAATATTTCAACCAAGCTTAGCTAACTTGACAAAAAAATTTCTTGTACTAAGATATTTATTCAGTATAGTTGTTTTTATGTTTTTTAAAAGGGTTGCTAACTCAATGGTAGAGTAATCGGCTTTTAAAAGTTAAATGGGGTTCTTATCCACTTCAGTTTAGATTAAATCTAAATTGTATAAACTTACGGCTTACCTTTTTATTTTCGAAAAGGAACAACAGCATGCCGTTTAGTAACAATTTTCAAAAGCAAGCTTAGGGAGATTTATTCAGTTAAAAGTCTAAAAAACTATTAAAAATTTATAAAAATAAATTTATAAGTTTCGTTCATAAATAGAAGTTCTTTGTGGTAGAAGATAGTTAAAAATCTTTGCCGTTGTTAAAAACAACGGACTTTTTTAGAAACTTGAAACGAAATTTGAACAATTGTCATTGTTTTGACAAAATCTTACCCTTTTCTTTAAGTCTTATCGTTGGATATATAGCTACCAATAAGCTTTACTCTTTCTTTTTGAAAGATAGGTGAGCAATCCTCATATTGTATTTCTTCTTAAGAATAATGTAAATATTCAAAAAGGATTGCCCGGTGTGTAGTGAAAAATTGAATAACGATCTCTTTTTTTACATACTAGGCCAGCCGTGTGCTTTTAAAATTGCTTGCACGATTGGTAAAAAGAGAACCTGCCTTTGATAGAGAGAGGGTTGCTCTTTTAGTCCGAACGGTTCCGGGTTCGAGCCCCGGGCAACCCAATATAATTTTATAAAAACAGCGTCTTTTTTACACTTTTATAAATAAAAACTATTTAGTATTAATATTTAAGTACTTTTTTGTTTTATAAATTTTAACTTTTACTTATATAGCAAAAATTATATTCTTTATAAATCTTTATAAATTCTTATAATTAAGTATTATTCATGCATTAAAATGAATAAGTTCATTAAAATACGGACGATAAAATATTTGTTTTTTAAACTTTATGAATCATTTTCCTATTCACGGTCCTTTTGTAGCATTCCTTAGTCTTCTTTGTTTGGTGCCCCCTGGAGCTGTTGCAATTTCTTGGTTTTTGGCTCCCCGAACTCAGGGTGCTGAAAAGCGTACTACTTATGAGTCTGGAATTGAGCCTGTGGGAGAGGCTTGGATCCAGTTTAGCGTACGATATTATATGTATGCTCTTGTTTTCGTGATTTTTGATGTTGAAACTATGTTTTTATATCCTTGGGCAGTTGTTTTTGATCGGGTTGGAGCGCTCGCACTTTTAGAAGTGTGTCTGTTTTTATTTATTTTGCTTATTGGACTTGTATATGCATGGAGAAAAGGAGCCCTTGAATGGCTGTAATTCCTTTGCCTCAAGAAATAGAAAAGATTTCAAATCCTGTAGGATTTTTAGAACAATCGTCTTCACCGTCAGCTCATGTATTAGTTAGTACTTTTAACGATGTTATGCGGGTCGATTTAGGCAAGATTAATAAAAAAAGCAATAAACTTACAAATTTTTTCGCTTCCTTGTCCTTCTAGAAAAGGAAAGAAATGTAGCATGCGAAAAAAATGATAGTTCTTTTGGTTTCTCATATAGCCAATAATACTATTTATAAAGGGGGCTGTTTCAAGCAAAAATTCTTTTTCTACTCTTGTAAATTTTTAAAATTTATAATAAGGTAAGTTTGATTTATATAAAGTACTTTTTTATTGTTGCTAAACTTAATGTATCGAAACATCATGCGTTAAAAATGCCAAATTTATAAACATAACTGATTTTTAAAATAATTTAGCAAGTAAGAGATTTATAAAAAGAATAGCGCTAGAAAATCCAAACAGTTTTGCAGTCGATCGACTATACTTGTTTATAGCAAAGCAAGAAAGATTGCTTATTATCTTAACAAATGACACAGGCAGTAGCTTGTTAGCTTTTTGGTTTTTTTAAAAGAATAAAAAAAATTTTATAAGTAAAACAGGAAACCAAATCTTACAGGTACAAAGCTGTGTGCGTTATAAGATGCCTGCACAGCTTGGAAAAAAAGTTATACTATAATATAGCTTTTTTCATTCAAATTGGGCTCGCTTATCAAGTTTGTGGCCCTTGCTTTATGGGACAAGCTGTTGTTTTATTGAGTTTGCTTCTTTAATTGGATCTAGGTTTGACTTTGACCGATATGGTCTTGTACCTCGTTCTAGCCCTCGCCAAGCTGATCTGATTCTTACTGCAGGGACTGTTACCATGAAGATGGCCCCTTCTTTAGTAAGGCTTTATGAGCAAATGCCTGAACCGAAGTATGTAATTGCTATGGGCGCATGCACAATAACGGGTGGAATGTTTAGCACTGATTCGTATAGTACAGTACGAGGTGTTGATAAGTTAATACCAGTAGATGTTTATTTGCCAGGGTGTCCACCCAAACCCGAAGCAATTATTGATGCAATTGTTCGACTTCGCAAAAAAGTCGCTCAAGAGAGTTTAAAACAAAAAAATTCTCTTCTCCAACAACATCGATATCATACTACTCGTCATTTTTTTACTTCTTCATCACCTGTTCATAATGGAGTTTATCTTCAGTCAGAAACTCGAAGAATTCCGCCTCGTTCTTTTCATCCACTCACTCAATTACCTGAATCAGAAAAAGATACTTTTGCTGTTTTAAAAAAATTACCTACTTCGAAAACTGTCCCGATGGCTTTTTCTTCTTTATCTTATGGTTTGTTTCATAAACAGTACCTACGAGCCTTTGTTGAATTGCCATTTACAAATCAAGTTAATTTTAGTTTTTTAGGTTCAAAAATTTTATTAAAAAAGGTTGTTAATGAGCGAAAACAAAAAAGATTTTGTTTTCAAGCCAGTTCTTCGCAATCTTTGTTGACGGATACTTCTTTAAAGACTTCTTCTATTGGAGGGCGAATATCTTCTTGGTTAGCAACACGAAAATTAGAGAATCGATCTCTTGGCTATGATTATCAAGGAGTTGAAGTTTTAGAGGTAAGGCCCAACAATCTTTCGGCTGTAGCTCTTGCTCTTTACGCTTATGGATTTAACTATCTTCGTTGTCAATGTGCTTACGATGTTTCTCCAGGTGGATTTCTTGCAAGTCTTTGCTATCTTACTCGTATGGTAGATTATGCAGATCAACCTGAAGAAGTTTGTATTAAGGTACTAGTACCTCGAGATGATCCTAGAGTTCCTTCTCTTTTTTGGCTTTGGAAATCTGCTGATTTTCAAGAAAGAGAATCCTATGATATGTATGGTATTTTTTACGAAGGACATCCTCATCTTCGACGAATTCTTATGCCTGAAAATTGGATCGGTTGGCCTTTACGCAAAGACTACATTACTCCTTTATTTTACGAACTTAGTCTTTAATTTTTGATTTTTAGTTTAATGCTATATTTGAAACCATAAGCATTTGTATTGACTCTCTCAACATATTATTATGTAAATCATACTTTCAAATGATTACGAAGCTATGATCCTTTTAATGCTTGAGAGAGAAACTATTGAATCTATTTTTATAATTCTCTTTTCTAAAAATAACAATATAAATTGCTTTTCTTCGTTTTTTACCTATTTAATTTTTATTTTTCTACAATACAGAGAGAACAAATATTTGTTCTCTCTATATTTATTCGTTTTTTATATTAAGGTGTATTGTTTTTTAAGTTTCTTTTTTTAGTTATTAAAGAGAATTAGGTATGAACTATTTATGAATAAGTAAGTACATTTTATTTGAAATATTTTACTTTCATTTTAGTTTTTGAGTAATTAGAAAAATTGGTATAAACTACAATGTTTCATTTAAAGGTAAGATAATTCTTTGTAAAGTTTTATTGAAGAATGTATCTCTTTTTCGTTTTCAAAAAAACTTTCTATATGCAAAGCTATTTGCTTATCCTTTTTTTGGTTTATCAATAATGCGATTATTTGTAAATTTTGTAAAAGTTGATTACTCAATATAGAAAAAACTGTTTGCAAATACTTATAAGTTGTTTGATTTAGCTTTTTTATTGCTAACCTTACTTTATAATATCGCTGAAACAGATATTTGTTTTCTTTTTTTATTTGTATTTGAGATATTGATTTCAAAATTTTGTTTTTATAATCCCATCGATGATAAATCGTGTAAAGTTGATTTGCGTCCATTTTTCCTTTAACATTGTTTAAATCTAAATGAAAAGGAACTATTACTCGTTTAGTACTTCTGTTTTTGAAGATTAGGTCTTTTTTTATACGAAAGAAAATAAGGCTAATTTTGGCTAAATAAATAAAAATTTTATGTTTCAATATATGTAAAATATCTTCAATTTGTTCTTTAAACTTTATATTATTTTTCACTACTTTTGTTTTCCAAAAATAAGTTTTAAATGTTACTTTTTTTATTTGATTAGGGTTAGAAAAATCTTTTACAAAGCTAAAATCAATTATTTTTTGTAGTTGTTGAAATTGATTTTTCCAGTTTAGTAAAATAGCTTGTATTGGTAGATTGTATGGTCGAATTAATTTGTTTAAAGTCTGAGAAATAAATTGTATTAAAAAATTAATTCTTATTAATAAAAATTGTGTTATATTATTTTCTTTATTCTTTATAAACCTTTCAATATTCATAACTAAATTTCCTATGTTATTAAAAAGAATTTTTGCTGTTATTACAATTTGTTGAGTTACTTTTTGACTAAAAAGAATTATTCGTTTTATACAAATAGGTACATCTTTGTTTAAGAATTGACCCCAACAATTAACAAAAAATTGATTTATAAATTGTAACTGAATTTCTTTTACTTTATTATTCAATTTATAATTATTTAAAACTTTTTTTGACACTTTTATATAATTTTTTAATTCTTTTTTGTTATTTATATAAACATTACTATTTGTTTGTAAAATATTATTTATTGATACACTATTAAGTAAATTAGAAAAAATACTGTTTTCTATGCTTGTTATAGAAAATAGATTTAGTAAAGTTGAATTAATTTTTACTTTTTTATAGAGTGAAAAAGTAAATCGTTCGTCCCATACCCTTTCTATTCGTTTGTCAAATTGATATAAAGTGCTTTTTTTTCTGGTAAGTAATGTTTCAGGTATAAAACGCTGATTGAAAGGATGGGTTTTAAAAAAAGGCCAAACATTTAATACAGCAATAAACCCACTTATCCATAGAAAAATAAAAGATATTCGATGAATGTTATTTTTTCCCTTGTATATTGCCCATGCTTCTTGTTCGATAATTGGATACATATGAGCACGAGGGTATATTAAGCTAGTTGATTCTTGTGAGGCAGGAAATTTAGCTTTAAAAGCGTATTCAAAAATTCTTGTGCTTGGTTGTTGAAGCATTTGAGCTCGTACACTTCCAAAAAGTTTGTTTAATATTAAATAGTTAGAGAGTTGAAAAGCTGTTTTACTTGCTTTTTGAACTGCTCGATTTGAATATTTAATAAGTTCAGCATTAGAAACTATATCAGATAAACGACTTGCATTTTCTTTTCGAATAGAGTCTTGACTCTTTCGAACAAGACCTTTGACTTGGATTTTTGCGTTGGTTGCAGTAAGGCTCATGATCAACATTGTAGCTAAGCTCATAGTTTTTTTTCCTATTCATAATAACATTTATTAGTATTAAAAAAAATATTTTTTTTATTAAGCAGTTGACATTTTTGTCAAATGATGGTATACTAATTACCGAATAAAAAAACTATAATTGTATTTTTATAAAAATCAATTTCTAGTTGAAATTGAAAGGCATTGCCTTTTATTATGAGTTGTAATAAGATAATTATTCAGTAATACTAATTCAATGGAGGTGGCCTTCGCTAATTTATGACAAGTGCTGTTGTCTTTCAAATTTTTCAATTTTTAATACTTTAACCGTATGGAATTAAACGAAAATCCAGGCCTTGTTTCACAAGGCCCAATCAAAAAACCTTGTCTGGAGCTTAACAATGAAACCAAAGAATTTGTCACTCAAAACCAATCTCAACTACTACACTTTTTGATTTGCCTTGGTAGTTCTGTTGCTTTTGTGGCTGCTTTTTATGGTATTTATTGGTTTTATTTGGTTCCATTCGGTATGGGTAAAGTTTCTTCACCCGTCCTTATGACAACTAGTATTTCAAGTCAATCGAAAGTTTTTAACTTGCAACCACAAATTAGCACTCATTCAAAGCTAGAATTTGGCTCTTCTCACTCATTGTCGCAGTCAAGCACTAATTTGTTACAGCCACAAGAGAATAAAAAAGAGAATAAAAAACTTTCACGTATTCAAGTAATTCAATCTAAAGCCATAGTGGGGGAAACTGATCCTGGTCAGTTTGTCCCCGTAATCATAGAGGCATGGAAAGATTATTTTAAAAAAAAAATACCAATGACCGATGTAAATAAGGGAATAAAAAATTATGAAATTCTAGATGACTTTGCAAACCATGTTAAAGAAATGGCTGACTGCAAGCGCACACATACAGAAGATTGTCATGACACAGAATCTGGGTTAATTTATTTTTCGAATTATGGAAATATAGAGGACTCAACAAAATTGAGTCGATATCAAAAAAATATTATAAAAGACCAGATGTCTGTGTCATACTTATTGGTGAAAACGGATTTTAGACAAAACGATTCGGGCTTCAATAGATTAAAACATTCTTTGTCGGATTCTAGCCATCTTAATTTAATGCTTGGAGAGAGAGAGGGAGACATATCTATTTATAAAGAAGATAGATCAATAATATTTGAAAGATCTTTCGAAAAAAAGGTATATCCTTTTCTAAAGAAGTGCTTAGCAGAGACGCTTAAGTGTTTAAGACAAGATTTTACGGTGTTTCCCAACGGGTTGACACCTCAAGTTTGCGCATACGCCCACCGGTTTTTCCGAATCCAATATGATAAAACTCGTGAAATTTTTCGGCATTATTTAAATCTCCCATATGAAACGAAATACAAATACCCTTTTTTGTATGGATTGCGTGATCTAAATACACAGAACTCGGTAACTCTGGCAGAAAAAGCCTCTCAAGAGGCTATTGCATTAATAAAAAAAGAAACTTTGATTGCTTCTTTTAACTCGATACATGCAGGACAACCTACGTATCAAGACAGGTATAAGAAATTGACGGGGAGGGATGATAGTATATCATACGCTAAGAATCAATCAGCTGTATCACACAATAAACCTCAATCAGCTGTATCACACAATAAACCTCAATTAGCTGTATCACACAACAAACATCAAATGGCTGCTGTGCCCGACGCTTATCATACTCCTACGACTCAAATAGACGAAACAGGTTACCTTACATAGAATAGCACTTATTCTCCTTAGGCGCCCATTAGGCACAGTAGTGTTGGATTTGTTTTTTC